GAGCGACAAGGCTACGGTCTAACTTTTTCTTCCTAGCGGAGTTCAATACGAAAATAAAGGCGCTCCGCGTTGGGAATGGCGTACGTAGTACGGGTGGTATTTCCGGTATAACTGATCAGGGTTGTTCTGAAAGCAAGTCAATTGGTGCTTTGGAAAGTGAGTGCCAGAGGCTAGTCACTGCTTGGTTTACAGAAGGGAAGGAAGAAAGAGATACCGAAGCAGATTCAGTATAGAAAAGAAGAAATTGATACCATTCATTCCAGCTTATTTGATACCCACTTAAAGTTTCTATCAAACCATGTCTTTTTCTTCGAACGTCAATCTCGTAGGAATTTCGATTGGAAGTGTGGTATTGAAGGGCGAAGCCTTTACTCTTTGACTTGTTTCTTTGAATATAACATAGTATTGACTACGCACTTCGAAAGATAATGGTGTATTCCGAGGATCAGTCCGTTTTTTATTGAATTCGCAAATTGATAGATCTGGATGATTCAAAGAATGATTCTTCCCTGGGTATTTCCCCGCTACCATTATGGAAATTGGAGCTTTTCAATTCCATTTTGGAGATTGAGAAGACCGCTCGTAACGATTTTTTTCTTTTTATGGCTGGGTGGGCAAGAAAAGGATTTGACTCTTGAAGATATCAACTCATACGCCTGCTCCATACATTAAAAAACATTTTGGGTACTTTCTATGAGAATGGATAAATAGAAATGGGTACATTCCTCTTTCTCTTTCCTGGCCAAACTACCAAAAAAAAAGAAGAGAGAGAGCTGTAAGAGCGGTAAAAGCAAGCTCGGTGGCCCGGTTCACTACAGGTTGATGTATCCTTTTGAAAGAAAAGTCAATCTCTCTAAAAAATAAGCACTTCAACAAGTCAGGGCCCTTTTTTATACAACTCCTATGCGTAATTGATAGCTTTTTGGTATTCTCCATATATATATACTACTAGGTACGAAATAACAGGAAAGATAGAAATAGTGACTTTGGCTTCAAATAGAGAGCAGCTTAAAGGGAAGGAGGACAGCTCTGAAAAAATAACTGAACACTGGCTAGGAACTGGGCTGCACTAAGCCCGGCACTTTTTGGGCTTCTTCATGAATCTAGTTTTCAGGTAAGGTCAGATCATCTTATTGAATATATATCTGAAAGAAAGCAAAGGAATGAATCGTTTTTCCAATTACCTTCTCTCGAAAACCATAGATCTTCTGGTTACCATTGACTATCCGGCACTTTCGTCTGTAGAGCGAAGCAAGAAATTGCATGGAAGGGCTTGCCCTGCTAATATCAGCCTTGTTTGGAACAATAGATGCAATCCATTTCAGTGTATGTCACTGAGTTCACCATTGCAGTTGAGACGTCAGGCAATTGAGCGTTCCCTAGAGTTTGGTTCAAAGGCTAAGGACTCCCCGCCGCCTTCATAAGGGCACTAAGGCGGAGCACGGAAAAGAAAATGGGGCACCCATGTTTTACCAGTCCCGGATCTCAGGGCCGTTTTGCCAACCGCCGACATGAACGAAATCGAATTTCATTGCGGGAAATTTTGATTTCATGAGGGAGGAAAAGGCAAGGCGGAGGGTGGAGAGTCGTACAATGCATTGGTGGGATGAAGGTGCTAGCTTGGCTGAGATAGGAAGTTTCGATGTGTATGTAGATTTGGTTCTAGTGCCCCCACCCTTTTCGAGATCTGTCAGGATTAGCAAGATGTTATAGTGTAAACTATAGAGAAATGGAATGAATGAAATGTATCTAAGAAGAAAGGAAGCCATGCTCCATCCTGTTTATAAAAAGAACATCACCTCCCTTTTTGGTTAGATACCGCTCCGTTAGGTACTAATGCTTCTACCTATCACCCTCCGGGTGAGTTTGAGAGCTGTGTTTTTTCCAACGTTAATAGCATTCCGCGAGAAAAGAGAAAAGTCATCTACTGATGTTGTCAGCGGAGTCCCTCGTCCATCCATGTATGAATAGCGGTATCCCCCATTTTGGACAGTGATGAGGTAGTCGACGCAATTTGCATGTGTATTTGCGTTCGGCTTTGCTACTTTCCTTCTAGACTATAAAAGAATGTCCGCGGAAGGGAATAGTCTACGTGGCCCGGGGTAGTCTTTCAATTCCTTTATCGGGTGGGAGAGTTTAGAACCTGTTAAGCCAATAGCTGCAGCTTTAGTCACACTAGCTACATCAGTGGATCATGGATTTAGCATACCACCTCAGAATAGTCTACGTGGCCCCTACTTTTATTTTACTACTTTTTTTTCCAGTAATGCAGACAGCCCTTTTTAAAGCGCTAGGCCGGGCTTGCCCCTGACTCTCAAAAAGAGCAGGAGGCCTCAACTCATTCCATTAATGTTGTTTCATTCCCCACGCGGCTGAATCCAACTCAGTCTTTATCCTGCCTTGGAGTTCTCTCTCATAACTGAAAGGAGGTATTCGATTTATCGGATTTCGAGCTAGCTGCCCTTTTCTTGCTCCTTGCCATTAGCGCAGCCCTTTTCTTTTTCTTAGCTTTATTTGAAGCGTAGTTTTTCACCTTCAAAAGAAGGCGCCAGCGCTTTTGTAGTGACCCCTCCGGGGTCCCGGGTTGCTTTGGCGCGCCCCACCCCGTCAGTCCTGTGTTGTACTTGACTTGACTCTCCCCCGCTTGCTGCTTGCTGATCGCAGTGTTCAAAAATGACACGAAGCTGGATATGAGTAGATGTTGTTGGTCGAAAACGTCTTTCATTCACAATGAAACAGAATGGTCTCGCTCGATGCGTCATTTTATGATGTGTATTTTCATATTAAGAGTTCTTAAAAGAACTCAACTCAAAGCCCAACCGTCAAAAGGATGCTACAATGTTCGAAATTCTCAACTTAACACGCCCCCTTACTTCCTTCGTGACCTCCCACTACTTCATCTACCGAAATGATTAGGCAGATCTCCTTTTTTCTAGCATTAAACCTGCTCATGATCCTTAGGCTATAGAGCATGGAGCAGACAGAGAGATGAAAGGACCACCTTCTCCTGCTTGCTTGATCGGAATCTATTTACATTTAGAATAGCTGAAGTGCTACTTCACTTCACTTCACTTCACTTCACTTCACTTCACTTAGTAGTTGAAACTCGGAGAGACAGAGAGAGTCCTCTCTCATACTTGCCAATTCCCTTGCTGATCAGCAAGGGAATTGGCAGGAACCAACCTTAGTTGCCCCTCGGTAGAGTGAGTCTACTTAGCGAACTGGCAGGACGCAGAGATCGATTGATCAATATGCATATCGAGAGTTGATGGTTGACCGCCGCCCCCCTTGTCCTGTCCTGGGGGCTCCCCGGCCGGGGAGGCAAAGGGGATTGCTATCGTCACCCTTTCTCCCGGTGTATGTGAAAGAGAAAAAGTGACGAACTTTTTTTCTTTTCGGTTGGTTGGTCCAAAGAACGAGAGTCAGCTTCCTTAAGTCCGTTCTTCCTCAGTAGCTCAGTGGTAGAGCGGTCGGCTGTTAACTGACTGGTCGTAGGTTCGAATCCTACTTGGGGAGATCATTCTGAATTCGAATTGATAGTTATAGCTTTTCTGACTAGCGACCCCTGTCCTTCTCCTTTTTCTTTTCTAAAGACGCAGCAGAATCGTCAAACGGGACATCAAAAGTGGGAAGTTGATTGTAGGATTTCTATTCCTCACTCTCGTATAGGTGAACTTGGTTCGTTCAATGAAAAGGATCCACTGGGAATGAATGGGAAGACTGGGGTAGTATCTTCATTAGCCGGAAGGAATTAGTCTCCACTAGCGTAATTCGAAGAACGAACAAGAAAAGGCGTCACTGTTTAGGTAGGAGGATGGATGTGGTCCAATGGCTAAAGCTCTGCCAGCTTCTTGTAGACTGGCAGTCTCCGAGAGGAACCTTAACCCCCCGGGGGGAGGCCGGGTGGGATGGTATACTTTTTTTTCGCCACAAGTGGGAACTCAGTCCTTGGTAAGACACAAGGGGGGAAGGAAGATCTTCACTCATTCATTTTCATTAAGTGCCTGCGGTGAGACGCGACCCACAACAAACGAAGGGGGTGGAGGGAGACCGAAGAAGGAACAATTGTCTTGAATGCTACGCTGGGATCAGCAGCTTCCAGTGAAGACAAAATGAGTCGGGCAGGAAGAGGAAGATCGTGCGGGGAAAACGGGGTTCGAACCCGCGACTTCTGGCGTGACAGACCAGCACTCTAACCAACTGAGCTATTTCCCCCTTTCGTAACTACTGTCGATTCAACAGTCACCTACCGGTTACCTTTGTAACTATACCAAAACCAAAGTAGCTGTACAACAGAATGCCCTTCGCCTTTAGTACTTTTTTTTTCTTTTGACGACAAAGAAATGGCTCTGCTCGCTTAGACTCGGGGCTCCGCGCTCTATCAGCTATCAGTTAGTTGGCGCTACGCGCGACTTCAGTTGACAAAAGCGAACAAGATAGCGCTAGCGCCCGCGGAGAACTTTCGTTTGTTCGCCTTCTAAAAGGCCTACTGACCTGCCAAAGCCGGTTACAAAATAAATAATAAGACGTAGGTAGTGCAAAAGTACCAAAACAACTGAAGCCTACATCCCACTACGTCTGGGTTCCCCCTTCCTATGAACCTTGAGTCAGAGGTCTTACCTTGAGTCAATAGGTAGGGTCAACTATACCAAACCAAAGTGGAAGGGCCACTATCTAAGCTATTAGTGGGCTGGTTTGAACTATTGATTTACTGAATCGAGTGAAGCTGTGTTGCGTAACAAGACTATAGGTCGCCAAGGCCTAGAAGTACAAGTGGTCGCCCTAACGGCCACTCTCAAACTCACTACTTGAGTGACGAAAGTCACTTAGCTTCTTTAATAGGGCTTGCCCTCCGGGGCCCCGGGAAGAGGAAGAAGGAGATAGAGCAAAGGGTCTCCTCTTTCTGTCCGCTCTTCCCGGCATGTAGAGATCCGATTGGGCTTATAGTTTAATTGGTTGAAACGTACCGCTCATAACGGTGATATTGTAGGTTCGAGCCCTACTAAGCCCATCTGACCTGCTTAATCAATGACTCCGGTAGTCACCTGAACCACTCTCTCGGATAGCCCACAGCCTCTCTTCTGGATGCGAAAGAAGATTCGATCAACGTACAAGGTTTGCCTTCTTGTGAGAAGGAGGGTTCTTAATTGTGTTCTCAGTGCAAAAGGAGTCTTGGAGAAGGTTCAGTGAGTCTGAAGAGAGAGAAGATCAGTAGAGCAGTTCGGGGGTCAGCTTTGGGATTTGCCTGATCGACCCCTACCAGTGTATTAATATACAAAAATGAAGATTGACATTCGTATGTACAATTTACCGGTTCTTCCTCCCGAATTGAGACCCATTGTTTATAGGTCTGGGGATAAAGTAAAGTAGTGACTTCGGATATTAATGAACTTTATAAGATAAGATAAGATAAGATAAGATAAGATAAGATAAGAGAGTCGGAACAACAACCTTGCCTATCTATTAAAAAGAAGTGAATTAGCACCAGCAGATTTAGTAATGTGCCAGGAAAAATTGGTACAAGAAGCCGTGGATACACTTCTTGATAGTGGGTCCCGCGGGCAACCGACGAGGGATGGTCACAATAAAGTATACAAATCACTTTCAGATGTAATTGAGGGTAAAGAGGGGAGGTTTCGCGAGACTCTGCTTGGGAAACGGGTCGATTACTCGGGGCGTTCTGTCATTGTTGTGGGTCCTTCGCTTTCATTACATCAATGTGGATTACCTCTAGAGATAGCAATAAAGCTTTTTCAGCTATTTGTAATTCGCGATTGAATCACGAAACGTGCTACTTCTAATGTCAGGATTGCTAAAAGGAAAATTTGGGAAAAGGAACCCATTGTATGGGAAATACTTCAAGAAGTTATGCGGGGACATCCTGTACTGTTGAACAGAGCACCTACCCTGCATAGATTAGGCATACAGGCCTTCCAACCCACTTTAGTAGAGGGACGTACTATTTGTTTACATCCATTAGTGTGTAAGGGTTTCAATGCGGATTTTGATGGGGATCAAATGGCTGTTCACCTACCTTTATCCTTGGAAGCTCAGGCGGAAGCCCGTTTACTTATGTTTTCTCATATGAATCTCCTGTCTCCCGCTATTGGAGATCCTATTTGCGTGCCAACCCAAGACATGCTTATCGGACTTTATGTATTAACGATTGGAAACCGTCGAGGTATTTGTGCAAATAGATATAATAGTTGCGGAAACTCTCCAAATAAAAAAGTAAACTACAATAATAACAATTATTATAAGTATACGAAAGATAAAGAACCCCATTTTTCTAGTTCCTATGATGCACTGGGAGCTTATAGACAAAAACGAATCGGTTTAAACAGTCCCTTGTGGCTCCGATGGAAACTAGATCAACGCATCGTTGGGTCAAGAGAAGTTCCGATTGAAGTTCAATATGAATCTTTTGGGACTTATCATGAGATTTATGCCCACTATCTAGTAGTGGGAAATAGAAAAAAAGAAATCCGTTCTATATACATTCGAACCACTCTTGGTCATATTTATTTTTATAGAGAAATAGAGGAAGCCATACAAGGATTTAGTCGGGCCTATTCATACACTATCTAAACAAGGAAGTTAGATTCGGCGATGCCCCTTTCGGGGGGCATTCCGATTTCGCTAGTACCATCTTTTTTGCCGCGCAAATCCAGATTGAGATTGAGGAAAGGGAGTAAATTAAGTTTTCGAATCACTGACTCAGGCCCATTGTCGAATCCTACTCAGCAATTGTCGAATCCTACTCAGCCAAAAAAAGGGGGTACTTATGTATGGCAGAACGGGCCAACCTGGTCTTTCATAATAAAGAGATAGACGGAACTGCTATGAAACGGCTTATTAGCAGATTAATAGATCATTTCGGAATGGGATATACATCCCATATACTGGATCAAATAAAGACTCTGGGCTTCCATCAAGCCACTACTACATCGATTTCTTTAGGAATCGAGGATCTTTTAACAATACCCTCTAAAGGTCCAAGACGCGGAACAACAGAGTTTTCTTTTGGAGAAACACTATTATTATGGAGCTGTACACGCGGTAGAAAAATTACGCCAATCCGTTGAGATATGGTATGCTACAAGTGAATATTTGAAACAAGAAATGAATTCGAATTTTCGAATAACGGATCCTTCTAATCCAGTCTATCTAATGTCTTTTTCAGGAGCCAGAGGAAATGCATCTCAGGTACACCAATTAGTAGGTATGAGAGGGTTAATGGCGGATCCTCAAGGACAAATGATTGATTTACCTATTCAAAGCAATTTACGCGAGGGACTTTCTTTGACAGAATATATAATTTCCTGCTACGGAGCCCGAAAAGGGGTTGTAGATACTGCTGTACGAACAGCGGATGCTGGCTATCTTACACGTAGACTTGTTGAAGTAGTTCAACATATTATTGTGCGTAGAAGAGATTGTGGTACTATCCAAGGCCAAGGTATTTCTGTGAGTCCTCAAAATGGGATGACGGAAAAACTTTTTGTCCAAACACTAATTGGTCGTGTATTAGCAGACGATATATATATTGGTTCACGATGCATTGCTTCTCGAAATCAAGATATTGGAATTGGATTAGTCAATCGATTCATAACTGCCTTTCGAGCACAACCGTTTCGAGCACAACCAATATATATTAGAACCCCCTTTACTTGCCGGAGCACATCTTGGATCTGTCAATTATGTTATGGGCGGAGTCCCACTCATGGGGATCTGGTCGAATTGGGGGAAGCTGTAGGTATTATTGCGGGTCAATCAATTGGGGAGCCGGGGACTCAATTAACATTAAGAACTTTTCATACTGGTGGAGTATTCACAGGGGGTACTGCCGACCTTATACGATCCCCCTCGAATGGCAAAATCCAATTCAATGAGGATTTGGTTCACCCCACACGTACCCGTCATGGGCAGCCTGCTTTTCTATGCTATATAGACTTGCATGTAACTATTCAGAGTCAGGATATTCTACATAGTGTGAATATTCCGTTAAAAAGCTTGATTCTAGTGCAATATGTAGAATCTGAACAAGTAATTGCGGAGATTCGTGCCGGAACGTCCACTTTGCATTTTAAAGAAAAGGTACAAAAGCATATTTATTCCGAATCAGACGGGGAAATGCACTGGAGTACTGATGTTTACCATGCGCCCGAATATCAATATGGTAATCTTCGTCGATTACCAAAAACAAGCCATTTATGGATATTGTCAGTAAGTATGTGCAGATCCAGTATAGCATCTTTTTCGCTGCACAAGGATCAAGATCAAGACCTAAAAGCACACGCTCGAACTGGCATTCGAGATACCCAAACAGGATGTTTTTTTTATACAAGAGCTCCTGCCTTTCACTTTCATAGGAACCATTACTCGGCACGAGATGATAACGCTGGCAAGTTTCGAAACGAGGGATCCCCTTCTCCAACTCCGCCAGCCAAGACTCTGTTACTCGAGCAGGAAAGTTTTCCGTGCGTCCTGTGTTCTCCCGGTTCTTACGTCTCTCAAGCCGGTTCACTTGCCTGGTCATTACTGGACTACCATACAAGATTCTATACTGAGCTGACCTATCAACCAGACGGACTTGAACAACTGACCTGTCTGCTATTGTTATTGCCGGGCTCAGGCGCCAGGGAAGGGATGATCAGAGAAGTCAAGTCTTGCCTTGGGTCAGAGTTCCAGTTCTCTCAGAAGAATCTCCGCTTTCCAATCCAGGTTTACGGCTTCCATAGCGTATGTCATTGGCCATTCTTGCTTCATGCGGCACCATTGATTTATGGCCCAGATCACGAAAAAGAGAAGGCCTCAAAAACGGGAGTTCTGGAGCCAATGAGTAGAGTAACTAGCGGTTAGATTCGTCTTTATGCTCGTTATACGTGAACTAATCTCATTTGTTACGAATCAAACTGATTGACTCCGGTAGAATGATCCAGCGAACTCTTCCACACTGGCATCAATACTACTACTCCTCGGTGGCAGGCAGCATGCATATTGCAATTCATTCACATCTGCCATCCATCTGTCTCTCTCCTCAGCTCTACGCCGCCCTGTCCCTTAAGGAAACTAGACTAGAAATCAGAAGAACCAAAAGAGTGCCGCAGTATTCTCATAAGATCAGATCAACGCTCATATCTCTTGCTCGAGGTTCTATCTCATTCCTTGCTGCTAGTGCTAGATAGATTCTTTTATTTGAGGATCGCATTCCTTTCCTCTTGCTCGGTCTAGTTGCAGGGTCTAGATCGCATTCATTCACTAAAGTTTGCTTTTTCTACTCACTTCTATGTGTTCATCTATTGACCTGGCCCGAGGCAATATTGAGTAGGGCTTTCATAGGTGAACTTTCCGAACTAGCTTTCCAAGTTGTTTCGTTATCTTGTGATGTGCCGGATCTCTCTTGAATAGCTCGGTTTCTTGCCTTCCGGTTTCGGTTCTAAGTTGCTGCCCATTCATTTCCTACGAATAAGGAGATATGTAAAGCCAGTCATTCTATGAAAGAGAACTTGAACTTCCCTTAAAAGATGAGGCAAGTAGTTTATCGAAGGTATGGAGAAGGGCTTCACTCGCGCCTTGGGGACTGAACTAGAGTACAGAACTAGCACTAGCTTCACTAGAGTAGAGAACTCGCTTCCTCCTTCCTTCTTTTCCATTCCTAACCTGACTATTCCAGCTTACTAGTTACCAGCGTGTATAATTTCCAGCCCTACGAACACTGAAAGAGAAGGCATAGAATCGATTCTTTGTTGGATCCACTCGGAGTCTGACCTTGTGTGAACACACAAAAGCTAGCGGCGCACTTTCTTGTCAACCTACCGAACCTCTCCTCTGCTCTGAACCGCACCACCAAAAGTACGGATATCCGGATCTGGTTCCATACTGGACTGGCTATATGAACTCCTCTTAGACAAACAAGGAACTAAACTATGATAGCCTCGTAAGAACCTTAGCCGCCTTACCAACACGCAAGTAATATAACTATAGGTTTATTATCTTTGAAACCGGGGAGCCCATCATCATATTCAAAGAAGGATGCTTCCCACCTGGCACTACGGAACGGGCCAATGTCATAAAATGCAATTCCTGCCTAGAAATGGACTAGACTACGTACGAACTTGGAACCCAGTGGCAGGACAGCTAGAAAAGTCCAATGGTTCAAATCCCTGTTCTCGGGGCAAGGCATCTATTCTTGAGCTCTTATGTGAGAAGGGTTTTTCTTGTTGATACCCAGGTTCAGGCAAGACGACTCCACTTGTTATGAAAGTCCTCTTTTCAAAGCGAGATCACTATAAGGTAAGGCCGGCGGGCCCTCCCAAGGGTGGGACCGGCGCAAGCGATAACACTCCGCCCTTGGATTCGTTTCGCAAAGGGAGACATCTTGGCTAAACACTGACACAATCTACAAATACCACTTCCAATACAATTTGTAGAAACTCCGACTCCCGTTCAGAAAGAAATGGGACTTCCCCGAGAGGGGATTCACTACTTGATGATGGCCGAGCCAACTCATTAATGAGAGAACTCGGACAATTAAAGAAATCAGACAAAGAATATAGTTATTAGTTCTGAAAGTCCAATTTTATCCTTTCTACTTTTCGAAAACCTAAACAAAGAGGCGTTAGCCCTGTGCTCCTATTGTTGAAGCAGCAATTCCCAATCTACAGAAAGCCCGTGCCCCAATCCAGAACAGGAACAGACAAGACAGCGCTAGCGAGGAATAGCTTTTCAGGCACTATCCAACAGATCAGATCGATTTTCAGGAAGGATATGTCTCCAGCTCTACGGCACTCTTCACTCGTTGTGGAGCGGGCAGTCTACCTCCTATATCGCTGTTGGTAGTGACTCGAGGTGCTGGATGCGTGTTCAATGCAGCTCTATTGTCCCCTTGTCGGTAGTGGCCATTGATTGAGCTTCTGCAGTTGGTGGGCGTGGAAATTCTTCTTTTTCAGTGGAAGTTTCATAGCTAGCGAGACTAGAAGCAAAGAGCACAGTGCTAGAGCCAACAGGCATTCAGGTGCCAGAGTGCTAGTGCTATAAGAGCGAAAGTAAAGCACAGTGCGAAGGAATGCATTTTCTTTTTTAGAAGGGCAGAGAGTGGGGGAGGAATGATTCTCTGAAAAAGGGTAGGGTCCAGTTAGCTCGGAAGGTTTGACCCGGTATATTTCCCGGAAATATTTAGAGAGAAGACTCCATTCAAAAAATGCATCCTTGGTCCGCCCTCGGGCCGGTCTTATTCAATCCGGATTCATAAAAGGATAAGATTAAGGAAAAGAACTTCTATTATCACCCCCGGTAGGGCATTTCTTACCCAGAACGAGATCGGACTCGAGTGATGGGATTCTTTCTTCATTATACATTAATACTGGAGGCATACTAGTCTCAATCCATTTCTTCTTATTCTATTCTGGATTCTATTGATGGCCAGTCCTGTCTATCTGAGGGAACGGGAATAGACTTTTCTAGGCTTTACAGGAATCAGTAGTATCTCGGGATAGCCATGGATTCTCTGGATCTCTATTCTCTTCTAGATCGGTTTCTTGGGAAGGGTCTAGTTCTTATCCGGATCTAGATGTTGGTCTGGCCAGGCTTCTTCCCTTATTTTGCTAAGGATCGAGTGTGTCTCTGTTCCAGAATTGATCGAAGAAAGATCAGTTTGCAGGCACGCTCCATCAAGGATATTTTCCCGAGGTTGGAAAGGAGATTTTATCACTGCTCTAAAAGAGTTGTATTGTATCTGTATCCAGGTTGAAGGGCTAAGTGGAAGTGTTCGTATAACCTTTAGTTGTTTATAGCTCTCCTGGTTCGTCTATTGTACTCCCCAGCTTTCGCTTTCGAGGAAGAGGATGAGAAACAGATACGGATCAGTCTGTTGTAGGATTCCAATCTTTATGATCCTAGTCTTAAGTTTGATTGAATTCCAGGCCTATGCAGCTACCAGCCCGAGATTGGACTCGAGGGATGGCCCCCGAAGGGCAATGATTTGATACCCCGTAGGGCATCACTTTATAGAAACCCCGTAGGGCCACCCATGAACCCGTAGGGATGAAATAATTATATAGGAAATAGAATGATTCATCATTATATGATTAATTGAGATAATAGATGAATTCAAAGATAATAAAGCAGAAAGAAATAAGAATCAGAGAATACAATAATGAGAAATCCTCTCTTCCCCGAAGATAGTATTTCTCATCCTAATCCTAAGAACCAGGATACATATCAACCTGGAAAGCTTAGACCAAGCCATTGTGCTATATGAGAAAATGATCATAAGGAAGGAATACAAGCTACTAGAGAACCCAGCCCTTCAAGCTATCCTCCTCGAATGCTTAGACCTTTCAATAAGATAAGAACCATTCACATGACCAACGGATGAAAGAGAGAATGCCAATCTGGCACACCCATAGGCAGTAGAAAACTGTATACGCGACTCCCTCCCCTTAGAGTAGAGCAAAAAAAGGGAATAGAAGTTAGGAAGACTACTGACGTAGGGCGGCGGGTGAGCTCAACCTCGAACCAAACAAGCAACGGATTGAGCAACTAGCGCTAGTTGCGGCGCATCCTCTTGCTGGGATGGTTTGAGACAAAGATTTGACTTTGACTTTGACTTTGACTTTGACATAGATAATGCTTTCTCGCTACCCGCCCGCAATGGTTCACTGATCAATACTTCACAAAGTCATCAACATGTGATACGACAAAACTAGAAATCAAATCGTTTGTGGCTGATCTCTCCATCTACTTACTTCTATTGGACCCATAGGACCAGCGCTCACAACAAATCCAATAAGATAAGATAAGATCTAATAATGAAACCCGGGAACACTAATTCAAAAACAAAGCGATAGCAATGTTTATAGAAAAAGCAAAACAACACTCAAGAGAAACTCCACCTAGAACGTACCAGTCAGCACTTCGTTATTGTCGACCGCGCGGATCATCATAAGCAACAAAGTAGCAAATACGCGTCGGTATCACATAAAGAGACAGGCTCCACAAGAACATTCGTTCCTAGGTGCATGACTTGGAGGGGAGCTCCTTCTTGCTAAGAGTGCCAGTGGATTCTCCTCCTATTCCTCGACTCTTTATTAAGGAGACAGACCGGTAATCTCGCTTCTGATAAAAGATCGGCTATTCCCCTAAGAAAGCAAAGGGGTATTCTTCCTTCATAGATTCCCGATGCCGAGCTACTCTTGATAGGCTTTCCAAGACCAAGTTTATAGAATGATCCCTTGCACATTGAGCAAGACAGTGTATTCTTTAGGTTGGAGTAAGATCAATGGAGCCGAAAGTAAAGCATCGGTAGTGAGGCTTTCCTCCATGAGGAATTAATCCTTTGGTCGTCAATGGGAACTTTAAGACGAGAGCCAATGTGTCCAAACTTCCGGCTGAATTGTTGCTTTCTAGTGGCCGACCATCCTTTCCAGACCTTCTCTAGAGCTCTTCAATCCTTCCTCCTAAGATCCAGGCTAACTTTTTCAAGCAATGGAATGACTGGTAGGCGATCTCAGGCTCGCTCGTCGTTGGGTAGTTTCCGATAGTTCTATCACCATTCCAGGCTCTTCGCATATAGAGAACTCGAAGGTGGTCGATGTAATAGAGCAGGCCTGAGGCCATTACGTACTTTCTTTGTTTAAGTTATTATTGAGAGGGTCTTTCAATGATAGCTATACACAATGAGCGCTGTTTTCTACATGCGAGATGAGAGCGGATAAGGCTAAAAAGAGAAAAAGCAGGGCTTGGCTTATTCTATTCATCTGCACCACCTGACAGAGATTCTTTCACAGCCTCGTTCAGCTAGTAGAATTCTTTCTAGATCTCGTTCTTTTCACTTTCTGGGCTGAGACCGTCCAATTTCATTCTTGCCTGGGATCGGAACTCACACTCGATCCCTACTCTTTCCTCGTACTTCACAGGTTTTCGAGGCCGAGGGTGAACTGGACTCGCATTCACTTGCTGGGAAAAAGAGAGTGGATCAGGCTACGACTGAGGCTGAGGATAGGTCACAGGACGGATGAGGTAAAGTATTCCAAAACGGAGGATTCCAACCCGAGGAAGTAGGTCAACCACCTTGAATATGGCTCCGTGGAAGTAGTTAGGGGATAAGCCCAAGGAGGATAGGCCTATGGGATTTCCACAATGAGTCCTAGTACCAGGTAGGTTAAGGCGTAATAAGTCAAAGAGGTCTTAGCGGAACTCGATAAAAAGGAGGGATGTGACTCATCAAAGGAAGTTGCCGACTCGGGTAGGTAAGCAAGAAAGTAGACTCCTTCATCGGCCAGGGTACTCCTGAAATCTATCTCAGTAGGGAAAAGAGGAGTTATGGTATAGAGAATTCTGACCTAAATGGATGCATTGATTAGGGTCTTTGTCCCGCATCCTTACGAATACAAGAGTGGTTTTTTTTGGGTATAGCAGGACTTGAACCTGCGACCATTAGGTTAAAAGCCCAATGCTCTACCAACTGAGCTATACACCCTATTTTACAAGAAGGCTTGGTGCGGAAAAGAGGGTGGCCTGGCCCCTTTTCTTCTTATCATATCACAAGGGCGCGGCTCTGTATGGGGCTCGTACTGCGGAGCAAGTCTGGGAGTCCTTTCCACTCATTGAGGATTCTATCTAAAAAAGAAGGTCAACGGGGGAGACTACAGTAGCTCGAACTCAGACTATCTACGAAAAAGCTAAAACTCCCTTGTCTTCAACTATGAACTTACATCTATCGATAACACGGGCTTCTTAGGTCAATCACATCCCCAGGAACTTCTAACTGGCCTAGCAAGGACGGGCATCTTTCATCAATTGATTCGATTTAACGAGAGGCTCGGAGATGGTATACGTAGAATAGGGGAAAGTAAAGACAAACTTCGGTCAATTTACGTTTTCAAAACTACAGCTATCTTGCCTAGAGTCCCAGAGCTTAACGGAACTCTTGTTTACTATAAGAATAAGAATAAGAATAAGAATAAGAATAAGAATAAGAATAAGAATAAGAATAAGAATAAGAATAAGAATAAGAATAAGAATAAGAATAAGAATAAGAATAAGAATAAGAATAAGAATAAGAATAAGAATAAGAATAAGAATAAGAATAAGAATAAGAATAAGAATAAGAATAAGAATAAGAATAAGAATAAGAATAAGAATAAGAATAAGAGCCCACCGCTTTATAAGTGCTTTCCTCTCTCTTTCTTTCGAACCATAAACTCCGAAGCGGTTTCACTTTACCATACTGGAGAAGGGCTTCACTCGCGCCTTGGGGACAGAACTAGAGTACAAAACTAGCTTCCTCTGTACATATTGTTTTCGGGTAATAATACTATCATTGAGAAAGAATAGATAACGACTATCAGGCATATGACTGATTTCTATATGGGTGTAGGCTCATACTCTCATTTTATCCTTGCTCGCTGTTCCCGACAGGAATACGTCACTTAAAATAAGCTATTGACGTCTTAGTTCCGACCTTGTCTCCTTTCTTTCTTTTGTTCACCGGTGCAAGGCAAGGGCGGAGCTCTCTTATGTTCATCTTCCACGCCTGTCTGCATCCCAAGCACTAAATGAGTGAAATCCAATCCCGGAAAAAGGCTCTCTTGCATCTTTTGCTTCCCCACCCGGCCTCTATTCTAGATTCACCGTCTTCGGATGCATCAGTTTATTATGCTTATGCCTAATCTTAATACTGGCTAGTTACTTCAATTACCTTACCCCTCCTTTTAAGGAGGTTTCAGAGCACCCAGTCACAGCTCGTCACAAGAAAGGATTGATGGTCGAGTCCCCGTGCATGAAGTCAGTGGATTCGAGTGAACTGACCGTACTACAAATCGACATACTTGAGGAAGCTTCTTACTAAACCAAAGAAAGGGCAGCTCCAGTTGTGTTGTCGATTCCCTTCTCCCGAGAGCTTTCACACTCTGGGATGGGAGTCCCTTCCAAGACTTGACCAAAAGCTTATCTCTTTCATCTCAATTTAACATTTTCCGAAACGCGGCTAGACCGAGGCAGAGCAAGAGTGCAGCTTCAACCGATCCCCGGCGACATCTTTTAGGCCGATGTTGGGCGTATCAGCTATCTCACCTGGGGAGTGAGGAAAGAAAACGGTCTCGATAGCGGATAAAGCTCTTCCGGTTTAATAAGTTTCTCTTGGACCGTGCGTTCCGCCAACAGACGAGACGTGAGGAGAAATGGAGACTTCTCCCCATATCTGGTCTAATCCATACTTTTCTTTAAAGTCTCTAGTGGGTGCGAGCGGCTCCCGCACCGGGTCGGGTCTGTAGTCTGTCGTTTTGACCAAAAGATGAAGTTTGGTTAAGTCCTCCAAATGAGTCCATTCGCCTCGTTCACATAGGTCCTTTCCACGAGGGCCAAAGTGAACCCAAAGTCTTGTGTAGGCTTTTTTGTTTATATCCATGTGGCCAAAACAAGATATTTAGCAGGGATACAGACGACGCGATTCCTGCTTTCATAGTTTGATCAGGTAGCTGAAGTCGTGGTGCTGATCGCGTGGTTTGCCTCCTCTCTCGCGGCCGTGTGTTGGTCAGCGTGGTATGGAGTAGCGGTTCCTCGGTAGTCTGACTGTTTCGATGCAGCATCTCTATCTTTCGGTACATCCCGGGCAGGCCTTTTCTAAAAAGTCTTGTGCTCAGGTGCCCGTTTTAGAGTAGTTCGTGCGTTGGGTAAGGTTTCCGTTCGAGACCATGAAAATGAGATATTTTATTAGATAGAGCCGATGAATCAAAAGAAAAGCAAGCCTCTTTTTCCTGTACGTACCGGTACTATATCCTTTCTTCTTCCTTCTGCATATGATAAAAACTTCATCTATTGGAGTGCCCGGTGAATATGTCTAGTCGAAGTTTCCTTCCATAGTCATGCCTTTTTTCCTAGGTTTTTTTTCAGCTAGGCCCGCTTTTTGTCACTAGTAAAGCATATTCTCTTTCCAGTTTAGATGTTTCATCCCCTATTTGTAGTTTCTTTCCATGTGGGTGCAGGCGATCCAGTGGTAGTCTCTGACTCCCTCTTGGAGTTTCTGTTGGAGTTGCTCAACCATTTCTTGTCTCTTTCTCTTCCCTTAATTAGGACTACTCTCCTTTTATCTTCTATATGGAGGGACTATAATAGCATTTATGAACCTTTCGTAATTCCTTTACGAGTTCTTTCATTCCTATCCTCCCTTTATATATTCAGAAAAACAAAACAAGAAAGTGATTTTTCTATAGAATAAAAGAACTTCTTACTCAACTTTCTAGCTATATAAAAATAGTAAGCAATATGAAACTAGTAACTTAAGCCCTAGTAAAAGGCTACTCTTTGAATCCCCTCTTTAAGGCATATAAAATTAGTACTCTTCCTGAGCTAGCTTAAGCATATCTTGAGCGAGTGAGTTTCCCTCCATCAAGTTCTAAGCGATCAAATAAGGTCCTTGCTCTCGAGCCAATGCCAATACCAATAGAGAGGGTCTAAACGAAGGATTCAAAGGAGGTTACCGGTTAAGGGCAAATGCAATAATCTCTAAGCCAGTTGGAGAAAAAAGGTAATCAAAGAAAGTTTCAGTTGGACTTACCCTGCCAACCCTACCCTAATTTCATACCCTGCGGTTTTCGTTCCTCTCCTTACGTCGAGCGACTGTCGTTCCCGGGTCTGAACTATTAAGTATAAAGGGTAATAAATTCCCCAAGCTCTAAAGAAGCTAGTGAAGAGGGCCAGTTCCGAGTCATGCATATCTTTCTTTAATTATTACCTTGAAAAAAAAGCAATAGCGATAGGAGAAGCGCATGCAATTGCAGAAATTGCAGAATAAAGATAAGCGCATCCAGTGTCAATAAGAGTGGTTTTTTTAGGCCGAATAATATAATATTCAAAAAAGTAAGACTTCAGAGTAAGAGGAGGGGCCAAAGGAGCTAATGCGGTTGCTGTCCTTCTTTCTGCCTTCCTCAGTTTGCGTTCTAGCTTTAGTCTTTAGTCATTTCGAGTTATGCATTTCGAATGCTCCCCTTCCAAGCAAACTAACCTTGCTAAGTGCTAGCCAGGTGAAAGTTCTTATCGCTAGTAGTTTTGGTGTTCTCTTCCCTTTCATCCAATTGCAGATAAAGCAATTTCTCTCCTTCGATTGTGAGGCCCTCGCCCGCCGGAAGGTCTCTACTGCAACTGAGTTTTAAAGCTTTTACTAAGATAAGAAAATATTTTTGGCAAGTCAAGTAAAGTAGGTATCAATCTGCTTGAAAGCCTGCAGGGTCAAATTTGGAGTATTTTCAGTTAGAATCTAGAGTCAGCCTATTCAGTTCTTAGCCCTTAAGGGTAAGGCAGGGGGTAATATGGATAGTATCTGTAAATACTCAAACCACCTTCAACAAAGTGTTGATTTCCCGTAAAGCTAACTGTAGTCCATTAAATAAGTAGATATCTTAGGCAAGTTAGCAATCCCGTTATATTACCAAGGCCTTCCCTTCTATTGTAGAAAGAGTTCTCAGCCATCCAATTGCTGTACCAGTTGCCAGCTATCCAGTTTCATTTGAAGTTGCAGGGGGTCGAGCTAGTAGCTTTTATTCGTCCTATAAGTCCTTCCACAAGCGAGTCAATAGGGTGCTGGCTAGTTGTAGTTGTTGGCGTGCGTGGAAAGAGCGAAGGGCCTAAAAGTTTGAACTGGAAAAGATTCTCTATTACAGCAGCATATTCTCCTTCTTAGTTATCAAAAGAAAAAACTCCGTTTATGCTACACACTCAGAACTAGAAAGAAAGCTATTGAAGAGGAAGGTGCCGTCCATCAAACTGCTTGCTTCATTGAGTAGATAGAGTTTGAAGTAGAGTATGACACATCAGCGGTAGAATCATTCTTGCATATATATTATTTCATCTCAACTATTAAGATAAGATAAGATAAGATAAGATAAGATAAGATAAGATAAGATAAGATAAGAAAGAAGAAATGCCTATTTCAAGCACTGGTATAGAGCTAGCAAGATAAGGGAAAGACAAAGCAAGAAGGTTCTCCAGTAGGATGATTCTCGATGCAAGAGATTGCACTATTTAGGTACTTCACTAGCAGGAACTATTCTTTTGCAAAGAGCTTATTGAACTCCAAACATTATATTATTTTGATATTGTTATAATAACCCGCTAATTAGATAGGGGCCTAGCCAATAAGAGAGCGCCAGTATGCATGCTTATGGACGGACCCAGAGAGCAGCTTAATAGAGAGAAGTAGCAGTGAGGGCGCTAAGCTGAAGGAAAAGGCTGAATGCCATAGGAAGTTCTCGATGAATAATTCACTTACTTCGTTACTGCTGATTCGACAGTGGATCATAGCTCAAAGAACCTATTCCAGTGAACTTGACTACCATTGGAAATGTCGGTGCCGTATTTTCATGTCTTGTTTGGAAGGTTTAGCCAAATAAGCGAGCTAACCTTTTTACTTATACCCGCGAACTTTATGATGGAAATAGAAAAACTTGATGATAGGAATACCCGAGAGCCAGTTGTTAATGTCTTATAGCCCACGAAGAAATATTCCTTGGGAATGGAGAGACCTAGAGGAAGAACAACCTGCCGAGACTAGTGAAGTGGTTCCGGAGTTACCGGATCCAATTGGTTGGCACTTAAAGACTCCAGTTGTAGCCATAAATCCCCTGCAGTTCCGAAGGCTTCGCGCAATAGTTCTCCCTATCGTCTCATTTCCTTAAAAAAGGAAAAGAGACGATAGAAGAACACCAGGAGACAGCTGTTCAGGCACCTGCCAGGACTCAAGTGCTTTCGGTGGACAATCTCTATACCTTTCCCAAGCTAACAATAGGAGCCCGTAGCGTACGTCTCAATTTATGTTATACGCAGCCCTACGTGGGCTATAACAAAGCGTAGGAGGTGAGTGAGCCCGACAAGCCTATGTCTTAACCTCCGTCTTAGCCTCACTTCTGGAAGAGTGAAAGTGGAGTAAAGAAACCTAGAGGTAGAACCCATTTGAGACTATGAATATTCAATCTCAGTTTGAATGAGCAAGCCCTCAAAAAGGCTAGTTTGAGAGGAGTCTAGAACTAGAAATAGAAATCAGGCTAAAATGCACATGATCCAAATAAGGAGAGGAAGCGGAGATCTTGAATCGAGAAAGTGGCTTTTTCTATCAGAAAATGAATCTGCTTTCTGATGGCCATTTCGGTCCGTTGTGGGACCACGGCTTGCAAAGAAGGTATTTAGCGCTAAGAACTTCTTCCGCTTTTGGGGATTCCACTAATTGATGGAAGGAAGTGGATGCGGCAGGATTGGCCCCAATTGAATCACTAGTAGAAGAGATCCACGTGCAGAGACTGTTAGGGAGATGCAGATGGAGGGACGTTTGGATTGCTGCTAGAAGGGCTTACGACGAATAGATTGTTGGAATGGGTTGTGAAAGGGAACGACAGAAGCTACTGACATGGGGAAAGAAGAATACCAATTAGAAACCTGTTTCTAAAATGGATTATCCCTTGATTACAAATACATTATAGATATAAACTTTCAAATAAAGGCTTGAGGAAAGGTGGATTCGTTTAACGAGGGCCTGCTTCACTTCTGTCACTACGGAAAGGAAGCAGGGCCGAGGCGAACAACACAAGCAGCTTAGCAAGCAGGAAAACAAGTAGGCGAAAGAAGAGAAGTAGTGTGCCTTCAAAGCTACGGTTACGAATATCCGTCGGAAAGTAAGACTTAAGAAAGCAGGTACGGTTATTGAAACAAGGCAGGACTCAGAGGAAAGAGGCAATTGCTTCGCCCTATTTTTATCAAATCAGCGCAAGCGGGGAAAGACGCAATGTCGGACTAGGCTACCTTCTACTGGACCTTTAATAGCTCTTTATGTTCTATAAACCTTGAAAAGAAAGAATCCAGCACTGTCCTTCCCAGGAGAAAACTCTTGTCTTTCACTTGCGTGCCTTTAGTATTCTTCCCCAATAGCAGGGGATCGGTCGTTTACTTGACTTCTGTTCTGAAACGTTGATAGCGAGAGAAAGATACTCTTTTCTTTTCATAAGCAAGACTCACTAGTAGTTCCAAAGAGAGGAGCATCCGGCATAGGAAGCAATCCTTGGTAAGGCTTTCTTTCTCCGTATGATCAGTTCTTTTTTCACATGTAGGTTCTTCCGCAGCAAAGAAGGTATGCTCGGTCGGCTTGCGCTCTTACTTGGAAGTGGTCTCAGTAGCGAAGTCAATAAAGAGGGTAGTCCTCCTAGCTAGGAAGTCGTTGATGAATCAACCGATTTGTTTTTACTACGTATCATTAAGAATTCGAATACTAGCTTGCGGCAAGTGACGTCAAGTAGGGAAGATACCCAAGGCCCATATGAGGCGCTTGAAGAAGTGATCCATTAAGGCTTGGGACTAAGCAAAGCAGAATAGGAAATAGTAGTTGGATAGCTTTTCCTTGGGGTGTTCCCTGCCCTTTCATCGATTTTCGAGAAGTGCACTACATGTCAAACTCGAAGAGTTACTCACTTGGCCACAAGAGCAAATGTATAATGGTAGTCAATACCCTCACCCAATCTGAGTATACCCTTTGGCGACGAGGCGGGCCTTGTACCTATAAATACTGCCATCAGTATATGCTTTCATTTTTGAGACCCAGCCAATTTCTTGCCAGTCCTTTCCTGACGTCTTAACTCGGATGGGCTTAGTAAGAAAAGAATGATTCGCATAAAGATCCGGCTGCTATTGACGTAATGAAGAATTTCGGCAGATAAAAGAAGCAAGCTTTCGAGGAGAAAAAAGGATTGAATCAAAGGGTCCATAATAAAGTTGGAGGCCATAATGAACTGTACCCTTTAAATCCCGCAAAATACGCTTTAATGCTTGCCAGTGCAAATCTCGTGGGTGTTGCATGAACTGACATGCTAGGTTTACTGCATATGAGATATCAGGTCTTGTAAAAGTTAAGTACTGTAGAGCACCGACAATTTGGCGATAGGGAGTCGGATCAGCGAGAAGCGAACCAAGATTAGATTAGAAGAGAGTTGTGAGTTGGGTGCTACCGGTGTTGAAACCGGCTTGCAATCAGCCAGGAGTGCTCAGTTTGATTTGATAAGTAGATACTTTTCAAGGAAGATAGCCTGAGCGAGTCTTTTCGCGGAGCTATTGTGCCGAACGCTGGCTTTCAACTTCCCGTAAGTAAGGAGAAAGATTCTAACGTTGATCGAGGGAGCAAAAGGGAATCTAAAGGGTGAAATACGCGTCTGTCTCATTAGAACCCCGCTCCGCTTAGTCGACAACAAGAGAATCGAAGCATCCTCCTATTCCTTATGTTTCAAGAGTTCCCGAGATATGCAAGTTGGGCACTTGTTTTTAATAATGCCAATGGGCATTCGAATCCCTGAGAGAGAGCTAATAGGAAGGAAGATGGCTCTGGATTCACTAGGCTTTCGCTGGCTAGAAGCTTCGAGAGAAAGTAAAAGAGATGATGTGGTTGAAAAGGTGGTAACTGTGGATAGCGCCAAGTAAGCTAATCCTAAATGTCCAGCCACGCCAAACCGAACTCTTATCACATTATTTGTAGGCTTTGCTATTCTTACTCCTCTGTGACCTTCATCAATCACTAGGCACAGTATCAGTTAGCGTGATATGGGTTGGTAAAGTAGTAAAGAAAGTCTTAGTTATTAGGAAAGAAATGTTGCAGCCTATCTGCCACTGAGTTGGAATCGATTTGCTTAACCTGCTAATGCACGGAGATTAGCCAAATTAGAGAATATGAGGACGTCGGCAATGGTTGGTTTTAATGCTCGCACAGACGAAATAGAATACCGGATTGGACCTTAGCCGCTCGGGAATAGAATCCTTCACCACCAGGAAAGGCAATCGCCACGACGCTGACATCTTTTCATACGTACTAGACCCGGAGGCAAATTCGGAAGAAGCCGCTTACACGACTTCCAATACAGACAACTCAAGCAAGAGGTTTGACATCACTCCTGCAACTGCAAGACAAAGACTCAATCAAGAACCAGAGAAACTGAAATCAACCTTAGTATTAGTAAGAGTATTAGTATTAGTAAGAGTAACCACTTCTGGCTCGTTAATGTTTCGCTTCTTTGTGAGCAGCTCCTTAAAGAACTTTGCATACATCGGAACATGTAAGACAGCATCAAGGATGGGGATGGTAATCTGCGCATCTTGAATCATCTCAAGAAACTTAGCAAACTGCTTGTCTTCACTTGACTTCTCAAACCGTTCTGGAAATGGCTGCTTCGGCTTGGTAGGTGGAACTGAAGTCGAACTGATTGATGATGGATCATTAGGAGCTATAGCTGGTGGTGTAGAAGAACTAGGCTGTCCAGCAGTAGTAGTAGTGGACTGCTGAGGTACCTGCTGGTCCTGTGGAGAAGGTTCATTTATCAGGAATCTACTTGTTGCATAATGCACATGCCACAAACGATAAAGTGGAAGCACACTCAGATGAAGAGGATGGTGAATTGATCAATAATCCCATGTCTTTTTTTGCTGAGAAATCTTGGATCAAGACATACAAGGCAGCATTGGTCAAACATAGGACTACCTAGGCTAGGTCATTCATTGCTTGGTCCGCTATATTCGTTTTGTCTTCTAGTTCTCCACAGGGACTTCCTACTACTCCGCCGAATCTCTCATCTGAGAAAGTAGGTCACCTGGGTCGGGTAAAGCAGCGTAGATAAGGCTGGAGTTTATGAACAAGTTGATGTCTACTAGGGCATTGACCGTACAAGCAGGTAAGTATAGGGCTCGGCTAGGAATTCGTTTATGCTTATATTTAGAAGCTTTCTTCTCACTAGGTAGGGCGGGCAGTTGGTCTTATTGCCCTGCATCATATGAGAAGGAGTTCTTCCACGAAATAGAGGTCGTCTATGGTCTTTGTGGCATTGATGGATAGTACTGGTCTGTTGTCAACAAATAGACTGGCTAGGTCACAGTCTGCTAAGTCTACTAGTGGGATATGAATATGCATTAGTAGTAGTTATTGCTGCCGGATTGGTATTAACAGTTGGTCAAGTCTAACGTAACGTTTTTCAAGTAGAAGGATAGGGCATTAATTACCTGGGGTCGATAGGTACACCTTTATAATCAATTATTAGCACAAAGCTCTCATCTCACTTTTCATAGGTAGGCCTCTATAGTTATAGTGTATATTGGCTTTGATTCTTTCTATTGTTATGGGAAAGGCATATCCCCACCCAGTTCTTCTTCGTCTTAATTAATAACTCCTTCCTGAACTTCAAAGTACGATAGAAACTGACTTATATCTCGTAGGAAAACTAGAGAATGAGCCATCTCCATCTCGTAGAGAAACTAGAGAGGTGCTGGGCGCAGCTGAAAGGAAATCCAAGAAGAGTCCATGAAAGGCTAGCACGATTAGGATCCTTTGTAGGGTTTATCTCGGAAGATAAGGCTATGAAGCGAACATCTCTTCTTTGGGAGAGAGGGGAAGATCTATGCAGGACACTTAACCCGTGCCGGAGGACTGCACACAGCTGGTACAACCTCGTGTGGTACATTTTACATGTTCTTACAAGTCCGATGGTACAGTTGACCTAGTATCGAATTATTATAGATTCCGTTGGCAGCCATTGCCCCCCTGCATGTCGTCTGACACGACCGAAACGAAACTTTACACCCCCTAGCAGCCCCCTGTCGGCATCGAAAACGGAGGGAAGTGCGCGTGCTGATGTTTAATCATGCGATGCCAATGATGTAAGCGCGGGCCCGCAGGTGCAGACAGGTTCGTCGGGGGTTATGCAAGCTTCAGAGGTGGGGGGTACGATTGTGGAAGATCGCGTGGAGGCAGGGGTTGGAGATGTGATGCAAGGGTGCGGGGAATTGGGTGGAAGGACAGTCGTTAATGTGGAGTCAGGTTTGACGGGCGTGAGGCAAGAAGTGGAGGGAAGTGGGATCTAGATTAGAAGAGATAAATACGATATTCCTGATCTGATACCCGCGGACGATCCCTAGCCTAGCTTGGCAATCCCTTGAAAATGCAATGCATTTTCCAAATTGCTTTTTCTCAAAAAAACTCTCAAATCAACTCACGCATATTCCCTTGCTTCTGTTAACTACGCATATCTCCTGTTTCTATACTTGCTAGCTAGCAACCTCTTATCACACAGAAAGCGTGACATGAATGCATACCCCCGTGTATACAACTCCTTACTATCTCTAATATACCGTTGCTTGTTCGGCGCATAGACCTATTATTATTATCGGTCAGGCTTTCCTTTTGGCAGGTGATTACTATATATAATATAGCGGGCTTTCCCTTATCCGTTCGCTTAGGTATCTGACTGTGTAGCGTAGTTCGCCGATTCCCGGGGCCGGCACGGCACAACCGGATCCCCATCCTTAAGCAAACACACCTTCCTTTTAGCCAGGGTCATTGAAATTTCATCTTACTTGATCCTTCTAAATCAGCTTGTGCTACTTAATCTAGATTTACGAGATTCTTCCTTCTATTCTAGCTAGGTGGCAGGCCAATACCAATACAACTAAGTTTAGGAGTGGATTTCATTTCGTACCTACGTAGGATTCCCTAACTCATCCTCTTATCCATCCTTTCCTGGACTTTCGTAAGGGGCAATAGCACAAGCAGAGCCTTTATAGAGCAGTTGGATTGCGCCTTAGTCACTAGCATACGTTTTCTTGCTTTGAGCTACTAGCGCGGATTGTTCTGGTTTAGCTTGACCTACCCCCGTTCTCTTTCATGCTTAACTTGAATGCTGAACTATCGATAAGATAAGGGCTGTATCGTTCGTGATCAAGTCATCGAGCGCATGTTTGGAATTCAATAGCGCTTTCTTTGGCAAGGCTGGATATGAAAGGAACTGAAGTACCGTTGTTTCCATAGAGGATTGAGCAGTGCCAGATACGGAAACAATAATGGCAGTCAATTCCTTCTGAAATCTATTTATACGGGGCCATTCGAAGCAATACCTTGTAGTTAGAGTCCTCTGGAAAAGCAGAATCTTAATAGTTTGAAAAGATAGAAAAAAGACAGAGTGATACCCTTAGAGCCAAAAGCAGATAAGTCAAGCGGCTAGAGCGAATCCTGGATAAGGCTGGCACCTCTTGCCTGAGAGAAAGGGACTTCTTTCTACAGCCGAAGCCAAGCGCAGACGGCATATGAAAACCCGTCTTTAAAAACCAGGAAAGACACTCATAAGATTTCCAATGAAAGGAACGCTCGCCAGAATGAAATACTTCAATTAGGATGAGCTACTACATATCGTTCTGAAAGGGGCCTGTGAAACTGAAGCAGTTCCTGCAACCATCAACGAAGTCAAGACATTACCTATAGCAAGAAAGACTACCGATACCGATAAAGAAGAGCCGAAGCCCTACCTTGTTCCTGCCATCCCTTCCCATTCATCTCCACTATACCCCTCGTCTTCTAATTCCTTCCATTCCACCACGGAATTCTCTATAATAATTCGCAAATCCAAATCCGCTAATTGTTCTCTAATAGCACCCGCTCCTGTCGCAATTTCCCGATTTCGAAAGGTTGCAAAGCCTGGGGTAGAAAAAAAGGGAGAAATGCTGTGGTTACAAGATGAAATTTCATCTTCGAATAAACCCCGTAATCGTAAGAAAGTAGGTTTTTTAGCGCTGGGCCTAGCAAAAGAGAAATCGCCGTATACTAGGCCCTCCAATTTCTTAAGGGGTTTATTTAAAAGATTCGCGATATAACTAGGAAGACCTTTCAAATACCACACATGAGTCACTGGACATGCCAGTTTGATGTATCCCATTTGATATCTTCGTATCCGAGAATCAACAAATTAGACCCCGCATTTTTGGCAAACAGACGAGAGTGAATTACTCTTACTCGGAATGGGGAGAAATCCCTGACTGGAAAATACCCCGCTCAGAGTAGGTGAACGAAGCGATATCCGGGTGGATATAGCGAGAGAGCCGACCAAAAGCTAGGCTATGTGAGACAGCCCAAGAACCTCTTTTCTTTACTGCCCTCTCATCAAAGATGGACCTGATAAGGGCTTCATCCCATTGGCTTGTCTTGTCCTCCTGTTGCTTGCATCGCTCGTGCTCCCTATCGAGGGATCACTCGCTCTTCACCCTATCCCTTTAGTGTAAAAACGGGATAAAGAGCCCTCAATAACACGCTTGCCCAGGAGGGTATAACAGCTGATAGAGCCTCGGATATGGCTCCTTAACTGGTAGTACGCGCTAAAGACACCAGATCATTTTGATAGAAATGAGGTAGACTGGAAGCTGAAGCCAATAGACCAATGGAACTAATCAATCACTTGCTTTCCCGAACTGGACAGCAGGATTTTATCAGCACTGGACTTGAATCGCGTCGATGACTCTAATCTTTAGAGACAGAAGCAGATGGGAGAAGGTTGGATATGGATCATGATCAAGTCTACCTCGTAAGCCACTTAAAGATCTTTGAGCAGCTCGAGAGATCTTCATTGGTAAAAAATCACCTTCGCCCCCCTTTTTTGTTATGGGATGGTGGTTCCTGTCTATCAACTAAGGTGAGAAATTGATTATATAAGAATCTAGTAGATCACGCACCTATTGTATTTAGTGTGATCTTGTGGGAGAGTAAGGCAACGAGTGAGCTACGATTGATACTCCTTACGGATGTTAGGTTTTTCGAATCACCGATTCCATCGATCGAGAAAGTAAGCAGCAGGCACGAGTAGACCGACTGATAGCAACGGCGAATCAACGCCCGACCCGGCTCTTTTGTCCTTTTGTTCGCAGAAGGGAGATCCTGTGCGCTAGCTATATCAGTTATGGATGGGGCCCTCACTCAACCGACCTGCTACCTGGGAATCCCCAATGCACCAATGTACCAAAGGCACTGTACTTTGAATAGGGAACACTTCCTAATTAATAAAGTAGGAGCGAGTACGGAGGTACTAGACCGTGATTCTGGTCCTGATGCGGACACACCTGTCGACAACAGAGAAGGGATTCAATTGAGAGCGGATAGCAAGATCGAATGAATGGATACTCTGAGATAGAACGATAAAAAGAAAATTTGATTAATCCTACAAAAGCCTTACAAGGCAGGTAAACTTTATGCAGTATCTGCTACAAAAAGAAGGTTAGAGAACAGGTTCCATCTACTTTATCCGCATCCGCTTTTGGGCATGAAGAACATGCTTCTTTCTCAATTTATAGGAATCGTTAACCTTTTCATTGGATTGGTTTTTTGATGCAGTAGAGAAGCCGTTTCCTTTGAACTTGGTCCATCGGACAGATATAGACATGGAGAAGCTTTTCAATGTAAATCTTTCACTACTTTGTTTGGACCTTGCTTCTTCACTTAATGCTTGCTTTCCGTCTTGCCTTTGCTGGGCCTACGATAGGCTGTACTCCAATACGAAATAAGATTGTACATGAAGGTTGGTGAAAAGCAAAAGAAGCAATTGGTTCTCAAATGCCGTGACGTCACCTAGCTTTATTCTAAATTTATCATTCTATTGGTATGTATAGTGTCTTTCATCTGCTTTTTCATTCATTCTGCCCACAGCCGTTAGGTATTATGACAAAAGGAACCAGCATGTTGCGGAGCAGCCAAGTAAACCAAGAAATGACTCAAGTAATCCAAGGGCAGAGCAACGTAATCCAACGGAGGGGCTACGTGATCCAACAGAAGAGCTACGTAAACAAGGAACACATGAACCTGCTAAGGATCCATTCCACCTGCCAAGTAGACCAATCACAAGAGCTCGGGCCAAGAAATTCAATGAAGTAATCCATATCCATATGCTGATTCAGCAAGCCAAGCAAGATGTGGTGGAGAATGCGCGTTAGCGCAACGGCTTTCGCGCTAGTTGCTCAATCCGTTGCTTGTTTGGTAAGATTACCTTGGGAAGTCTCAGGGACTGACTGAACCGAATGTATAGCGTCAAGATAAGAAGCACGCACTCCTACTAGACATGGAAGGAGTAAACCTCAAATATGCTTTCTTCCCTTAGGTATGTTTCTAGATTCTAGTCCGAAGTCGGTCGTTGATAGATTTATTTCTTTTGCTTGCTCTCCGTTACTTTCCCTTCCTATATTTAGAAATCGATGTAAAGACAATAAGAAAGTGGTTGAGACAGAAGATTCTTGGTAGTTTATTGGCTCTAAGTACAATGGGTACGTAAGTTATGTGTTTTGTTTCATGCTCCTTGGTGATTTTTCATCAATATGATTTATTGCCCATCGAGAACTAACTCTTAGTAGGTACTCAACGTTGAAATCACACCATCCGAAAGCAGAAAATCCATCCCATTAACGGAATATATGTGACACAGCTACCTTGTTCAAGGAGATACCATTCCCGAGGACAGCAAACCATAAGCAAGGAAGGTGGGTTGTGGCTCCTAAAGTTTGGGTATGACTCCATTACAGGTACTGGTACTGGCTGCAAACTGGTTCTTGGGTTAATTATGATAGTTGTTGACGACATAGAAGGTTTTTCACACCAGTATCTACAGTACTTGATGCTAGGATGACTGGAGTCATGGAGCTTGTCAGGTTTCCAGATCCAGGTGCCTATCTTATTTAGATACTTCAGCTTATGCGGCACATCTCTTGCAGCCTATGCCGGCCTCAGATCTAACTAAATCTAAATGAGCCAATGTTTCTAAATCAAAATGCAAGGTTGAAGGAAGGGGAAAGTAGAGCATAATATGCAAGCGCCGCTTATGGGAATATCTTAGCCAGTTGAAAGAAGTGCCAGAAAGTATCTTCTAGTGACTTCCTTTGATCTTCACTAAAAAACAAGCTTCTTAAGTATTTCTTTCAAAGAAGCAAGCAATATGACATTTTCTGTGTCTTCCATTGGCAGCACTATGGAAGAATGAAGTATTTGCATCTCCCTTATAGAGATTGGCTTCAAGCAAGGCAGTGAACCCGGAAACTGGCACTGATCGAATGAATTCTTCTTTAAAAGCTCAAATCCAATGCTTTCATGCCCCATCCTGTGATCTAGTTGCCCTTTCTCGTCACTATTCTCTATCGAATCGAGAAAGCTTTACTTCACTTTGCCTAAGAGAAAAAGAGATTCCCATTGGCCCCGGGCCTATATCACTATATCATGTTTGCTTTCAAGCAAGACGAGAAAACGAATCTATAGATGAAGCGGAAGATCCTCCTACGAGAAAAGAGATCGAATCCTTTTTATAAGCAATACCGCTCCGTTATTGGTATGTTTATGTTATATAGTAAACGGATCAAAGGGATATCCTCTGGCATTAGAGAATATTCATCTTGACAAGAAATTCTCTATATGTTAAGATATCTCTGACAAGGGCTATAGCTCAGTTCGGTAGAGCAACTCGCTTACACGTGCGCCAATGCTTTTCAAGGGAACTTATTATGCAATGGACATAATTGACCTTATTGCAAAATCAATGTCTTACTTCATGGATTCGAAAGAATAGGAGAACAGTAGCCTGACAAACAGTCGGCTCAGTCCGATTCAGGTGCCAATTCAGGTGCCTAATCAAATAGAACCCCTATTGATTTGCTAGTTGATAAGGTAAATATCCAGCCCACTCAATGCTAGGCGTAATGAGGATAAGGGCCTCCAAAAAACTTCTTTTCGTTCTATGAACTTTAAGGTGTATGAAGTCTCATAGTCAACTCTTGCAGCGGAACGATAGAGACTCCATTTCACTTAGGTTGATTTCATTTAGGCCGGAGGCAGACCTAAGTCAAGGTAATCCTCCTTTGAATTGAAACACTTTGGTATTGCTCCTGGATAGATCATAATAAAAATAATCAATCAGAGCACAGGGAGCCATCTTATTATCTTTCCCTAAAGAAAAACTATGGTGGATTAACTGATCTTTACATCAGTTGATGAAAGAGCCCAATGCAGAAAAATGCATGTTGGGTCTTTGAAACAGTTCGAATCATTTCGATAATAATCCGTTTGATCTGTTTTACCGAGAAGGTCTACGGACAAGAAACACTCCGTATAGCCCTAATATATACGTCTTTTTTTTCCATTTTAGGATGGATATCTTATGTTTCCTTTAGTATAGTTTTCTTTTCCTTATTAGTACTTATTTATAGACTCGACGGTCGATTGCGCCATAGAATAGAGAGAAAAGCATTACCATAGGCTCATTCATCGAAAATCATAGAGACTATTAAATAAAGGATAGAGCAATTCCTTTTTTCAAATAGGAAAGTGGATAGCAATAAAGCCATTTCCAAGAAAGTCTTCCCCTATAATCGAGAAAGCCGTCCAATAGCAAACCTAACCCCAGCCTAGACAAATAGAGTAGAGGGGTCTCAAAACCTATTATTTTAGATAACTGATCAAAGAGACGTAGCTTTTTCTCTCTTTCCTTCTTTCCACCAAGCTTCTTTATTGGAGTTGACTTATAGTGGTTGGTTCTTGCCTTGTAGCAAGTTGGGAGGCCTACTGTCCGAATTCGAACTGGCTGCAACGGAACTCGCTAAGGCTCCATTCAAAGAAAAAAGAATGGAATAGGACGAGGCGGGCAGATCATCTAGAATCTGGTCGGACTAATGCGCACCGGCAATCCATAGTAGAAGTTCTTTACAGGTTTGGTTTTCCTTTCTGATCAATCGAATTTTACTAAACCTCAATTCATTCAATTAGCCTTGAGGCATAAAGAAAGCAAGGGCGTAGCGTTCCATTACCGATCATGGTGGTATCGGAAGCACCCCTACTCCTCTGGTCTGTCCACCTTACCTTCTGGCGCACCTCTCCTAACTATTGCCCATTTATTCTAATATATTTTATATTATTCCATATTTCTTTTTTTTGTGTGAAGTAAAAGAAGAAAAGGTCTAGACTCCGTATAGACGGAATCTAAGATAAGAACCTAACAGAAGTTTTTGTTTGAAAGTGTGCAGTGAAGGAAAGTGTGTCGGGGTCAAACTGGAATTGCAAGGTCATTCATTTCAGGTAGACCTGAGGGTGATAGATTTGGGAACATATGATGTAGTTCTTGGGATGGACTGGATGAAGACCATAAGCCCCTTTTATTGGGACAACAAGTCTTTGACCTTGTCGTTAAAAAGAGGACCAGACCAACTCATTCTTAAAGGAAGTTGTGGATTGAACATCTGGAAAAGATATGCTATTTGTGTAGACAGAAGGGAAGAAAATGTAACCTTGCTCACGAAAGCCTTGCAACAACTATGCGGCTATAAGTTTCCTTCTTTCCATTCTGTTTATTTTCAGCACTAGACTCCACATCAGGATAAGCTTCTTTCTATTAAAGAAATGTCGATTTCCCTCTGTTTGAGTAGGCTCGCGATTAGATTAGATTAGATTAGATTATATTATATTATATTATATTATATTATATTATATTATATTATATTATACGCATGAGGTAGTAAAAGCGAGTTATAAGCTCTTTTCTCTAAAGAAAGTAGGCTTCTAGCAAGGCCAACTCTATCCTGCTCAATCCCATGCTTATCATTTTCACAGATATGAATTAAATGCCATATATTAATTGAAATGGTTTTCTCCTCCGAATTGACACCCAAAAGGGATATATATAGCCTTCTAGTACCTCAACCCAGAAAGCCTTACACACACTCTGATGGGAATTAACCTAGAGTAGAGTAGAGTAGAGTAGAGTAGAGTAGAGTAGAGTAGAGTAGAGTTATTTTATTAGATATTACATTTCTAGATATAGGCAAATATAGGTGTTATCAAATCCTAGAGGCATATGACCAGCCGCATGCTATTAGTATAGGGTCAGCAATACCTTGTGAGCCATGGATTATTAAGATTCTAGGGGCCCTAAAGGATGGATCAAGCATTATTGAAGGAATAGCTCGCTTAACAACCCCCGGGGGAGAGTATAGATGAATGCCTTAAGCAAGGGCGTCTAAGCGTGCATGTACACAGTTTTTCATGCCACAACACATCGGTGAAACCGGAGAGAGCTGAAGAGAAGGGGAACCCCAGAGGCATTGACCATTTGGTACAGCCGCTAATTCGGCATTTGGTACTGTCACCATTTCTCGAAAGGGAAAAAACATACTTAACAATTCGATTGGCAGGACCAAGGGATAGATCGATTGCAATATAAGTATCATACAAATAGAAATAGACATGAGTACATGAATAAGGAAACGCAAAAGACACAGAGTAGGGCTAGTCAGAAGCGTCAATGCAGACGCCAATGGGTAATCAGATCCATTCCACTCCACTTCTTCAGATAGCAGTCGATCCTGGATCGTCCTCGCTTCCAAACTCCGTAAATGAATGAAACTCCTTCCCCGGTCCATTGCTCGGGTGTGATACAAATACTTCTTTGAAGTTGTAGGATGCGGGTCATCGATCTTCCTATCGGTCCAGAGGCGCCAGCTTGGGAAAGAAAAAGTAAGATTTGTTTGTCATATCACGATCGGAACTCACATGTAACTCTACTTCTTGAGTAGGGGGAAAAGGACACCTATCACGCGGTCATGCCTTGAACGCAGTAAAGAAATTAATAAGCTTCGAATAATAGCTACGCGAGTCTCCAATAGCGTCTTAAGCGTTGGTTTTCTTTGCTGGCATCGTAATGGATTGGTGGTTCGTTGCCTCTATTTTAAATAGGGGTACGGCATACTTGCCTGAATCCTGAATCGCATAGTTGTCTTTTAGCTTGAACCGCCTCCTGTGATCTAAAACTACTGATACCTTTAGCAGAAAGAAAAAAGAGAAAATAGCATTTAGCTTGGGAAAGGCTCTTTTTTTAGGTCTCTTTTCGTACTAGTTCTATCCAGCTATGAGCGAAAGTAGTCACTTTCTTCAATCGCCGAGTTGCCTGAATCTTCTCTCTCGGTTACTCTGTGGAGTGATCTCTCTCTTAAATTCCCATACGGATAAGGAAAAGTAGACGGTTCGAAACCCGTGCTTAAATCCTACTCAAGGCCCACTACGGGCTGCGAGCAATTAACAAGTAGAGACAAGGATGAGGAGAAATGACGCATATACGGCCGGTCACTCATGATGTTGGTAGTTCAAGTGAATTGTCGTAGTGTAAGGAAGATTGATTGGTTTTCAGATTGCTACTTGGCTGGCATAAGAAAGAAGGCGCCCCGGCAGGAATTCTGTAAGCTTGACTTGCGCGCAGGCTACCACCAGATACGAATGGAAGCTCGCTACTAGTTGCGGGTCTAGGTGCTGTCCAGTGAAACGTTTCCTTATTGCTCAGTCAACCGGGAAAGTGGGTGGAAAAACCCTTCGGGCAAGATAAGAGTTGATTCCAAATTTATCACCCCGGGATTTTTTCGGAAGAAAATAAAGTGAATTCAATTATCAGGGGTGTCCCTTCCTTCAACTGTTCTGATTTCTCTACGAGTTTTGATCGAGAAGAAGTCTTCACAGGGCTTCCACTACTGTATTCTTAAAGCGGTACTTCGGCCGGAAAGAAAGCGGTTCTGGTCCGGTCGACTCCCGTGCATGCTCCTCTGGGTCAGCACGAAAAGCAGTTGTTGCCTAGTCCGGATAAGTGGGAAGGTGCAGACTTCCTTTGTACAGCTCTGTTAAAGAGCTTTGAAACCTCAGGGGGATACGATTATTCTTCCCACAACCCAGCCCTATTAGGAAGCGATAGAAGTGGAAAGATAGCTGGTTTCAGATCGGCATCCCATCTCTGAACTTTTGCTTCCCCCTTACTTGGAATGATAAGTAGGTCCATCCGTAAATCCTGGGGCATCGAATTCTTTATCCGTTGGCGCTAGTTTTGAACCAAAAGAACCGAAAGGCACTGAAAGTTGTTTCGTCAGATCCACCTTCCGAACTTGAAACCGCTAAATCGGATTTTGAAAAAGGCACTGGCGTCCCCGAAGGGTCTAGTTGATAAGAAGTAATCAAAATGGTTCGCTTGTGGATATCGGACCCATGGAGCTCATAAGAAAAGAGTATGCTTTGAAAAAAGCTCTTTTTGGGCTAGATAAAATAGAAACTGCATACTTTGAATGAGAAGTTGGCTATTCTCGAGGCAGCCCCGCACTTAAAGTAGTTTGTGTTTGTTCTACGGAATTCAATAAAGCATGAGTTCGGAGTTCCTAAGTTCGTAGAACCTAGTGGAATGAATCAAGCGAGAGTACCTAGACCTGTTGATCATAAAAGAAAATAGCTATTATCGTATAGAAAGTGAAGTTCAGTTCCATGTCGGTATCTTCGTCGGTATCTTCCTGACTTAAAGAAAGTAGGACTATCTCCAGATAAAGTTGTTAGAGCGAGGCAAGGATGGATTCGAGAATGGTGAAGTTATGGCATTCTCTTTTACCTCAAGCGATAGTTGTTTATCCGCATTGGAAAAACCATGGAGATACAAGCGGTCAAAGCAGAAAGGGTTTGAGCTTCGACCGTGTTAACTCTTCTTTTAGAGGAAGTCAGTCAAGTTAGAATAGAATAGATATGTGATATCTGGGAATCCCTCTTTTAGTTGGTAAGGTCAATCTAGCAGATGATAGGTCTAGAGAGAGCTGGCTTTAGGGGTTATAGGGCAAAAGCTATATCAGCTGTTAGCAAGCAATCGTCAGGGTGTGACGGGGATGTATAAAGGTTCGTGAGATTATAGGCTGTAAGCGAGTATCAATCTTGACCTTTCCGGAAATCTAATCTCTCGAATATCAAAGCAAATGGGGATAGCGAGTGCGGGATACTTATTTTTTATGCATCACTTTTCGTCTGCATCACCCTATCTATGATCGATATCTATCTCAAGTGTTCAGTCAAAGAGGAAAGTAGAGCGAGGATAGGTGATATCAGTGACCAGGAGGGAGTACGGGCTCCTTTTGAGCAGCGGGAAAGAAAACCTTCCATTCCCGGTATGGACTTGATTGAGAAAAGAAAACGCGAAGTCCTTTGAGTTCCCTTTTGAACCGAAAAAGATTTCCTTCTTTAGGTTCGGCCTTATTCTTCTTAATTAGGGGAGTTCCGGTAGCTACCAGAGTGGATAGGATGGATTCAAGATCAAAAGGCCTTTAAGAAAAGTAAGGTATCGGCTTTCGGGCAGGCTTGATAGTTTAGAGGTGATGAATAGAGCCAAACAATAGACCTTTTTTCTTTATTAAAAGAGCAATAGACGAGTTCCACATGTATATATACTAGACCTACTAATGGAGCAAGTAAGACGGAGTAAGTTGCACTTATTCAATTGACTGACTCCTTTTGTGGGCTTCCTGTCCGGGTCTTTATAGGCATATAAAAATGAGTTTTTCAACAACCTTGGCTGCTGCTTAATTGTTGAGGACATACTCTCAGAAGCTCGTCTATATTAGTCAAAGATGGAACTACTATTCCTTTTTTCTCGCTGCGATCTGATACTTGAAAGAAAGAGAGTTCGCCACTCGCTCAATCAAGTAAGGCAGGAATCTTTGTCCATTTCTTTTCACTGCTAAAGCTTTCCTTTTAGTATCCGAAGGAAGATCGAGTAGGCAAGAGGGTCTTCCACGCCAGTTTCAGGCGCTCCAGTGGGGGAGGTAAGGAGGAGGGGACATAGCTTAAAGTGAAAGAATTTAGTGAACTCCAGCAAGCCGTGACAATAGAGTATACAAGGTGCGAAGCAAAAGAATTCTTTAATCGCTCGCTCCTTACGCTCAAAATAGAGGGCTCTCTCAGCTCCAGCATCTATTAGAAGCCAGCTTGAACGCAAAGACTGCAACGCTATCTCTTCTATAGTACAGTCAGCCGGTAGTCACAAGTCAGAAAATCGTCTTGATCTGGTTGAGAAGATTATCATAAGAAGAGAGAAGCCAATTAGGATTAGCGAAACATCTATCTGTCCAAACGCACCTTATTCATTATCTCGCTCTGCCCTTGGTGTGTTCAAAGTATATATATAAGCCGAAAGAAGTGAGAACAAAGTGATGTAGAGTATTTAAGAAAGCGGGTATTGGAGTAGCTGAGCAGATCTACTACCAAGTTAATAAGGCCAAAGTAATGGAAGTCTCCAATTCCAGTGGCAGGTACCATCTGGTTGTGAATGTCATGTTTCTCAGTGGATTCCTAGGTTGGTGGTTATTAATTGCGGTGGATTGCCCATGAATCAAGGTGAAGTACCAATGGCGAGAAGGTTCAGAGGTATGCTTGACTTGCTTTCACTTAAGCTTCTCTGATCGATACTACATACATAATAAAAAGTCTAGGGAAAGCTGCTGATAACAAGATTTATTAGTTGTGATTAGGAATAGGCCTAGCCAAGAGAAGCTGATAGAAATAGTTCAGTCACACGAGATGCATAGTTTGGATATGCACGGGATAGCTATAGCAGTACAAGACATGAACCGTGGCAAGGCTCTCATAGTTTACACGGGAAAGGCTTTAAAGAGGTATAGCTTGAGGTATTTGTATGGAATAAAAAGAGATGATGGGGCAAAGCATTCGAGGAATACGTTTAGAGAGTAGCTTTTTTCCACAAGAGAGACATTGGGCTGCTAGCTAGGGATATTGACACGGATGCGTAATAGGTAAAGGTTTAGCTTCTAGGCATTTTGGAGTAGTTAGCCGGGGAGGGTGTACAAAACATGGGATGGGTAACGTAGGTTTGATTAAACCTTTTATTTCAAGTATAGGCATGGTATAATTGGTGTATACAAGTCAAAGATCAGTTCTGTAGACAATGAGTAAGAACAATAAAATCCTGCTATTGCTATATAGTCTAGTTGACAGCCAATATTGATAAGAGTTTGACGGGGACAATTCTGCCTGAAGGACTCACCTTCTCTGGTCAAGCAGTGTAGAACAACCAACCAATAGTTGAATATCTTCCCAAGAGCAGTAGTTTCAAGTCAAGCACTGAACAAAGAAGAGTGTTTCAGATGGCTATCCTCTTTTCTCTAGTAGTAGAAGTTTACTTCCCCATGAGTTTACGCTTTGACTGTCTCAGTCGGCTGGAGTCAATAAAGTGGTTCTTCTTCATTATTCAGAATTGAGTTAGGTTCACGGAGTTTCGTAGAGTACTTTGTCATTGACTTTCTTCTACAATGAATTCCCAAGCGCCAAGCTCCAAAACTTATTTACCCTTCTCCTTCCCGATACGATAGTAGTAGAATGACTCAAGGCTCAAGAAGATTGACCCTAGCGCAGATGTACCCGATTCACTACTCTATTTGTAAGACACTTGCTTTTGAATTGCTTGATTTGACAGAAAGTTCGAAGAGGGATGACAGACAGAGCCAAGTTATTATACTAAAATGCTTATTTTAAGCAGCATCGCCAACTCCATTTGTTCATTGAAATCGACTGGACTTGATATGTGGTTGACTTGACTTCTTCCTTGTACCGTAAGACTTTCATACTAAGCATGTGACTCTGTCCGGTGAGAAGACCAGATCATTAGAACTAACTAAGTAGAATATGAAAACAGTAGGTAATAGATAATCTTGGACTCCACAAGTAGAAGAATAAAATCAAGTGAACGGTAACTACTTTAGGGTCTATGCTACCGGAAAGTCATTATAGAGCTAGTAGACAGTACCACTTCATAGTTGAGGTATGTGACATTCTTTCTCAAACAATCAGGGAAAAATGAGACTGATGGAGCTTCTTGACTACTGTTGGACAGAACTCGGCAGCTGAAGGGGATGGATTAGCCAGAGAGTACTATTTCATATTCATAAGTAAGATGGCAAGAAAGTTCTATCAGTACAGTAATAAGAAGAAAGACTGATAAAGAAGACCTTTTCCTAGCATTTGCTTTCCAAATCAACTTCCATACAGGACATAAAAATCTTGCTTGCTTTAGAGAAGATTCTAAGAAGAATAGACAGAAGACAGACTTATCGACTAAGAACCGAACAACTACTGGAGTAAACGGTTAACAATCATTGGGTAGATGAGCCTACATACCGTCAACTTCTTGATCGCAGAAAAGAGGATATAGGAGAGTTGTGTAGTTCCACTCCATCTACAAAAGAGAAAGGCACTTGCACAATACTAGCACAAACCATCTTCTAGGATGATAATGCATAAGCACGAAGCAGAAAACCAAGCCAAATGGCTAAAGTCATGTATGGAAAAGAAATAAAATAGAATGTATTGCTTTCTTATGCCCAAGAAAGGGAAAAGGAGCATATAGGTACGGCTTTTGACTACAAAGCAATGCAAAGTCTTTATCTTTATCTTTATCTTTATCTTTATCTTTATCTTTATCTTTATCTTTATCTTTATCTTTATCTTTATCTTTATCTTTATCTTTATCTTTATCTTTATCTTTATCTTTATCTTTATCTTTATCTTTATCTTTATCTTTATCTTTATCTTTATCTTTATCTTTAGTAGAAAGAGGAGCAGAAAGAACTCTTATTAGGCTTGCTTGTGATTCAGAACCAGCAAGGAAAGAGTAGTCGTTTTCAAAATAGTAAGTAAGATGCCGGGATAAGAACTGTGTGATTTCCGCCTTAGAAAATATCTGTCAAATGGGTCAAATGTAGAATTAGATGTGTAAGCAAAGCTCTGATTCCCCTTGCCGACTTTGAACGAACACAAATTGAAACAACGCAACCGTACTATCTATTTACGATAATTTGATTGCTGACAACATCACGCTTCTCTTTCTTATTCTTTTTTATATAACTGTCACTTTACCGGGCCGGAAAAGTGACACCGTCACGTCTCAGGGTCGTATGCCTGGAACAAGAAGGGTCGTCGTACAATTTCCATTTCGGCGATTACAAAAAAGAAGGAGGCGAGCTCCCTATCCCTCTTTGTCTTTCCACTTCCCTCGTTCAGGAACAAACACTTCGTAAAATTCTTTTGAGTCCCGGCCCGGTTTTTCCCCACTAACCAATTACGTTACGACCACTGAACAAACTTGGTTGACGAACATGGTTTATGCGCCGCTAATCTAGCGGCTTGTCGAGCATTTGACAAACTCACACCATCCATTTCAAATGGGATTTGTCCCGTGGACACACGAGCAATCCAACCCGTAGGATTTCCTTTTCCTCTTCCCATTCGAACTTCTGCGGGTTTCCCCGTAATAGGAAGATCTGCGAGAACTCTTACCCATATCTTACAATTTCTTCGGAATTGTCCGCTCATAGCACGATGGAATTGTCCGCTTGTAGCCCGACGCGCTGCTTCAATGGCTCGATATGAAAGACGACCAGCTCTACTACTTTTGGTGCCATATCTTCCAAAACCAAGTTGTGTACCATCCGGTTCGCGACCCCTACTACATCTGCATTTACTATATTTACTATATTTCGTACGTTTCGGATATAGCACGTCCCTTCTTATTTTGACTATATGAGATCCGCACTTTGACACCTGAAATTCCGTTACGAGTAGATACTTCCGCAGGAGCATAATCGATTTTCTGGTTAAATACATTACAAGATGTTTTTCCATACTTTCCGCATTCAGTTCTAGCTATTTCCGCACCCCCTAATCGACCAGAACAACAAATACGTATCCCCTCCACCCCTTTTGGCATTATTAATGGAATATCCTTAACTATTTTACTCAAAATGGAACGAAATGAGATTGGATTGTTCCTCAGTTGAAAAGAGATGTCTTGAGCAATCAGAGAAGCACTTTGATAAACTGATTTGATCTTTACCGACTCAATTAAGGTATTAGTGTTTGTTCTATTAGACAAAAAAGATCGCATTTTTTGCACTTCGTTCAAATAAGAGTTGTACCCGTACGGAATTATCCTCTTTCTCAGTATGATCTCTATCATCATCTCTATTCCCTTTATCAATTTGCCTATCCTACCTAGGTCTATGAATTTCTCTATCAATTCCATTACCTTATCCTTACCCATGAGGTTCCTACATTTGATCCTTAATTGACCTAGGAGTTGTTCCCGGGCATACTCAAAAAATGGGTTATTATACACCCCAACCCCATCCCTTGAAAAAAAAAAGGTAGCACCGAAGAAAGGAAAGAGCGAGATGGTGGTTTTTGTTGTTCCCGCGAAGCGAAGATCATTCGCTTGGCGAATGAAGTGGATCAACCTCTTTTTGGCTCGGGCCAAACACTTTTTCTCGCTGGTCGAGCTTTCTACAAAAAAAGCGATGCGAGAGCGTATTCTCTTATCTAAGCTTCCTCCCTTCGCTCCCCCCATCGTAGATGGTTCAGCCACACCCGGTGCCACGAAATGATTGAGAACTACGACGGGGTCGAAATGCATTTTTTTCTTTGTATTAAAAAAGTATTGCATGACCGAATAATTCAAGGAGGGGCGCACAGCGGGGAGGGTCCTTTTTAGTAGATGACTCGTCGGGCCGTCAGAGCGGGACTTCTTTGGTAAAAAAAAGAACTTGAATAACTTTGTTTTTATGAAGGAGTCGTCATTTTCTATCAGGAAGGCTATGTCATTTACAACCCCGGCGTATTTCGGATGCTTGAAGGCCCCGCTCACCCGAAGTGATTTAGAAAAATTCTTCTTTCTCGATGGTGATCGGTCATGGTATCCATAACGTTGCATCTTTTTCGGCCAAATCCTGATTTCGTTTTGCTTCTCCCGGTCGATCGACTCGACTCTTTTCCCTGCCCCCCGGCCTCTCACTTCGTTTCGTTCTTCCTCTGTACCCTCGCTTGAATGAAGACACCCGATCGGCCCGACTTTCCCAAATGCCCACCACCGGCCCTTATCCTTTCCGGGTCTTGATTTGTCGCGTCGTTTTAGTCGTAGTGGTCGACGGGGAAGAAAGAAATGAATGAATGTCCTTTTGGGAAAATGTAGAATAATACACCTACCGAGACGAAAGCCAAAGGTGAGTCTCGTAGGTGGACGTATCGAACTGAAATAAGATCTAAGATTGACATCTTGATACAATGATTTACCATAATAATAAATAGAGTCAATGGTGACAGAGCCGTGGGAAAAGCCGCTTCTTTTTTGCGGCGGGGGCTTCCATTCACCAGCGCAGACTACATACACGTGCTCTCTGAACCGTGCTAGATAGTCACCCATCACACGGCTCTCAAACCCAACCTGTGGTGGATCCCGGGGGACAAAGCAAAGTAAAAGCGCTTGATCCTTTGCCCCATACTTTGAGATCTTCCTCCCCGCCGATCAAGCAGCAACGCTGCTCGTGATAGGCTTAGCTTAAGCCGCTAACGTTCGGTTCGGATAAGTAATAAAGTCCCTTCGGTCGGTTCGCTCAGGTGGTCTTCCCTTATTTTCCCTAACGTTCAGAGTTGTTCTGGTTTGAGAAAGGAGCACCGCCAAGTCCACTAGGGGCGCCCTGAATGAATAAGAAATGGACAGCTGAGGCATATCTCAGTAGCTTGCATGAAAAATAGAAGATAATAAGTTAGATGTCGATTACACACCTGAGGTTGGTAAGAACTGAGGGACAATGCCCCCCTCGCAGGGCCCATCAGCGAAGCAACTGCTACTTAATCGGGCGGTTTGCTTTCGTGCAAGGCCCCCGCTGCTGGAACAGGCGGTTGTCATTTTCAAGTAAACGCCCCACCCCAGAAGGACGCCCTCGCTCTATTGGCAAAACGCTTCGAAAGAAGAACGTATCGCCAAGGCCCCGACCGGCCGGCCCGCCCCCTTTCTTTGCCCGCCGGCCGCCTAGCTCGTTATTCTTTGAGATCTGGATAGAGTCTCGCTTCGGGGCGGGGGAAGCATGGATTCGATAGATCTATCGAATCCATGCTGCAAGCAGCAAGCGTAGGCTAAAAAGGCAATAGTCTAACGTTGGGGTAGGGCGCGCCAAAACAACCGGGGGCCCCGGAGGGGTCAGTACAAAAGTACTATATTCTTTCCACTTACTTTCATTGGCTAGCTGCCTTTTGTAGCGCGCGTACTCTGATCCTCTTCTACGAATCTACAACTCTCTTTACTGAGCGAGACTTCATCTATATCCCTAAAAGTGGATTTTGATTCCCATTTTTTCTTTGAATGACAGCTTCAACTAGGCTCCACCTTAGAGAGGGTTTTCGGTTTTTTTTAATCAAGATAGGGTCAGGGGCGCGTCGGAACGGTAGCTGCAAGGTCTCATCCGAGAGTCCAATCTCTTTGTACTGTGCTTTTATGTCTTTGAATAAAAAAGAAAGAAAGAAGGGGGTCGATTTAGGCTCCTTCCCTTCCACTGCATAGCTGCGCTATCAGGTACTACGAGCCCTCTGCCCCACGCATCTAACCAGCTCGCGTGGTTCACCGGTTCCACCGAAAACTCTCATTTGTTGAAGCGGAGCATAGTGCGGCGCCGAGCGAAAAAGGTCTCTTTTTTCGGTTTATTCACTGATCTGAAATGAAACTTAGCACTTGGTTTTTTATTGATTCCTGGGGCTAGGCGTTCGCAGAATCAGTCTATCCGAACCGCAGACGCACTTTTAAGATCAGTGACGGCCTCTCCAGCGGAGCTGGGCGCCGGGGCCCTGGATGCGCTAGCGATCGGCACATTAGGGGAGTAGAGTACTTGCCCGGGTTTCTCGGCCTGGTATCCTTATCCTCGCGTTCATGATATCTACATTCAACTGTGCCCCGGAGACACGGTCGAAGCACGCCCGCCCCGTGTGCGTCTTTCACGACATGCTCTGGTCCCGGGTTTCTTCCTGTGGTCTTCTAGCGTTAGAAGAAGTCGTGTCCGTCCCGGACATCTGCAACGTCCTCTCACGCCTTTGGGGGGACAAACAAAGATCAGGAAAAGACGGACCGAACCCATTCGGTGACTTTCGCGGTCGCCCTCACTGAACCGACTTGGATCTGAACTACGATTCAGATCAAGTCTTACCGAAATTGGATTTCCTTTTCGTGCCATATGTCGCTTAGACTTTACTTTTGCCCCTTTCTGCCCTTTCCTCTATTTGTTCGATAGGGTCCTCGTTCTATTCTAATTCTAAACCCATTGTCGTCCACAGTTTCCTTGTCGACGCGAAGGGGCAAGCAGCCCCCAAACAAAGTCTGAGATCAGAACTCATACCGCGGTTGTGGCCGCATGCAAGTTCTTCAATATTTAGAGAGTATGTGTTAGTACGAGATCGCGCTATCAACTTATTTAATCTTTCTCGATGAAGCAAGAAAACGGATGCGCGTTAGCGCAACGGCTTTCGCGCTAGTTGCTCAATCCGTTGCTTGTTTGGTTGATTAGGACAAAATTGTATCCCTTAGGAACCGTACATGCACCTTTGGATGCCGATTGAATATTGTTACAGTACGAAATACTTGAAGGCCACACGCAATTGACTCACCTACATTCTATCCGCAACATACTGGTATCCATATCTTTTGTTGGGAATATCAGATTCGTACTGGTAACTGAAGAATATCCGAAGCAGCCTTATCCGACCGATCCAAGTCTTATCCATATCTGCTAAAAAGCGTAATTTTGCAAAAGTCAGCCTCTATCATGATTTGTGCAATTCAGCCTCAACGTCCATAGAAGAAAAGTGAAATAAAAAGCGTCCGCGGAGCGCCTCAGTGGAGCAATCTTTCCTCAATGAAATCCCATTTTTGAGATGTGCAATAATGTATCAAGAACGCTTCAATCGGCTTCAGCTGGTTCTAACCATCGATAGGTGGATAACTTCCACCAGAGTGTTGCTGCAACTCCCACCGAGGGACAGGGGGTGTCGGTTCAGACTTCCTATTGCCAAAGGTACAATAAAAAATAAAACTAGTCCCCAGATCATGTGGTTGATGGTGCATGCGGTAGCCCTGGGCAAGCTTGTTGTATAAAAAAGAATCTTGAGAAAGATAACAACTGTTGTAAAGTAAATACGTTAGTTGGGTTGGTTTAGCTGGTTTATTGGGCTGAGTGGTAAAAGGCTATTCAATTTGGTCGGGTAAAGGATGGTTGACTCCCAACTGTCAAAGCGGTATGTCTTCACAAGAACGAAGGCCCCGAACTTGGGATGTAGTGTGAGAGTAGTGACTTAAAAGATCGAGTTGTTGAAGCGAAATCTACGAACTAGTTTCTGAGCAGTCGTGAGTCAAGTGGAATAGGCCTAAAATGCGAATTAGGATGAAAGACATCTTGCTTCAAGACTTCCATAATATAAGTAATCTCATATTAAAGAACTGGGAGAGCTTCATTTTCCAATAGTGCCAGTCCACTTTGCAGCTATACTTTTGACGGCACTTTATATGGATTGAGCATCGCAATCGTGATCACAGTGCCAGTGTGTTTCCTAGAACAAGCAAGTGCCGTGCCAGGAGCCATCCTTTCATTCCGACGAGAATTCATTTGCTTGAGTTGACTCAGTTCAGTGATTGGTTGCATGAACGGAGTCGGGTTTCGGAGCCTATCCGTGTTGGAGTGAAGAAAGAAGGGTTGTTGCGATCATAAGGATCTGGGGCAGCAGACTGAATAGTTCGAGAACTAAGGTAAGGGCGCCTCTCTATACTATAGTTTGGGGAGCCTATTCTACGAATAATATATATCCCCAATTTTGGACTAGACTACTACCAAACTTATTGACGGCAGGACAGCTATGCAGAGTTCGATGATGAAAGAGCTATCCCAGACAAAGAAGCTGAGCACAATGAAGGCAAACACCCGCTTTCTCAGCAATGCCAGTCCAAGGCAAGATGACTTGACTCACTACGAACTCCGGCACGATTCCATTGCTATCAAGTCAGCGAGCCCTCCTACTGGCGGGACTGACATAAGCGAAAGAACCTATTCGTGGCTGACTTTCCTCTTTCTATGTCAATTCGGATCAAATTGGATGAGATGCCGAATCTCGTTCAATCAACTAGGGAATCCTCCCAGCCCAGCATAAATGAGAAAAGTAGTTGAACAAAAGATTTCTTGAATTTCTTTAAATGCTCTTCGCATGGCTTAGTTCCTGCTAGTTCAGATGAAGCTTTTCCTGCGGATTCTGATCCTGCTTCCGTTCAATGGTAGCCTGCGGGTGCCGATCATCCGTCTATTCCAGCTAGTTCAGATAGTGGATCGTATCCCGCTAGGTCAGAGTCAGCTTGAGTTCGCTATGCATCTTTCTTAATGAAAATGAGAATGATGAAACGGAAAGTGTGAACCAGCAAGGCCCTCTCCTCTTCCCGAAACCTCCCTTGAACACTGGCGACTCTCCTCTGGCGCTTTAGGGCATCAACACTACTTAAATTAGAAATAGTCGACTGAAAACAAAATAGTTGATATAGAACAAGAGTCCCCGGCCAATGACACTGCTTACTACGGAGCAGAACCGAACTATGCCGCTGGCCCAATCACTTACTCGCTTACTTAACTGATCGATCGCCTAATTCCTACTATTGAAAAAAGCAATGCTGCTAAAGCATTTCCCTCGGCTAGGGAGAGGAACCATGGAGGAAGAGTCTTGATGTATGTACAAAGTTAGTGAAGATTTCATCCTTGATTTAGGTATTTCAGTACGATAGTTGGACAGAAGATGGGACTCATTAAAGGAAGGGGACTACTTCCCAGCAAGCCCCAGGAAGCACTGCCCTTAACTTCAAGCGGCGGAACCAAGGAAAGCAGTAGAAGGATTAGTTCACTCTTGTCTCTTCTATCTATCTATCTGCGCACTCTTCTGGAAAGCTACCGAGGTTAGAAGCTCACAGAAACCTGCCGACCCGCATTCCGTAAAAGAGAGCAGCGGAAAAAGCGACTCTTGGGTGCACTCCACTCGCTCAAGGGTTCGAACCTCGTTCTGGCACTGGTCCACCCTTCATTCAGGAAGGATCCAATCTCCATTTCTTGGCTTCTATGCTATGCAAGGAAGGAGGAAACCACTCAAGCCTATGGCACGCTTGGGGCTTGGCTGAACGAGAAGGGAATAGGCCCTGGTGCCTGTTCTAGAAATGACATACATCAATATCAAGTCTGACCATCCACAACACAAATCTTTCTCTCTTTCCGAACTTCTCACTTGTAGATGCGGGCAGATGATCTTTAGCCAGTTCTGATTGATCTCCCACTCCTAACCCCGATTCTGCAACCAATCCAAGTTTCCTATCAACGGATTATCCTGTTAGGAATTTCCAATCCTTGCTCCCGAGGTCCAATCAGATGAGCTACTTGCTACTGCTAGTACCCGAAAGCATCACTCATGCCATGCTACTATACGCAAATATACAAGAATGCGCAGGGCAGTTTCAAAGTGAGGTTTGAAGTAAGATCATCATTTGCCGTGTCTCCCAACTGGCAGGAGTTCACAACTGAAGAAGTGTCTGAAGCTTTAGCAGGAAAGTATGTCACTACTAGATCGGAATCGGAAAAAGAAGGAAAATCTGTATCGGATGTTGAATGGGATTCCGAAGGCCGAGGATGAAACTGGTATTGAGTTGGGTTGGCATTAGCAATGAGGATGCCGGGGCGTGGAGAGGATTTGCCTCAACATAAGAGTTCTACGAGACTATGCAAGTGAGTAATCCCAGAACAGAAGCAATTGAGTTCAACGAGAAAGGTAGGTATAGGAATAGGAGTTCCCAGGCAGTGATGAGTTTGTTTTGACCTCACCCCAAAGAGGGACAGCAGAAGATGCAAGGAATTAGGCTGAGGCTTCAGCAGAGAGGCGAGGAATAAGAGATGTTACACCTGAGTTAGATACGTTAATTGAACCATTTCCTTCAGCAAGCTTTGGACTTGTCCTTGGATTAGCTAAGCCAGACCGAACATTTTAAGAATACAACTTATCTGCTTCACCCCGGATTCCCAAGATTGGAAACTTCCTGCCCTCATCGCTGCATTCGTGCATTCATTCTTTTGTTTCTTCCTAAGCCAAAAGCAAATAACCAGGGGGTGGCACCCTTAAGGTAGGGTAGTTTGACATTCAGAGCAAGGGCCCCACGGGTAATATAAGCTTTCGAAATCGAAGCAAATGAGGAAAAGGTAGGAAGTCGCGGATGTGCCTATTTCCTGGACCAGAAGCGGCAGGAAGAGGGAATTCGAACTTTCTTCTGGCACTTCGTACTCGTTTCGAGGTAAATGGTCAAATCAACTTATGTGGTTTTTCCCCTGGGAATATGCACCTGCTGCTTCTTCTTCTGTTGCATGATATCGGTATCGAAACTCTACTCGGATCTGGAGAAAAGGGCCCTGCTTTCGAAAGTGAGGGGAGTCAAGCTATTCGAAGAACGGGAACAGGACTACTTTCGGATCGGAAAGTGAGATGTTCTTGCTTTGCTCTAGCGTGAGTCACAGGAATCCCTGCTCGTCATCAATCATTATCGGGATCTGGGCCTGAAATCACTGGTTTCGAATCGAATCTACTTCTTTGTCACAAGCTTCTACTGTACTGATTTAGGAACTACTTCTACACTTCGCCCTGCGTATGGTTTCGAATTGACTTCTTCTCCGGTTTTATAGGGCTATCGTTTTTAGAAGCTAAGTGAAGGTGCCGGATGGAAACTCACTCTTGACTCGCCATCTCCATATCATAGCTTGTGTTCTGCCGTGAGCAAAAGAGTTCTAGAAATGCATAGAGCAATGAAGTGACTCCGTAACAATAGATTCGTAATGAAGTGTTCCCCAATAGATTCGTATTTCTTCTAGCGCTCGTGATGTGAGATTCGTGATATGAGATTATATACGCTTTACCCGAGGCAGATAGACCCAAAGTCCAGAATGAATGATTGGAGAAAGCAAGGTCAAGTCAAGAAGCTAAGTCTAGTATTGCAAGGGAACAAGTCCGTATTGGCACGATTGCTAGCTGCGGTAGCAGAAGTAGATGTGCGCCTTTTTCTAGAATCGAAAGTGAAACATCGGTGTAAAAGATTGAGTGGGTTTCCATAGAAATAGTCAGGGGCGGAACTACCGCGAATGGTGAAACTATTGCATGCCAACTGGAGTTAGGGGTTCTAGAAGGAACGGCGGATAAAGCTTCCTCTAGTAGGCTTCTAGAGCGTCCGCCGGAAGGGAAAGAGGGTTACGTGCGCGTATTCATAGCTTATGTGCATATCCCTTTCTTTCTATTGGTACTAGTTCGCCGCTTTTGGTTGACAGTGAAGGCTTATTCCCTTGGGTCAAAGAGGGAGCTGCTTTGACTTATGGTCTAGTCTATCTGGTGGATTCCAAGGCCAAAACCGGCAGACTTACCAAAGGCAAACCTACGAAGAAGCACTTCCACTAGTGGCGAGCTTCTCTAGACAGAACTAGGGCTCAGCCTGCCGCTAAAGAGGGAGTCCGCTGACTTCGTTTTATTGAATAGCCAACCTCCATAGAAAGATTCGCAGAACTACCTCGATGGCTATCAACCACAAGATCAGTAGACGAAGACCCCAACTTCTCTCTTTCTGCTTTTGGACTGGCCTAAGCGCCTGCCTGTCTCTTCTCTTGGATATGCTTCTTTCGATGAGACCGCTCTGATCGGGATCTTACGTAACTAGGAGAATTCTGATCTTTCCTATTTCGCAATAGAGATGAGGAAGATCTCGCCCATGTCGACGCTGATCCGTTGGTTCAAACTCCACTCCAACCGTATAAGCATCAGTGGCCAGTGGACTGAATTCCGACATGATACGAAAACCCGAGGGAGAGCAGCGACCTAAAGTGCCGGAGCAAGCCAAGGGTCCTTCTAGTTCAGTCATTCAATGGAACCTCTTGTCGCTGGTTGAGTTCTAAGCTGGAATGCTTATCATAGGTTTAAGGTCAGACAGAGACAAGTATGGATTTTGCCGGTTCTCATCTAGCCATTTCTTATGTGTTCGTCTAGTTTCTCTTTAAAAGTATCTTCGCCCTCTTACTCAACCAAATGCTGCTGCAGTTTCTCACAAGTGGTATCAGATTCCATCGATCCTCGGGCTGACCTTTAGTGTCTCAAATGCTTGGATGTCCAGGTAAATGAATCTTTCTTTAAGAGATCCTATCCTGTAGTAGACGACATATGTTCCCGTAGTCTTTTATGAATCTTCTGTAGTACCCACAAAGACCCAAAAACCCTCGCCATTCTGTTACATTGCTTGGTTGCATCTCTCTATTCAGAATCCATAAGGTGGAATTCCACTCCCAAAGGAAAGGGAATTTGGTTGTTAGCTTGAGGGGCAAGGGAAGCTATTCATTCATGTGCCGGTGATGGAAAAGGAATTGCTATCTATAAAGATAGCTGCTATCTTTGGAACTAGGGGTGCAAACTAAACTAAAGTAAAGTAAAGTAAAGTAAAGTAAAGTAAAGTAAAGTAAAGTAAAGTAAAGTAAAGTAAAGTAAAGTTAAGTTAAGTAAGTAAAGTAGTTGACAAAGCAAGTAGGAATAGGTCATGTCACAGATAGGCAAGTATAGAAGCAGGAGAAGCTGATAGACATTTGTGAATAGCAAGGCCAAGCTGTATACATATAAGCATTTTAAGGAGTTGTTTGTTGGCATATGGTTTGTTGTCACCACGGGATGCTTATTGTTGAGAAACATAAAAAAGGTAGGCATATTGTTCAGTTCACGTTTAGGTCAGTATAGAAGTCAAGCACGAGATAGGTGTTTACAAGCTAGCTAGGGTTTCTAATAGGTATAAAAGGGTAAGCTAATAACCAAGTAGTAGGGATAGGTCAACGCAAGTCACGGGTAGCCAAGAGAGACGTATTTAAGACTTTGAGTTCCAGGATAGGCAGTCATGTCAAGTAAAGTATAGCTTAGATAGTTCCTATAGAAGTATAGCTAGCCAAGTGACTAGGTTTAGCGGAGATAGAAATAGCGGGCGAGATATCAGGAGACAGGACTAGGACTTTGAACGAAGCAGGAGCTTGGTGTTTTAGCTAGCTTGGTACAGTAGGAAGAGAAAGGTGTTAAAGTATTTTTGAGAGGCAAGGAACTTCAGTAGTTGTTTACAAGGTATGCATTGTTTTATTGTAATGGGGTATGCCTTCTAGTAGAGTAAGCTGCTACTAATAGGTATAATAGGCATGCACGGGGGACTAAGTAGTTTCTAAAACTAGGTAAAAAACGCAAAGAGCAATCCAATAAGTGCAAGTGCGAGAGAAAAAGTCGACGTTCTCCCTAGCTCATCTACTGGAAAGAGTCTGTCTTCTTTTTTTAGCGGAACTAGAAGGAAGCAATACTCGCACTTAACTGGGTTGAGAGCTACAGCTCCCAAACAGACTACTTACGAAAAAAAGCACCACTCAACTCGGCCGTTAGGTACGAAGTTGTATGCCACTGATATGGTACCGATAAATTCACTACTTCAGTGCCGTTATCGGGCATAGCAAGCTAAGCATCTATTTCTCGTATATCTATCCACACAAATAAGAGGGTTTTTTCCTCCAGCAACAACAAGGAACCAGAGTAGAGAGTGCCGACCATTGTGGAAGTTCACCACTTGCTTTGGTTTAGAATTTAGGAACGGATTTCTTTGATGGGGAATCATGGTAATGAATTTCTAGGTCTGGCTAATACATACGCCTTGGCAGTGTGCCTTGTACAACTAGCTAAGGTTGGAGACTCACTTATCCGTCTACAGATAAGCTTTGTATCAATCATGCCTAATTCTTAGGTGGTGGATTCTGCCTCAAGTACTACACTATTGCGAAAGCGCAACCTACACCTATTTTCCTTCGATTGAGATCGTACCCACCACTCCTATCTCGCACGCAGGTGATGCATCCCGTTCTCCTGGTAACCAAAGGCCAAAGAAGGCTCGATTCGTCTATGAAACCCCACTAGGCAAGTGGATTCTTCTTCCTGGTAAAAAGGTCTCTCTTCTATGCTTAAAATACCGAACATAGAAACTAAAAAGAGAAGAGTTGTTCAAGTACAGAGGTTTGAAAAATACCTCGTTCAGAAGCGGATACACTTATTTGAAATATCAAACTATCTCAACTAACATCAAAGGAAGTCGAAACCAATTATGTAGGAACCGTCAAGTCTGGGCTTTCTTTCCGGGGTACGAGCACCTGTTTATGTAACTAGAGTAGAGGTTTAGGCCTGGGTGGGAGAACCTTGACCAAACCAATAGCATGAAAGCAAAAGCATACGCTTTGTTCTTACGAAGACTAATCGGGAAGTAATTATCGAAAAAGATACATTCTGCTACCGACCAATGACCAATATACATACCGACGTGAAGATCGATATTTTTTATAGAAGAGAGAAGATTCTTGCCAGGGGAGAATAGCTAACAGGAAGGAAAGCAGTTCCGTCCTCAGGTAAGGAAACTGGCACAGGGTAGTGTTTTCGGAAGAAGTAAGCAAGCAAGCAAGTAGGGAACGGAAACAGAGCTCTTTCCCATTGAGACCAGTACCCGTAGTTTTGAATAGATTGAATAGGAATGAATGAGAGAACCTCCAATAGAAAAATCAATGGAATTTCTTGAAGAAAATAGAGAAAATGAAATGGAATTAAAGAACAAAACAGTGATGATTGAAGGAATTGGACAAAACCAACGATTACTGCGAATGGAAGAAATGAAAGTTCAGATCGATCTAATCCTCGTCATCAGAAAGGCTTTTCCCGCTCTAGTTGCTGTAGCTGGAAAGAAAGACGAAGTGCCAGTTCCATGAACAGAGGCCAACCCTGGCTCTGGAGCAACTAGTCAAGAAGTATCTACAACTGAGTAATTAGACTGACTACTTTTCCTTTCTCTGAAAAAGAAGCTTATGTATGTTCCGATTCGAGGTAGTATAGGCACGCACTTTTTCTTTGAGAATAGCAATAGCTGAAGGCAAGGCACTTTATGGTTTGAAGCAGGCACCCAGGGGATGGTACCACAAGCTCAAGACCTTTCGATAGTCTCTCGGCTTCTTTCTCCTCTAGCCGTTGAGAAGCAAGCCTTTGCAGTGCTCGCAGTGCTTTTCCAGGTAGGCAAGCAAGCCATTGGAGTGCTTCGTAGGCTGTGCTTTATCAAGGCAAGCTTCTCTTTCTATTCTATAAAAAGGCTCCAATATGCAGCCTCACAAGGAGTCCGTCCAGCTTACTCGTGCACTTTACCTAAACCAACGTAACGCATCTTTTTATACCTTTCCCCTATTCCTTGTATACCTATTTCGCGTGCCACTTTCCCTTGCCTATTAAGCAGAAAGCCGTTCATGCCGATCTGCTTCTCCAAGCTAGCAAACCTATTATTCCGGTGACAAAACTCCATGAATTTCTTCTTTACCTATCTAGGGTATAAGCTTACCCATCTATACTTGACCCAATGCTTTTACTTGACTTACTCTACTATACTATACTATACTATACTATACTATACTATACTATACTATACTATACTAAACTAAACTAAGAGTAGTAACAACTATTCCTTCGCAACTTCGCCCTTCGCACTTACCTTTCGTCCGGTACGTTGTTCAAATGTTTTTCTGGGATTATGTTGGTGATCTTGAAGGGTTGTGGGAGTATGCATGGGGGCAGTCTGTTGGTGACAACCTGTTGAACTCTGTTTATGCTATTGGTAAGTGTGTGCAAGACTTTATGGCGGATGAGAAGATTCACAAGCCTACGCTGCTTGGGCCGCATTTTGCTTTGCTGGTAAGAAAATGCAGTAAGTTTGTTTTTTTCCGTCCTGTATTGTTGGTGGGTGATTACAGTATGGCTTTAACTACTAATGTTTGCAATCAAAAGGTTTGGCTGTATGAGCATACTCAAGTGGTAAGTCTACGACTTGGTTGGTATCTGTTTCCTCGATTTAGAAACAGGAAGCTTGAGAACCAGGAGTGAGTTCGTCCCAAGGGTGGGTTCGTGAGATGGATAATGATAGGTTTATCATGCAGCCTTTGTATACGCTGCTGACAGACAGACGAAGAAGCTTTTTTGATGTATAGCAACGTGCGTGAGCCGTGCTAAGCAATCATATTAATATCCTTCGCTACTTATTTTGGATGCTGGTGGCTTATTAACTGCTCTAAACCTTGCAATGATCATGGAGGGCGCGTTTGCAGCGTATTATCCTTGGCCTCATCGTGGAACGAGAATACTTTCACGTGGTGATGAAGACCAAGCTGCTCCAAAATGTAAGTTTGACACTTGTCAGTTTACAGGTTCTAGTTGGTTGGTATGAAAAGTTTTTATTACTTTTAAAACTATAGTGTTTTAAAGGCCTCTTCCCCCCATCTAAAACTTTGATTCTTCAATACAATAGCTCAGTAAGAGGTTTACTGATTGCACCGTACCTTTTTTATAAACCTTCTATAGTAACCTAACCCGTTAGCCCGATAGAATTAGAAGGCTATAGAAAAGTGAAGCTTTAAATTATGACCTAGGAATCGGTTAGCCATACGTTTGATTAATTCTAAAGGTTAGTGAAATGCCGATCGATCCCTCGGTCTACCCACAGTACTCGCAAAGAACAAGTTATGCTGGTTTTGCATCTTATTAGTCTTTATCGATTTCAATGTAAGAAATGTTAGATTTGTTGATGGATGTACACAGATATATAATATACTGGGACTTTCGATACAGAGTGAAATGAACTACCAGCTTTCCAAGGAATCCCGTCGTTCTTCCTTACTAAAAGACTATTGCATGCACCTGCATACGCAGCTAATTCTTGTAAGTAGTTACAACGTTTCCTTCTTTTATATATAGGCATTTCCCTTCTCATTTTCTTTGAAGGAGTTGCTCTTATTTATCTTCAGGCTGCTTTATCTAAGAAGGATTCTTCTGCTCTTTAAAGGAGGTTTTTTGATTTAGGTTGTTAAGAATAGCAATGTTAGGGGAAAGTAATTCATTGATGTAGCCGACTTTCTTGATGATAGGAATCTACATTCGTTCTCAACGTGAAATCCCGTCTTATCTGCTTAGCCGCCTAGCGGAGTTGCCTGTGTGAGGCATCAAAATAGCCTTCCCAGCGAGTGGATGAATGGAGCGAGAAGAACTTAGAATTGATTTGTTTTCTACCTTGAAGCATTCCGGAACGTCGATCTATAAATCTTCCATGCGTGGATGGATAAGCCTGAAGGTGCTACTAAGTGGTCTAACTCTAATCCCTGGTAACGCTTTCCTATAAGGCCTTTCTTCGGACTCTTTTACTTGGGTGGGACTTTTATAAATAAATAGTGGAGACACCGCTGCTACAACTCTATTTCCTCGCTGATGGATTCTTTCCAATCTTCAGAGGGCAGACGGCGAGGGCGTATGCGTGTGAACGCTTGGTTCAAGCTCTTCGCATAGACATGATCTCGGAAGACTCGTTTTTAGACCGAAGCGATTCTTTGAACCGAGTTCTTTCTCTTTCTTGCGAATGCTGATGGTTGGATTCAATGTTCTGGATCAGGTCCCTTGACCTTAGCGGCCTCGTTCTTTAAAAAAAAGAACTACATTCAGTCAGTGACACAGCTATTGACTCAGCTGTGAAGGAATGAATGGCGAATCGAGGGAGGAATATGGTAAAAGCTATGCTCAAAAGTAGGTGGTCGACAACATTGGTATCCCTTGCCAACTCTTGACCAGAGATACAAAGCACCTGCAGCTGAGGCATATCTCAGTAGCTTGCAGGAAGAGAAAGATGTACTTAAACACTATAGATCTTCGCGTGATCCGCTTCCCCCAGACCAGCCAATAGAAGAAATAGAAAAGAAAGGCTTCATATACTACATTAGATAGCAAGTGGAAGGATTTGCCAATGCGAAATTGAGTAGTAGGCACTTTCTTAATATCATGCGAACGGAAGGCTGGTATCGATGCCCAGGCTATATATACGCTATTAAATAAATTCTTGGTGTAACGTCAGTCAGCAAAGAAAATAAATAATAATTTCATAAAGAATGAAAGGCAGGAAACAAGGAGAAGGAAGCTAGCAAACAATATGAAGGAAGACTTTAAAGCCTTATTCGTACTCCACGGGACCACGTATAATAGTTTCTTCTGAATGGAACCGTACCGATCTACTAAACGAAGGTGTTCACGAGAGGGAAGGGCTTATCTTCAAATTCGGTATCAACTGAGCTCCAAAATTTCATTCATAACAAAGGAAATGGCACCGAAACAACTTATCTGCAACCCTGACACCAGCAAGCACGGGCAAATTGATCCTAAAAACCAAAGGGCGTTAGCCAAGTCGAGGCTTTTGAAAAGCCTTACCTACAACGCGAGTCTCCTATTATCAACCATTCTAGTTTCAAAAAATGTTCCCATCAGTGCTGCTACTCGACTTTCTCATCTCCTATTTCTAGTTATCTTACAATTAGAGTAGAGTCAGGTAAAACGAATTGTGAGGATCACTTGCTTACCACTTCAAAAGTAACGAACCACCCACAATTAGAGTTATACTAAAATCAATTTCCCGGTTATTCTAGAAGTTAACTCTTTTAGTTGCGCGGGTAGCTCTCAGGCCTATTACTCCAGGCACACTTTTCTCAAACACTACGTTGCTATAGCTATGCTTCCTCAGACTCTGTTTGACTCCCCTCTCAAGCAGGTAAAGAAGCTCTTTCCATTCTTGCCTAGTGACTAAGATTTTCACACTTGTTGTGTCAAAGATTTTCTCATAAAACACTAACTGAAGTGTTAGAGGGATTCACTTTCGATAAGAATCCAAAAGCAAGTTCCCTATACTACCTTCTTTCCCTCCTCTGTTTCTGTCTTTAAGAGGCAGTGCATCCGGCAGGAATCGAACCTACTTTTTTACCCATTTAGCCTTTCTAGGTTGGTGGGCGCTTTCACCATTCAGCCATGGATGCTTTAGCGAGTGAACTAGGTTTTTATTTGAGAGCGAACTAGGTTTTTAGTGGTATTACTTCTCGAGCTTCTATTTCTTCCGTTAAGGGAGATTCGGGAAAAGATGGAATAGGAAGACGTGTTTCCAGAACGAACAAGATACGGGTAGAGAAGGGGAAGTTAGCAAAGTTAGACAAGATTGGAATGGGCATAGGAACATGTATTGACGTACCAGATCGGCTAATGCTCCCAGGTTGATGCGATGTATTCCACCAGTTGACTGGAGACTTTATTATTGGTATATCGATCGGTCCAGCACGGATTGAAATAGGAGCCGGTTCGACAGGAAGCTTTTGAAAACGCAGTGCACCCAGGTAAATAAGGAACAAGATGAATACAGAAGTTAAACGAGCATCCCACACCCGAAAGGTACCCCACATAGGCCTTCCCCGAAACCCCCCAGTCACTAACGTAAACAAAGTAGAAAAAGCACCAATTTCTGTACCGGTTCCGGAAGAGCGAAGAAAAAGGGGATGTTTTGTTAATGGGAACAAGGAACTGTTTATAGCTGTCGCGATATAAATAACTATACTCATCCGAGCCGCAGGAACATGTACATACGAAATACGAGAATTTCCACCTTGTTGAAGATCTGGTGGTGCTACCCGAAGACTTAAATGAATAGCCATCGCTGTTAAGAACAACCGAGATCCAATGAGAATTTGCGCGTAGCTTTTTGTCTTTGACATAAAAAAATAAGGTTGTAATAACGAAACTGACATTTTCTTTTTCCTTGCCTTGCAAGTGGAACAAGAAAGACTATATAGTGATTTTGATTCTATAAACAATCAAAGGATTTCGCATGCTTTCCATGGAATGAAGGAATTCCCCTTGCTTAGTTTTCGCTCCGCTCGTGCGTGGCACTCCTTGCTTGCGGAGCGGCATATCGGAAAAAGAAGGATTGACTTTCTATACGGGCCCGTCCCCTCTTACCCCTAACTAACGATTATGCTGCTCTCGCCTTTTTGTAATCTTCTCTTTCCAAAATTCACTACTAATTTTGACTACCTCCTTAGTCACCCTATCCACTCTCGTCCTGTTTTCGGGTTCCCTTTCAGGGGATGAGGATATTTCGATGATTTCTCCCTCCGTAGGTGGAAAACGCGTGGGTGAGTAGAGTCTGTGCTTTGCTTTGGGGGGCACCGGCAAGAAGCTTCTCGGCCACCCTACTCTGACTTGATTAGCTACTTACTAGTAACTAGGATCGTTCAAACAGTCAGTCAGCAATGCGTACTTCTTTCCTAGTTGAGTGGATCTGCGTAGCAGAGCCCAATCTTCTACCACAAGCTCTGACCTGACTTGTTGTACTTGATTCACCCACGTAAATAGACAAGGGCTTTCATCCCATAAAAGAGAAGTGAGTCCGCATGTCGGCAAATGATTTGGAATTGGAACTGGCCACAGAGGAAACCGAAGCCCTAACTCCCCATTCTTTCTATCTTACATCGCCATCGAGCCCTGGCTGTAGAGTCACAGGTTTCTAATCGCAATGGATTTATGTTTTCTTTGGCTTTTCCATTCGCTTCGTTCAACCGATAGATAGCTCGGCTTCTATTAGCTGAGAATGGTTTTGTCAAGGAAAGGTTTCGCTATACAACAACAATGAACTCACTTCTGATCAAATTGGGTGAATCGGTAATCTTTCTCTGTCTTGTGAGAGAGAGTCACTTGCTGTATTGAGAGCGGGTGGGTGACATGCATTAAGCGAAATCAGTTGTTATGTTTTTGATCTTCTTTGCGCGAGAAGACCCTTGACTGAGGAGACGTGTTTGGCTTGGATGATACCGCTATGCTCCTATTCACTTTCAGAGACCGCTCTGAGTTTGCCGCAGGCAACCCTTTCACTAAGAACATTTTCGCCATTAACGAAATGCCACTATTCCACAATGCTTCTTTGATTTATGTGTAGGAGCGGTAGTAGTGAAGAAAATGGAGGGAGAAGAAAGAAAGCGATGTGACACGAGAATAGATCACATCCGACAGCCAGCCATGCCATTAGATAGATCCGCTCTGAGTCTTCTGCAGGATGAGATCCGCTTGGTCTTGTGATAGGGGCTTGAGGAGGAAGAAGAGGGGATTTCTGAAAAAAAGAATGAATCTCCTTATTTATAGGGAACAGGACGTGTGACTTCCTCAAACGAAACGAATGTGGCTTTCGTGATAAGGCAAATCCTTCGTTCGGTACAATCAACATATTGAATCTACGCTCGCTCGGCTCGGTGCTGAATGAACTCCTTCATTGATTCCGGGCTGCTCGTAGGGGGACTGTGAAAGCAAGCGTAGGAGATCAAAATGTGAGTCCGATGGGTAAAAAAGGGAAGCAGGAAAGGGTTCTGATGTGAATTCTTCTTGTTTGTATATCTATCTCAGCCCTTGCTTGAAAACCTCAAAATTCTTCCCTTATCACACTACACTTTCTCTTCCTTATTCCATTTCACTGAGCTAAGCAACACTTTTTCACGTATTCACCCGAGATATTAGAGAAATTGGTCATATTGATCTGTCGTCTTGTTCTCGATAGGAACTTGCTGCTGTCTTGGTTGGTTTGAGAGCAGGCACTGTCTATATATCCAAAACCGGAGGAGGGATCACAGACGATCGGAGATTTTGGATTGAGATGGATGGTTGTGCTTGAAGTTACGAGTCGGGTAATGCTAAGTTGAATCGGCTGATCCGTTTCATCCTCTTTCGGCAAAGGAAGTTGGACTTTAGTTAGCTAAAAAAACTGTACCAGCAGCCTGTCTGTGCCCTTTGAGTCTCTAGCCGCCAAATCTAAAGATTCCTCGTACGGCTTCTTTTTTCAATGATCGGTGACAATGAATGCTACGAATGTTCGCTTCCACTAATGTCGTCTAAGAATTGTGAGGTGCCCATAGCTTCCCGGAAGAAGAAGAGTCATTGTCGTTTCCTGACCGATATGGATGCACATATTTACCCTCGCCTCGGGAAATACCACCAGTAGAGTCTGCGGAAGGTGTCGTTCAGGAGAGATGCTGGGCTCTAGATATGCGAGTGAGATACCCGCCCTCGGTCATGACCTGGGTTGAAGAAGGAATCTATGTTCTTGGAAGCAAAGAAAGAACTCCGGTATTCCGGCCTTAGATTTTTGCTCTGTAGGGGCTACCCTATGGGCTGTTATCTCAAGGTCCTGGTTAGGCTCTTCTTGTTGTCTCTTAGAGGCTAAAAAGAATTGTCTCTTGTGGGAGTGCCCAATAAGGATGAAGAGACCTGGTTACTTGAAGGTACCTTTATAAATGAATAGTGAAAAGGTTACCTAGCCTATGATCCTCCATATCCTCCAGAGATTGACTACGAGCCATACCCAGCGGGATACATATTGCCCAAATTTCACCTAAAAGATGGACCAAAAGAGCATTTGGCGAGGTTCATCGCTCAGCGTGGAGATACTTCTGGAAACTCAAACTTGTTATTTAGGTTTAACCCTCGTCGCTTACCCACATAGCTTTCTCTTGGTATACCTACCTCTGTGCCTCCTAATTCCGTGAAGTCCTGGGAGCATATGTGCGATTTATTCAGGCGGATTCCGACCTTCTAAAGAAAGAAGTCAGTCACTACTGACGACTTGAGGAAATGCATCCAGGAACCGACAGAGAAAGCCCAGGAGTTCATTGCTCGATTCAGACTCTTGGCGATGCAATGTTCGGAGCCTATTCCCAAAAAACAAGTCTCTATTTGATTGCATTATGAATTTCGAATTCCTCTTGCTCCTGTCGGGATAACGACATTTGCGCAGTTAATAGAACGAGCTTCAGAATTTATGGATATTATTAAGGAGAAAGAGGTGAAAGCTATCTCATTCCGCTCAAACTAAGTCGTGACAGACGTTTCAAAAAAGTTTGTACCACAGTAGATGAAGAATAAGGGCAAAGAACATAAAGAGCAAAAGAAGTACAATTTCTATCTCGTTCACACTGAAAAGTTGTTTGAAGTTATTATGTCCTTTGGAGCTCTCGAGTTGCCTGACTCCGATTAAAAACCTTTTCCAGGTGCTGAAAACAATTCCTGCTACTGTCAGTGTCACAGGAGGATGGGTCACGAGGCTATTGTGGAACACTGCTTGATATTATTCAAGATTAGATTGCTAATTAAGAATTAGACTAGTCCCCAGAAGGGTAAAAAAAAAAGATCCATTGCCGAATCTGAAAGAGTACAGTCCAGAGACGGGCAAAGCTGTCCAATTGAATGAAGCATAGTGCATCTTTCATTAAGTGAGATTCCAATTCCATCTGTTACGGCTAGGAAGCGGATGAGTGGCCGTATTCGACCACCTCTTTATCTTATCTTACGGCTAGTTCCTTTAGATTCGGGAAAGTTTTCCATTAGATTAGGGGAAGGGAGAGAAATTGTTTGTTTATCTTCCCTTTTTTTTAACCATTCTTCTTCTCGATAGCCAGATAGCATAAGAATATTGTTACTAAGAAAGCAGCAAATCCCTTCTTTCTACGAAGAAGCTAAATAGACTTAAAAAAAAATTACCTTGCAACAGAAGTTTTTTTAGTAGTCCACTTTGACTGATAGATCCCAGATCTTCAATTACCAGCCCCAAAACACCCTATTTTGGTAAAATAAGATATGCGTAGCGCTTCATATGAACATGCCTCTATCAATTGAGAGGCTCTAACTGAGCTCTTGAATGCTCTTAGGCTACCGTAACGAGAAGAATGAATTCCGACGCGAGCATTCCATCTTACAGTAATCCCTTCCTTTTTCCCTATTGATTGATTATCCGATTTGAACCAACAATTCATCCTTATGGAAAAGAAGGGATGCTACTTTCCGTGTCGTGCCACCACTTGTCCTTGTACGCGGTAAAATATATAGTATGCTTTCTATGAAAGCTCGTAAGATCCGCTGACAAAACAGAAAACCAATTCACTCGCTCAGTCTCTTTGACTAAATGGTTAAAGCACTTAACCGGCTTACCTTTTTCAGCTGCATCGTACCGTGGGTCAAACTCTGTATGTAGATAGAGCCCCTATGCTCCTAATGTAGAGCTGGAACTACAACAAACAGTTACCGTGGAATCCGCGATCACACATGAGTTACAGTTGTTTTTCCGGTGAAGCTAGTACTTTACTTGAGTATACCATACTTTTTTTGTTGGAAACACCATTGTCACACGGGTCTAATAAGAATATTGACTGGCAGGTGAGCTAAAAGCCAACACCTGAGTCAGTCAGTCTTCCACTTCAGTTGCTGGTTGGGTAGGTCAAACCGCGAGTACGAGATAACTCAGAGGCACTGTAATACCTATCGATGTTGGTTGTCAGTCTTCGGCATTGATTTTCCTTGAGCGGAGGAAATGGTGCTTTGTCGATCCGATTTCTCACTTCTTCTCTTACGAGATTTCTAGTTTCATGAAAAGAGCGCTCTTTCTATCAACGCAGGGCTCAGACCTTTTTACAGCAGTTGAATGGGTTTAGCTTAGAATTGAATCATGCCCCCGCAAGATTGGCTGGCCATTGAGGACTTGTTCCGATGAGTTTTAAAGTGCCGGCGAGGCACGGGCTTAGTAAGTGAATCGGCAAGTTGGTCAGAAGTATGAACATGAGAAATACGCAATTTACCAGTAGCAACTTGATCTCGAACGAAATGGAAGTCAATGGCAATGCGCTTCATACGAGAATGGAACACGGGGTTGGCGCAAACATAAGTGGCACTTACATTGTCACAATAGATGACTGGAGTGGGTGAGATTGGAACTTTCAGCTCTTGAAGAAGATTCATGATCCAATTGACTTCAGCGGCAGTGGAGGCAATGGCCCGATATTCGGCTTCGGTGGAGGATCGAGCAACTGTCTTTTGCTTTTTATAACTCCAAGAGATAGGATTGGCTCCAAGGAAAACAACATAAGCTGAAGTGGAAGTTCGATCATTAGGATCACCGGCCCAATCGGCATCTGCAAATGCGTGAAGAGTGCGAGGAGAATTCTTACGGAGCAAGAGACCTTAGTCAAGAGTGCCAACTAGATATCGGAGGAGGCGTTTTACAGCACACCAATGAAGTGTGGATGGGCAATGCATGAACTGAGAGAGCTTGTTGATGGCAAAGGAGACGTCAGGACGAGTCAAAGAGAGATATTGTAAGGACCCAAGAGCTTGACGGTATAATTTTGGATCAGCCGGTGGCGAGCCATCTGATAATTTAAGCACTTCAGTAGTAGCAATAGGCGTTGAGACAGCCTTGGCATCAGCCATGTTAAGTCGATGCAAGAGGTCACTGATATACTTCCTTTGAGATAAGAACAAGCCATTAGCAGTGTAGTGAGCTTCAACTCCAAGGAAATAAGAAAGCTGGCTTTATAGAGAATCGTTTGGCAAGAGTAGAGATAAAAGCATTCACTTCAGCTGCTGCGGATCCAGTGATGATTATATCATCAACATAAACTAGTATATAAATAACCTAAAATGGGGAGTTAAGTATAAACAATGAGGAATGTGAGGAATCCTTCAGATACTAAAAAGGTACGAAGCTCGTTATACCAAGCACGAGTGCCGAAGGCCATAAATAGGCTTATGCAACTTGCAAACATAATCAGGAGTAAAAAAGTCTTCAAACCCAGGTGGTTGTTCCATGAATACTTCATCAGTTAAAGAACCCTGCAAGAACGCGTTATTTACATCGAGTTGGCGAATAGGCCAACTATTAGTCACAGCAAGAGTAAGCAATTTACCTAGATGCCATTGACTTATTAATATTAATAAAAAAACAACATATGTTGAATCTGACTCGATCCAGAGGTATTTCCAGCCCTTGGAGTGTGCTATAGCGATAGCCGTCATAACCCCAACCCACTCTGCCTGATATGCGAATCCGCTGCCCAACGAAAGCGCAAAGCATCCATGTACACTCTGCAGTTTCGAAAGATTCCTCCGGTCCTGGCTGACCTCTCGAGCATCCATCTGTATTAACTTGAATCCATCCAGGAGGTGGAGGTTGCCATAGAATAGAGTGGATCACCGGAGCTTTGCGTGGTTTCCCTTTAAGCCCCAACGCCCGAAGTCTAAGCAGATCAGTCTGCGAAAGTGTGCTTCGAGCCCAGTTGAGCTTTCCAAGTTCTCACGTGCGGATGGGAGGCGCGAATGCTATTTGCCAACTGGTGACCCTGCCCGAGCAGTTCAGAAAGTTCCTCTTCCGTCTTCTCACGAGCAGACAAAACTTGGGTCAACTTCTGGATAAACTTCACTTTGCTTTTCAATTCTCTCGCTGGAAGAAGGACTCCAACTATATGACAGGCAACTGCCACTGGACTAACATCGGAACCGAAGACCCAGGCAAGAATCTTCTCTGTAAGAGACCTTAAGAGGTTCTCTGTTCGCACATCCGTTTTCTTGCTCCTCGGCTAAGGGCCTTCGTCTATTCTTGGCAAGCCTTCTTGTCTGTTCTAGTTGTTACAGGCTCCCCGCTCCATCAAACAGTCCGGTGGCAAGGTCGGAAACATGATTCCTCTTTTTTTTCAAAGAAAAGGTTGTCGATTGGTCCATATTCAAATAAGGCAACAAGAGCTTCTATCGGTTCTACTTGATTCTTCCTCTCAACCAGTTCACTTCTCCTTTCCAGCTCGCTATCCTAGTTCTGGCTTTGGAAAAGCATATGTTGGTTGCCTAGTGATGGTGGTTACCTTTGCCAATAGCTCCCATCTTCTTGTGCGTAACCGAAGTCGCGATCAGAAAGGTATCTTTCCGGACACAGAGGGACCAATCTTATCCCTTACTTAACTTGCTGCTGCTAGCTCACATCCTCTAACCTATCCAGCTTTACCAGTGAGAAAAGCTACTACTACAAAATATGGTCCTGCCCTGCGGGGCTAGTTCTTGTTTTCGCTAATCAGCATCCGGGGCCTCAGCTCCGCTCCGATTCGACCTGCTTCCTGGAAATCCCCAATGCACCAATGTACCATTGGCAGATCCTTCTTTCTTTTAAATATCATATATGATCGAAACTAAACCGATATGACTTTCTCCGGAGCATCGCAATCCGAGTTCCTGGTGTACCACCCTTGCTCTCCGAGGCATATGACTTTTCCAGCTAATCCGTTAATCCTATGACCGGAGGGCTGCCTTATCGATTATCCCCGTTCGAAGTCGGCTTTGCTTCTGCTTGTTTTAGCTTATACCCCTGATCCGTATATCTGCCTTGGCCCCGCTTTGCATTCATAAATGTCACTATTCGTCGAGTGCTTCCTTACCTGTTTATCACCAGCTCCCATTGCCAACTCTAAATTACATGAATTTCACTAGTCCGCCAATCCAATTAGGATTGTCCTCCCGTCGGTTGCATCGCTCCTGCTCGCAGTAGTCGTTTCTTTGCCGGTGAATAAATTGATTCTAAACAGAATAAGGCCGGCATCCTGCTCTCGACTATCCCTACCTTGGTAAAGTTACTACTCAAAGGATGGCTTTTCTTTCCTACCTACTATTGTATTTGATTCACTTCTTTTCAAATACGAGGGTGAGGGATATTCCTCGACCGGTTCCAATACGAGGATTGTTCCTTCTTTACTAAACTAAACTAAACTAAACTAAACTAAACAGTACCTGCATCCTGTTAGGAAGAAATGGAAAAAAAAATGGAAAGATATTTCAATTTCTCAAGTCTTCCACGAGCTCTCTCTCTTTCGTAAACCGCCTCTTAAGGTCGAAGATATAAAAAATCATACTAAATCTAAATATAGTAGACAGAACCAACCATTAGCCCTGTCTCTTGCTGTGATTCCATTCCCGGCACCAAGCCAAGTTAGCTCGAAAGCAAGTAAAGAATTAGCTCAAGTAAACAGAAACAGAAAGAATCAAAAGAAAAAGAGCAGCAAAGCTGGAATGAACCTTGTCTAATAGTATACCTTCTTCGATCTCACGACCCAGGTAGCAGTAGGCAAGTAGTGAATCATACCCCATTCTCTAACTAGAACTCCGGGTGAGCTTTTCAGGGCTATGACGAGGTGCGAAGCAAGGGAAAGCGGTCTTCTTTCCTTTCATGGACCTTTATGAATCGATAATATGAGGAAACGGATGCTCCAAAGAGACAGAGTGGCAAAAAAGTCAAGGTAGAAGGGGCAGTCGTCGCTGAGCACCTTTCTTTCCATTTTTCTAAGAAAGGGGTGGACATCTTCAAGGCGATTCCCGTGGGGCCTGGTCGCACAAAGGATGGTAATTGCACAATGGCCCAAGTCTACCCAATTAAGAAAGGGAGCCAGGAATTGTGGATAAAAAATAAGAAAAGAGAAGTGTTTAGCCGTACCAAGCAGGCACTTCTGCCGCCGACTCCCGCCAGGTTGGCTACCTGTCCATTCGGGGGTATATAGGGTGCCCAAGGACTCCGGTCTAAGGGCGGACTGAATCTGAACTGAAATAGGGGGATAGGCTCTCGGGCGTCCTACCTTAAGGAAATGAACCGAAAGGTTCCATCCTCCATCCTCCATCCTCCATCCTTTAGTAGACTAAGTTTGAACGAGTCTCCATCTCCGCCTACATGTGAGAGTGGGAGTGGGAGGTCTAGGTTTAGCTCAGAGGAAAGGAGTGAAAGCGCTGTCCCGAGGGGACAAGAGAACATCGTTTCTGAGCGGCTTCTACCTTTTTTATTTTGAACGAACCGCTGCTAAGCATAAACAAACCAAGCAAGCAACAACCCCAGGAATCATAATCCTAGGGAACAAGCAAGCAAGAAAGAAAGTAAGTTCAGTCTCTTCTTTAGGAGTTCGCACCGCGTAGTGGGCTTGGCTTCTATCTATCTCGGGGAAGGAGCCAGCCCTATTCATGGCAAGGAGTGAACCCGCCAGCCCCATAGCAAAAGCAGGGGGGTATCTGACCCGAAAAGTTCTATTTCAGGGGGCAATGCCCACAACTAAGTAGATAAGACCTGGATGTAAATTGGAAAATTTTTTACCTATATCAGTCAAAGCGCTATTTGAGCCTACTATATGAATCTATCTGGTACACCTTTTGTAGCTCTTTCTATCTAATGGAATATGATGTGAACAAAAGCTGCCACATCCTCACTCAGTCAAGCATGTAGATTGGAAGACAGTCTAGAATCGATTTGGATTTATGGTTTACGCACAAATATCAGATAGGCCAAACATTTTTCAGGGCTTACCGGGAAGCCGGTCAGGCGTAGTACTTTTTCAAGTACATGTCATTCCAAGGTTCAGGAAGTTCATCCCCATGTTCATTGGCAAGGCGGTACGCGTTCCCGGGGTTGACCGCTATGACAATAAAAAAAAGATCTTTCCTTAAGGAAGGGGCTTAAGTTGACCCTTAGGGTGCTGTGCGTTGGAAATCTTTTTGATTTATATTAGTTTTTTTCATAAGCGCGGCTGAGTTGACGTTGATAGACTTGTGCGTGCTCTGCCGCTCGTAACCTTTTTTTTTCTCCCACCGAATCGAGGAGGTCAAGTTTCGAGAGCAGAGCCTCTCGCTTCTGATTATCAGTCATATCGTCGTCGAGCAGAACGGCGCAGGGAAGGAATCGTCGAGTTCACTGGGAAGAATGGCGTCCATGCCAACGACTAAGGAGAAGGGTGTTTGACCAGTGGCTCTATACAGATTGACGTCCGATAAGCCCAGAGAGCCTCAAGAAGGCGATCTGGCCAGTCTCCTCCGACTCAAAAGTGTTTGTAGCTATGGTATGGGTCTGGTCTGAAGACCAATGGGTCAGGTCAAAAAAGGGGATATCCTCTTCTTTGGCTACACCAACTAATGTAGTAGATTGCGTTCCCGGAGGACACTTTCTCCATTTCGTCGGTACTGGTAACAACAGATCTTGACCTCGTTCTTTTTCTTGTTATTTGACTTCTTGGAATGGAATTCTTCTCATGATAGTCACACAAGCGAAGGAGAAGAGGATGCGTCCCGAGGGAACTCTTTTTCTTCTATTCTAAGTTTTGATTGCACGAGCAGCATAACAACATAACAGTTTTGTGTAAGGAAAGACTCCTTTCTAAAATTTAAGGACTTAATTAGCCTGTCGTATATAACAGATAATGAGTCTCAAAGAGAGTTTCCAATGGGTTACATCAAGTTCCATTCCCAGTATGCGAAATCAGTAAACACGAATATCTGTATATAATAAACTTCTATTCCAATCCACAATCGGTCCAACAAGTCAACTGTCGTCAACTAGATCAATCAGGAATAAGCAATATGTCGTACCCTATCTGTCATATTTGCTTTTCGGTAAAGGGTACACACTTTTTTTTTTTACTTATTAAATTCTCTGTCTTGCTAGACACAAATCCTTCTTTTCTTGTATAGACGAAAAAAAAAAGAACTAAGTAGGTTTCGACCCATTAAAGGAGTCAATGGCACGCACACAAAGCAGGAGGAAATCGGTACCCCGCGAGGCTGGCGAAGTCGGCACAAGAAGTAGGCGGAGTAGAGGCAGCAGTTGCGGGCTCAGGTGCGGCTATAAATAAAAATCAATATTCCCGTCTGGGGTTGGCGGAGTTGGTAGAAAGCACGGTTGGCGATAAGCTGGTACTAGTTTCATTCTTTCTATTCCAAAATCCAATACCCGGAACTGGTAAATCAAACAATGTAGGCACACGTTGGCACAGTTCTGTAAATAAGAGATGTCTCATCCGGTTGAGCTGTCGCAATCAGTCTTTCTCTTCCTTTCTTAGTAGCAGATCCAACATGACTGTATTAAACCTTAAGCAATCAGGGTTAAGCTAGCTCATTGCCTGAAAGTGGAGCTCGTATTATACACCTTGACCCCCACCTTTTTTGAATCCTTCCTCCATATATATTTTATGTTAGATAAGATAAGTCCCATAACTGCCTCATTCAGATCGATTCCAGTCGCCGCTACGGTCACATCAATCCGTTATGGCTCGGACCCTCTTAGCTGCTGGATCCTTCGGGAAGCCAAGCCATAGTAGGGATTACGTCAGTACATTCTTAGGCGAGCAGTGGATTATATCACCCCTATTTTTGACCTTCTTTCTTTTTTAGGCATGGGACCAAGGTTGATCGAAGTTGAACATTCCTATGGAACTCCCCTTCAGACGACTTCTCTGCGCTTGCCCAGCACCTTTCGTTTTATGGACCAGGACCAATTTCTTTCACCTCAGACCATGGTGGCTGGATAACGTTCTCTCAAGGACCTGCAAAACTCTCTAATGCTGATGATCAAACGTTCCTTCAGATGTGTATGAGAAGGAAAGCGTCTCACAGGACTCTTAGATAGAAACCAGCATAGTCTATGAATTAGCATTCACAGTTTATTGAACTTGGTTGCACTCGTAAAGCGAGCGTGAAGAGAGCTGCGAAAGAAGCCCACGGAACGGAGCGGTTCTTTTTCCTGACTAGCAAGTGGACAGGCTCTGATGGCGTAGCTGATGTGTCATGCTAGGTATCTTTTTTTTTCCTTTTTTTATTTGGATTGAAGACTTTCCTCTATACTGACAGAAGCAGAGAGGCTGGTAAAAAAGAAGGAAGCAGGCTGGGTACACATGGTAATAGAACCCACTGGAGATCATTCAATCGGACGTCTTCCACAAAGTAAAGCTAGAGTAAGTGGCGTAAGATAAGATAGATGTTCACTTTCATCGACCAATGTACCTTAAATTCCTATACGTAAAGTCGAGAGCTAGAGAGAGTAAATGAGACGTTCAAAGGGTGAAGCTAACGCTTCCCTGGCCACTAGGGAGTCATCAAAGTCTGAGTCCATACACTTACTAGCTAATACTGGATCGTCAAAGATCTGATTCTATTTAATAATACCTTCTGTCTCTCCCCTAAGGGATCCAATCAGAAGGAATTCCCTCACTTCGCTCATGATAGTCGGTCGAGTTCCCTTTTCCATTTTAGTTGAGTTTCGCCTCTCCTCCTTTCCTTGTCTCCATTCTGATTGATTCGCTTCTTCGCGCAAGCACTTGGTTCGCCCCTTACTATAACCATAACCATCCCACTCAATCTTTTACACCGATGTTTCGTACTCTCTCGACCAGGTCATCATAAGAAAATACTGCCAAATCTTTCCGAAATGAGAGAAGGAGGGAAGGCGCGCTACAACTAACTGCTGAAAACGCAAGATTAGCGCTAAGAAGCAACCCTAGTTTAAGTACTAGCGTCCCCAACGTTCTTGTACTTAAAAAGACTCCCCCCCGCTTGCTGCTCGCCTCAGCCAGACGTGGCTTATGTAGTGGTCGGCATTCCTACGTGCTCCGACTGATCCCCACTGGAGATTATATGAGGGGTCTTTGAAACTGTCGTGACGCTTTGGTGACGAAGGTCACCGGGGTGACTATGGAAGGATTCCGTGGTAGTCTCTGACTCCCTCCAACTCAATCAATATCAAGAACATGTCGTTAGCATGGGGTTTGGTTAGGCTTGGTTGAGTTTGTAAGAAAAGATAGTAGGTTGAGGGGCTTCATTGATTAGTAAACCTACGGTGCTGGTAAGGTCGGGACCGTGGTCGTCCGTCTCCGCTTTGCCGGCCGATAAGATCACTGAGATTGACCAGCCAGCTGGGTAGGTTTGGCTATTCCTTTCTATTGAAAAGGAGTCAGCTGTCTGCGCGAGTCACCTTCCTTAGGCTCCGAGTCACCTTCTTCTAAGCTCCGCTGGACGACACGGCATTCTCGTTCTATAGGCCGGCCGTACTTGTGATGGTTCCCCAGGATCCAATAAATCCACTTAGGTCTACGTTGCCGCGATATTGTTCTATGGAAGCGGGTGGGCTGCTTTTTATAAGTTCGGCCCGGTTTTTCATTAAAAAAAAAGAAAGGGGGGGAGGGATTGACCTTTCTAACGCATATTCCGTCGTACCGGCATGGCCCCACTGATTTGTTTTCGATCGGAGCATCAAGCAGCGCAACCCGGTTCTACTTGACTAAGCCCCGTGCTCGTCCAAGGAGGGAGTTTGCTTTACCCAACTCCCCTTTTTGATAAAAAGGCAAAAACCTCTTCATGAGTTTCGAATGAAGAGTGCCCCTCTTTTTTTCCCTAAATCTTGGATTTGGAAGTTGGTAAAGACCCACCCCTTGTTTAAGTCAGAATGAGTCCCGAGACATTGGCTTCCGCCAACAGTGAACTATTAAGGATCGCATCCCGCGCATATTCTACATTATAGCCTGCAACTGATTCAGCTTCCGCTTCTGGGAGATCAGACGGAGCTCGATTAGTTTCTGCTAGACGAGGAATAAGGAACATAACCAATACGGGGAACAAGGGAATACCGGACCATATCTGCTTTTGCGCCATGACAATCTCACTCGAATTACAGGGACCTACACATATTAGTACAGTATACCGGGGTCCCCGGCCAGAACCACACGTGCAAGTTTCCCTGCATGTGGCTCGTCCGTGCTTTTATCCGAGGCGCTGCCTGCGACTCTGCATGGGAGAAGAGGGCTGAACTGCAAACTTTCGTGTTCAGAGCATTGCATTGTCTAAGGGAGTAGGGTGAGTAAGCAGCGCCTACCAAGCTAAGCTTTCGTCGAAAAGGCGTCACTGCTTCCTTTTCGGCGCCCGCCCTTTATTTAGATGTTGGGGCAAGCCCAAGGAAAGTCTAGGTTGGTGCTCCATCTCGGCCGGCATCCTGCTCTCGAGAGGGTGTGGTCCTTGAGCGAACTAGTCATGTGCTGTGTTGCCCCAACGCAGGGGCATTCGGTGAGGAGCTACGGTCCGGTGGTTGACAAGCCACTGATCGGAGGCGACTGGACTGGAGTGCTTTCATCAAATGATGCATGTGGGCTGAGCCATTCCCATCCCAAGTGGTGGCCCGATTCGGCCTGGCCTGGTCGGAAAGAGATTCTAAATCTCGAATATGCGCACCGAGAATAGATATCTATGTTAGCTAGCGGGGGCGGGCTTTCCCCTGGTAGTCCCGCTGCGTCCTCTGACAGTCCGTCTCGTCTCATCTTTCTTTGGCTATACTTGTAGCCAGCCATATTAGCTCCACATTCCACCCTTTTTTATTTTGACGAAAAAGGCAGCGTCGCCCCCTTTCCTATTTAGCTTTGCTTGCTGCCTATTATGAGAATAGGTCCCGGTTCAAGCGGCCCGCCTTTCATCATCATCTATACCAGCTGCCACGCACGATCCCATAGGAACGATTTCATCGCCCTAGCCCTAAGAAGCAGAACGCGCCATCACCTACAGCCCTTTCCTCTGCCGGGGACTTTCACGAAATGAAAACGGGCGGCATCATCGTATGCTCGACATTAGTTGCCCTGGTGTATATCCCGGAGTACTCCTATGGCCGATCTGTCACCCATACATGAAGGCCTTGGCCCCGTCCCGTGTGGAGCCCCCCTTACGGCTTAGTCAGTTATTTTCTTTTGTCAGAGTGGATTCGGACCGCCACTTCTCTGAAAGCATGGTTCTTGCCTCCCTCCTTGGAGCTCGTCCATTCGTTGGGTGATCCCTTGCTCTCACGTTCGAGTGTTTGCTCGTCGTTTAGGCCGGTGAGTGACATTTTTGCTCATTGCAGTCACCTCCGGGGTTCTTCGCACCTGGGTAGTACCAGGACCCTTGTGCCCCGGACTGCACTGCCCGCCCTATGACCCAAAACTAAAAACGAGCCTTGCGACGAGACGCGGACATTCCTCATGCTGCGGTTCCCTCCGGTCCGTTCCCGGGTTGGGTTAGGGGAAGATCCGAGCGATTGCCTTCGCGGATCCAAACGTGCTCACAAGGCGCACAATAAGAATAAGACCAATAGAGACTTCATAAGAGACCATTTGAGCTGCAGATCGTAATGCTCCTAGAAAGGCATATTTCGAATATAGAGGACGTTCCCAACAATCCACGAGAATATCATACCCAACTATGAACCGTACGAGCACATCCTCTGTCACCCCCACCGCGCTTACGGCTCTATACCCCAACCCAACTTGCTCTGGCCCTGGGTCCTCCCGCATCTCTTCCTCGGTAAGCGGACCGTGGAAGCTGGGGGGTATCCGCTTGGGACTGATAGGAAACAGCATATCTTTTTTTTCCCTCCTGACCCCATATATAGTTGCAGTCCGGTCGCGTCGGAGACATCCTTATCAGATTTTGAGGCTTCGTCGTCCGGCTCCTCCAAAATTATGTTAGGATCGGCTGGCTCATCCTTATCATCCGAAAATAAAACAAAGACAAAACAGATTTGTTTCAATGACATATCTAATCAGACTGAAATTGATGTCGAAGACACGATCATTCACATCAATTTCTGCAGGCAGGAAGGGCGCGGAAGCTACCGTTTAACGAATGCAAGCAAGGTAGCTTGCTTACTCTCCATCTAGCGTGCGTTGGCGGCAAGGAAAGAGGCATTGGAAAGACTAGACCATACACATTAATTAGTACAAGAAAGAGGCATTCGGGAAGCGACTAGTCGCTTCTGGCGAAGCTTAACTTAACAAAGGCCGACTACTACATAGAGATAGAGATAGAGATAGAGATAGAGATAGAGACAACTACCAGTCATGAGCGATAGTGAAGCTGTCGCTTGACGGACGAAGCCGAACCGATACGATAGGCGGGCGAAGTGAGCGAGACCAAGACGGGCCAGACGTGGAGTGGCGAAGGGGGCCTACTATACGTATACGTGATTAGTAAGCGGTTCAAGACATCGAACGAAAAAGAAAAAAAGAACTATTGAACAGTGTGATTGATCAGACAAGTACTACTTGCAAGGAGCAAGAAAACGTATGCGCAGGCGCAAGGGATGAGCGCTCAATCCGTTGCTTGTTCTTTCGGTAGCCTTCTTTCATTTCCGAATTTGCTTGCGAGCAGTCCTTGCATTAGTATGAGTTCGTTGACCGCGTAATGGCGATCCATCTTGATGACGAATTCCACGATAACGAGAAATAGAAATTAATCGTTCGATGTCTGCTCGTTCTCCCCTCTTCAATTCCCAATGAACAACATGATCTTGAGCTATCATTTGTTCAATTTGGTCGATCTGATACTTAGTTAACTCATGAATCTTGATGTTCCCACTGATACCTAATCGATAACGAAGCTGAATGGCTTTTTTCGGTCCAATTCCATCCATTTTTGTTGAGGCAATTCTTACTTGTTCATCGGGAAGTGATCTAGCTCCTGAGATATATGACATTCTTTATCCTTCTCTTTTCCTGGTCTTCTCGGCTGGAATCTACAATGGTTGTCTCCCGAACAAAAGAACCATCTCTATCTCTTTCAATTCACTCTTCCCTTAATCATCATGATAGGAGGATCCTATCCTTTCCGAATCTGCCTTTCGCCTTTGACCCACGAACTCGAGTCGGACTCATTCACTGCTGACTTTTTTGTTTTGAGGATCGTTCGTTCTTCACTCTCTTGCTATTACCCGCAGGGAGCGCAGCAGTCTTCCCAGTCAAGCGCAGCTTCCGTTAGGTTTCGTTCAGGCTCGCTCTCGTTCTGAGGTGGATTCGAACCACTCTGTTAGGATTTTGAGTCCTAAGCAAAAGAGGATTTGAAGTCCTCTGCTCTAACCAGCCAGAACCAAAAAGGAGGAGATTGTGAGACTGAACACCCACACAATCTCGATTTGACACAGCAACACTTTCGGATCGGACCAACGGAACAGACTAACTACAGTACGCAGTCGTCTATTTGTTAGGCAGGCGACTTGAACATAGATTCTTTGACCCAGGTGATCAGGACTCGTACAAGTATCTGACGTGATTAGGCGGGGACAGGATTCGAACCTGCAGTCTTCAGGTCATGAGCCTGATGAGTCGACCAATTCCTCTACCCCGCTTCTTCCCCTGATCTTTCTTTCCCTCTTCCCACCGGGTTCCCCTTGCTTGCTTGGCCGGGATAGAACCAGCGTTTAGGTTGCGGCTAGGCGCGGAGGTTGGAGCTCCCTCCTTGACTGACGACTGGTACGAACTTGCTGAAAGCACGAGCGTAGAAGCGAAAGAAGAAGCGAGGGGATTGAGCTTCCAAGCGAAAGAACAAGGGATGAGCGCTTTGTTGCTAAAGCGCATACGTTTTCTTGCTCCTTTCTATACGCAATTCTCCACTGAACCCATTGACCTAGGTACCGAGTCTGTTATGCGTACGTCTTTTCGGACTCTTTATTCGTTTGTGGACAACATAAATTCAAACATGAGAAAGGGGATCATTCCATTTTGAACACACCCATCTATCTCATCTGACCTCTCCGAATTCCCGAGTAACGAACCATGGGGTATAGATGGTTGGGGCATATCATCATCCGGAGGGTTAATATCGATGTCTTTCTTTAACCTTTGGGAGGTCGAACCACTGAACCTATTTCTTTGACCTTGGGACCGATAGGAAGAAGAAAAAAAAAAGCAAGGACGAGTGGAACGAAGGAGACTAGACTAGCGTTAGGAAGGACAAAGGAGACAGACAGAATTTACATCAGAAAAAGAAAAAAGGACTTTTTGAAGTTTGAGTGAGGATAATTGTCTTCAATTTCGGAGAATCGGCTGAAAAAACAACTACTCAAACTACAGACTTGTATTAGTAGACTTGATTGCTGAATTCCTCTTCTGTTGGAGAAAGTACTTTGCTTTTCGTATGAACAATACGTTTTCTTGCTGGAAAAGAAGCTAGGAAGAACTTCTCTACTTGATACTTTATCAACTACTACTTGAAACACAACACTTATTCTCTCCTTTTCTTCGAAGTCTTGCTTCATTAAGTTACTTGCTCTCTCAGCCTCAGAATAATAATCAATATTCAAGTACTTTATGCTAAATTCTGTATAGCAATCAATGTCTGAGGGCATAGGCTTAGCTGCTCGCTCGGTGAAAGGCTTTCCTGGAAGAAAGTTGAAGACGACTTCTAATTCTAAGGAACGTATCTCTCATCTTCCTTCTCTTCACTGTCACCTATTACTATGTTCATCTTCACCTTGCACTGATGACCAGGGTAGCTCAACACATGTCAAGCACAGGCCTAAGGCTCTTATTTCTTCCCATACTTCATTCCTATTCTGAGAGTTTCCATTTTCTGGCTTATGCTCTTTCATTTTTCCCTTGACCATAATTCCCTTATTCTGGCTAGGGTATGTCAGAAGGTTGTTAGGCTTGAAACTGCTTTTCTTTCTTTTCTTTTGATAAGAAATTGCCACCTCCATGTCTTTGGATAAAATGCATCAAGCTTACTGCCTTCATTGCCATGACAAGGTCTTTGATGTCTTCCCTCAACTCAAGCAGGCAGTGAGAAAATAGTGCTCAGGTAAGTCAGGAGATCCCAAGCTAAGGCCCTTGATTTGACCCTTCTGTGTGGAATCTTGACCATTATGGACTTGGTACAATCTCTTCCATTCCTCAGCAGCAGTGAGGTGAGGCTGCTAGCATCTGGGAATACCCTCTGAACCAGTTCAATTAGATCAGGGGTGATCATGGGTCAGATTCTAGCCTCTATACCATGAACTGGCTTTCCCACTAAAGTGCAACACTACCATATGGGTCTTGTTTGTATCAGGAACTGGGCAGAGAGAAAAGTAATGGTTACATTGAATCACCCACTCATCACCCTCTTTCTTTGGAAAATCCAGTTTTGGTAAGGCTGATCTTGTTACTTGGTCTGGTACTGTGTGTCCTTTTTATTTATCAATCTCCACGCTTCGCGCCTCTACTAAAGCCCTATTATTGGATTCACGAGACTTACGAGCATCCTGAATGAATTGACTTACCACAACTGGTGTATCTAGTATTCCCTTGTAAGATTTATTACCAATACTAGAGCTGCTAGCCTTATCTGATCCCGTATGTGTTCTAAGCACCTTCTCGTACTAAGTTTAGTATCAAATCGAGTTATCCTTGAATCTATTTGGCGAGAAACCAACTCAAACTATCCCATTCGTGCCTACTGTGAATGTCTATACTTAGAAGCTATCCCGCGAAAAGCACAAGCTATTCCTCTTCTACTACCAAGTAGCTCTAGCTAGCATATCTCGTCGTGCATAAACCTTACCTGCTTCTAAAACTTCTACTTACATCTGTGACTGCCTATTCCGGTCTTTCTCTAAAATAGCTATCTTTGAATTCCTACTTGTAAACAAACTAAACTAATAAATATGCCTAGCTAGCATCCGCCAATGCTTTTTAGCGCCCGCGACAACAAAAACTTAGTCCCTTGCCACGCTCGCTTAAATGTGTCTTTCTTTGATAAATAAATACCAAAAGCAGAGCCTTTCTTCCCTTCCTCGACACAGTGGATTGCTTTTTTGCCAGGAAATGAGATGCTTTTCCTAGACTTTGGGCTTGCATCCTTTTCTCTACTTCCTATATTGAAAGAGTGGACTACAGAGGCTGAGCGATCGATCAAATAGGATAGGATCCTAGCTGTCAATTTCCTTGAGTAGAAAGGAAAAGAATTCGCCTAAAATGCTTGTTGGGGTAGGTCAAAGAGTATAGGTTTCACCCGGCGTAAGACAGAAATCCTAGTCTCGATAAAGCGTGTACCAAAGAGTTTAAAGGGAAAGAAGCAAGGGTAAGGGGCTTTGATGAAAAATAGGTGGTCCGCGATCCTTAGGGTCTTTAATAAAATAAATAGGGAGAAGAGACAATAACTAGCTGACTTAGCGTCACCGATCACAGTTCTATATTCACTAAGTTTAAGTGTAAGTGTAAGTGTAAGTGAACGAAATGCTGATTGCTTGCAGCACTAGCCGCCCAACTATTATACCTTGATTGGGGAGAGCAAGGCTTTGTGCCCAAAACAAACAACCTAGCTTGCACTAGCTGATAGAAATAAGGCTCCTTTCTATCTTGACTCAGCGATATCAATACAATAGGTTATTCCCCATCTTGCACTTCTCGGAAGAAATAGTGCCCCTCTCTAGGACTTCCTTCTCTCACTCTCGAGGAAGCAAACAGGGCGGGCCAGTCCTAACTGACACTGTACTATAATTGGACAATAGCGGCTAGACGGAATGGACAATAGCATTGCTATCCTTAACTAACCGCTAAGCGGTTCGAGACATCAACAGAAGTAAATAAAAGAGATACGCTTCATTTGCAAAGTAATACACAAGCTCGCTGGCCAGTGAAATGGGGCATACACCGGTATCGGCAGATCAACGAATTCAAACTAGCTTTTCAATCATCAAGAAAAGAAATAAGTATCCCTAGCTTTCGATCAATAAGACGGTAGAGATCTGGCTAGCGGGATGAGGCATATACTATTCACGATTAGGCAGAGCATTCCAATCTCGATTCCAGATCAACACAAATGATAGATATACGAGGCGGATCAAGACATTCTTCCTATTAAGATATTGAATTGGGTCTTGGTCGTGGGGGAACGATGATCGATTCCGCTGGACGCAAATGTGCCGTCAGTAAACTCTCCCTTTCTTTATCGATATACAAGAGCAGGGCTTGCAGGGGTTGGCTACGGCTACTAAGTAGTTTACCAATTAATAGAACCTTGCTGGGTACGATTCCAGCTGACTTCCACCGAACTTCGCAGAGCACGGTCAATATGCTATCCTTCTTCCTTCTTTTCCTATTCTTTCCTCAATCAAACCAACCCATCTCTTCTCCACAGGCACTCAATCCCTATTTGAGACAGCAAGACTGACCTATTATTTATTTGCACTTCCCGATATCAAGAGGTTCTTACTTACCTTTGACCAGTAAGACACGAATGATCTACTCATCAAGGGATGTGATGGCCCATCAGGATAGGATCTTACGACGAGTGGATCATCCCTATACTTAACTCAGCCCTGTGCTATACTCGAGAGTAGGTGGAAACATTAACGTATCTATCTTTTCGCTCCCCTCCTGCCTACCCCTATGGATTTGAATCAAGAAGCAAGGGCACCACTTCGCGTATCTATTTAGATTTCCTATTTTGATAGATAATGGAAGAATTCAAATAAGCAAAACTATTGGTATTGGTATTGGTATTGGTTCTATTCTCGTGCAGGGTCGCCGATACTCGTCGGTACCCTCTTGTCCTGGAGCCGGTGGAAAAGGGTGGAATTTCCTAATCCCGTGTCCAAGTTAGTCTACCGAAATCTGACCATGGCTAAACAGGGCTTTTATCTTGAGCTGCTTCAGCATACTACTACGATCAAGGCGGAAAGTCCAGTGCTTATTGATCAAAGAAGAAGCGATAGGGGTCTTCTTAAGATAAGAAGAGTTGCTTTGATGAAAAGAGTGTAGCCATGATGGCAAGTCAAGGTGGGGCCCTGTGAAGGCAAGCCTTGTGTATGTTGGCGTGATGACGAGAGAAAGGAAATGACCTTGAACAATAGCTGTCTGTAGCACACCCTGCAATGACTTCGACCAGCGGACCAGCCTATCCAATACCCTACGCCATGCTTGATGGCTTGGCCTGTGGCTTTGTTGACCAGTGCAAAGGCCCGACAACCGTTCTGAGAGTCGCTGGAGAATGGCCAATAAGCTGGATTCCCTCCTTGCTTTACCTACTTTTTTTCCAGCGACTGCTACTGATTCCTTTATTTCCCACGTAACCTTTACTTCTATCTGGAGAAGATCCATTACCTAGCTCTTATTCCGGCATGATCAAATCGATACCAACATTCAAGAGCGGATAAGGCTAAAAAGAGAAAAAGCAGGGCTTAGGGGGAGGAATCCATTTATTATTTATTTATCCCAACTAAATCTAAATCTAAATCTAAATCTAAATCTAAATCTAAATCTAAATCTAAGTACAGAAATCTATCTATTATTGCCTGCATCGACAGCAAAGTAAACTCTCGCTGATGATAGAAGAACAACTCTTAGGGCAGTAGCAAGGAAACTATGAGCTATTTATTGTTCCTTTCTTAGACAGGCTACAAGATAAAGGATGGCTTATGGTCTATTTTCTTACTTGACTATCTTGCCAGGAGCTCGCAACAAAACGAGAGCTTTTTGATAGCCCGTTCACTCGACTACCACGCTTAGTTAGTCTGTCCGCAGGGATGGGAGTGGCGTAGTCTGTCTGCCCTTCTTCGTAAGTAGCTGGACTTGGATCTTCGTAAGCAACTGGAACTATCAAAAGTCAATGTCAATTGGCCTTAAAAAGGCTATAGCCCTGTTTCTTTTGAAAAAACGAATTTCGAGTTTCGAAGAAGACAGGCCTCCAAGAAACTCCGCCTAAAGAGTCCTATTCCTATCCGGTCTACATTCACTATTCTTCATAGGCACTGCGCTGGGTCGGTAGGTTGTTGTTTTTACTTTTTTCTTCTTGCTTTAATCGATAGGACTTCCCGTAACCCGAAAAGGTTGGTTCTTCCCCTACAACCCCTACCCCTCCAAGGCAGTACTCTTCATCGGCAAATCCGAATGTCTCGATCCGAGTTGAGACCCACCTACAGAAATTTATCCATCAACGGCTTTTTTCTATAGTGGCAGGAAGTCTCCAACTCTTCGATATGCGCTAGCTAGGTAATCCCTTTACTTAATCTGATATGGGATCTCTTGTTACCAGAAAGGAACTGAACTGGCTTGCCCGGAAAGAATGGATTGCTACCCTTGGAGAGCTAATGGTACTGGACTGATAGCGCACTGATTGAACCGACCCCGGACGTACCACTGGGGAACCTGTGGCTGGAGAGAATCTCTCGCGATGGAGAAATGTAAAATGGGAAGCTCTATGGAGGATCGTGTCGTTCGTCATCGAAATGGGACTGACTCGCTCGGGAACAGGCACAGGATTGAGGAACTTTCTGGCGTAACACACCCGTAATGGGGCAATCTGACTAGCTGGTCCCTTTCCGCAGTGAGCTTTCAAACTTTCTTTAGAACTTGCTTCACAGGCTTTGAGGCATTTTTACACCCTCCCGTAGGCTTAGGCTCACTTTGTTTCAGGGCTTTCCTTTCTCTCCTAAGATCCCATCCCAACCAACAAACGAGAGTCTGATGGGGATTCTGCTTGAACGTTAACTAGACCTGCGCCCATATTAGCTTACCGGAAAACTAACTAAATAGTGGGGGAAGCTCAAAGGAATTAAGTAAGCCAACTTCAGGCTATAAAGATATTTCTATTGAGGCTAAACTTATCTGCCTTTCCTGGTACTTCAAAGTCGAATGCCACTGCTGCTACATACAGGAGAAGATAGATGCTAGAGGACGGATACAAGGACGGGGTCATCGCAAAGAAAAAGAGCTAGAGGTGAGTGAGCCTACGACCACCAATTGCTTATCCCCTATTACCAATTGCAGCAGACTTGGACTAAAGGAATTGCTTGAAGTGAAGACCAGTGAACAAAATTACAAAAAAGAATTGTTGACCTCTTTCGGGATAAGGCCTGGAAGAAGCAGGGATTGAACCAGGGCTTGTTGACAGAGCAGATATCAAAAGCCTATGTTATCTCATTTTCAGGGACCGAGCAAGGGATGAGCGCCCTCTGATCTAACGACCAAACAAGCAAGCAACGGCCCTTGTTACTAGAAATATGAAGCGTGCTAGCGCGCACTTCCTATTAACCAATTCACCAATTTGAAGATTGGTAAACAAAGATAATAGGAGCCGAAGTCAATCCCTTCTCCTCCCCGAGGGGACGTTATCGGTCGCTTCGTTCCCTTGTTTACTGAACTCTTTTCAGGAGATAGGTCTACCGTTGCAAACTCATCTGCTTGTAAATTCATTGTGTAAAATAACTCGTAAATTCATTGTGCCAGAATTGATCACTGATCAGGTGTGATCAGTCTCATCCGTCTAAGAGACTGATCCGGTGCGATGAGTCTATTCCGTGTAATATTTTGGAATTCCTCTTCCAACTCGTCCCGGAATGGGCGTTATGGCAAAGAACAAGAAGAAAAAGAAAGAAGAAATTTGTCCAATAGTAACAAATGGTGCCTCCACAGGTTGACATCCGATCCAACCTAGTAGTAAGCAATCCGCCAAAAGCAACCAAAATATTCCTTGGTGAATCGGTCGAAAACTTGAACTACGCACATACATTTCTTTAAAAAAAGGTAAAGCCAAGAGAGATATAAAAACTGGTGCTATTGCGGCTACACCCCCCGCTTTGTCAGGTATACTGCGAAGAATGGCATGGATCGGTAGGAAATACCATTCCGGCACAATATGAGGCGGGGTGGGCATCGGATTAGCAGGTATATAATTGTCGGGATGCCCCAAAACATTTGGAGCAAAAAAAATCCAAATGGAAAAAAAGATAGCAGAAGCTACCCGACCTACAAGATCCTTTACATAAAAATAAGGGTAAGAAGCAATTTTATCCATCTCAGAATGTACACCCAATGGATTATTTGATCCATATTGATGCAATGCAGCCAGATGAAGAAGACTGGCGCCTGCTAAAATAAGGGGGAGTAAATGATGGAGACTAAAAAAACGATTTAAGGTGGCATTGTCCACGGAGAAACCACCCCAAAGCCAAGTCACTATGGTATCTCCTACTACTGGTATGGCGCTAGCTAAGCTTGTAATTACTGTTGCTCCCCAAAAGCTCATCTGACCCCAAGGTGGTACGTATCCTATAAAAGCTGTAACAATCATTAATAGGAATATGACAACTCCGAGACACCAAACAAATTCCCTAGGACTGCTATAACTCGCATGATATAGACCACGAAAAATATGAAGGTGAACCACAATGAGAAACATACTTGCCCCATTAGCATGCATATAACGGAGCAACCAGCCCCCTTCAACATCTCTCATAATGTGTTCTACGCTGTTGAAAGCTAGATCCACATGAGGTGTGTAATGCATAGCTAAAAAAACGCCAGTCACTATCTGAATGACTAAACAAATACCAGCTAACGAACCGAACCCCCACCAATAACTAAGATTGCTCGGGGTTGGATAATCTATTAAATGCTGGTTAAGTGTGGAGTATATAGGTTGTTTAAGAAGAGAGAATCGTTGGTTCCTTATAGTCATTTCTCTTTTCTATCGTGACAACTCCTCTTCCCCCTTATTTGATTTACCCCCTTGCCTTGATGCTTCGCAGCGCCCTGAATAAGAAAAAAGCTGCATGAGAAGATTCATCCCATTTTGGTTTGGCGAGAGGGAGGCAGCGAATCACCTGGGCTACGGATTTGTTGGTTAGTTGATTCTCGAAATCAGGTCATTCGGAAAAAAAAACTGCCGCTTTGGTTTCTTAAGGCTTCAAACGAACGACTAGTCATTTTTGATGATGAAATCAAAGTCTATTTTTTACCTTTCATGAAGAAGCCTGCGTGCAAACTACCTAGCCCTTTTCAAAAGAACGTCGATTTCCATCTCAACAAAGAAAGAACTCAAAATAAATGAAAGCAAGATTGCTTGTTGTCCTATTACTCTTTTTGTCAGCCTTGTGGAGCTTTGGAAAGGAGAGAATTTGAATTTTGAATAAAGTAACTCTCGGAAACTCTTATTGGACGAGAGAGAGTCAATATGATATTGGGCGTGGGTTTTTCCAACGAAACGACGAGTGAGAAAGATAAAGAACGCGACGTGGTTCATTGAAGTAGAGGTTTGACCGAGGATTGGGTGTCCTACGCTACTTCCGTTCATGTTCAAAAAAAAGATAATTTAAAAGACCTTGGAAAAACCAACGAAACGAAGAAGTTTAGGATTGTCTTTTTCATGCGGAACCCTCTCCGTATTAGTAAGCGGGCCCTCCTTTACGCGATCGTTACTGTCCATCTTTTTCAGCTCTGCTCCCGAAAAGAGAAAGGAGACTGAACACATTTCTATACCCGGACGATCAATTCAATTTAAGTATACGCATACCTTTTCCCACGATTCAGGAATAGCCATAGAGGACTACGTTTTATAGACGTACGAATCCTACGATACGCGCAAAAGCTATGAAACCATTAGGAAGGGCACAGCAGCCCCAGGCCGGCTCCTTCTTTTACCTTGAAAAACAGATAGGAACGGCAAATCCTTGTTGAAGAAGAGAGGTGAGCAAGAGTGAAGAGTAGAGCGCGCATGGGAAGTGCGGTCGCTATGAACGAAGTGGGATTAGATATGGATCTTCGAAATAAGAGTCTTTCTACTTTCTATAAGCTATAAGTGAATTATTGATCAAGAGATATGTGAAACTATGCTCTTAGAACACCTTCTTCCATGCTATTGAAGCAGGCGAACAGGCGAGTGAGTGAAGAGAGAAGCCATGCCTCTTTCGAGGTGAGGCAAGCGATGAACGAGTAGATGCTGCCCTTAGACCTATTCTCTCTTTCGGTAGCAGACACCGTGATGGGCTAGGCTAGGAAACCTTATTCGATACGATAGGACAGGTAAACAAAGCAAGGCCTGGGTCGAGAGCCAATTTCATATTCTCCGGTTCCATTCCTGTCATCGTATCTTGTGTAAGAATCGCTTTCAGGCTTCTTATCGCTTTCTCATCAGTGGCAGTTTTGTCTCCCGTCCCTACCGAACTATTAGTAACTGATCAACTTACTGTTGGAGTTCTTAAGCATATCTTTTTCCATTATTAGTTCTATCTTCCGAGTGGACTAAGGCATCAATCTGAACTATAAGCCCTATCGCTTGGGAATAAATGCTTCCCTAGCTGCTTGCCGGAGAAAAACGAAGCCTTAGAAATTGTAAATGAATCCCTAAAAGCGGAGAAAGGCTTAAACCTATTCATCTATCCTATCCCTCGCTTGACTCTTCTCGGAAAAGGTTCTCGTTCCCATGAATCTTGATCTGCCTCCTGGCATTGATAGCGATTGATCGAATTCCTACTCTGGTTTGAGAAGCTTTTCAGTTTTCCTTATCTCTTCCTGACTGAAAAGAATTCAAAATACGTATATTTGGTACTAAATAAACCGCCTTCGCTGGCTAATCCCTATGTCTTGGTACTCTACCCTCCCATTCATAAGAGAGTGGTAGTTGTCACCGGAAGCAGGTGTGAGTTGAGTAAGTCTTGTCAACAACGCTTCGCACAACTAAATACTAACACACTGTTTACTTCTGTACTTCTCCACCGCCAAAACACAATGACTTGTGCAATTCATACAGGCACGAGCGAAAAACGAGCTGAACGAGTGATCAGGTGCTTCGACCTCTCTTTCTACGGTTGGTTTCTGACATCGATCGAGATTCAACATTCAGTAGGTTTGCTTTGACGAGTTAAAGGTGGAAGCTTCGAAGCATCAGTGAAGAGAGTGACCCGGAGCCCATCCTTCCTGTACGCATTTCTTCCTTATTTTGAAAAGCAGCACGGGGACTTCATCTGCCCATGATTGATTCCCGGCTATGATTTATAAAAAAAAAAGCTTCAAAAGCTTTCATTTTATTTCTTTCAAAGGAACATGAACTAGGTTATTTACGGGAAGTCGTCCAGTCTAGGAGCACTCCCTTAGATTTGTAGAACGTGAACATGAGTGGTAGACTGAACACCCACACAATCTCGATTTGACAGAGCAACACCTTGAACGAAATCAAAATACTAAACAGAGTGGGTTACCGGCTCTACGACCCCATTCCGGGGCACTACTGTAGAGCTCTTTGGGCCTTCCATCTTTCTTTCGTCGTTTCGCACATAGATACAACTGTACTCTCTATTATAAACTCAATAATATAAGAAAAATTGAAGTACTTTCGAGTAGTCTTACATTCACATCTTTAACTACGAGTTTTTTCTCGTTGCTAGCTAGCGTCTCACCTTCTTTTCCGAAAACGTAGGAACTAAAGAGGCCGGCCTTCGGCAAAGGGAAAGCGTGAAAGGATTTTGAAAAGGGGCTTTTCCCAACGGGGATCTAAATATGAGGGATACTTGATCCTCAACTCTATTCATACAATCCTAAAGCTATTTATAGCTTGCTGATACTCCGGATACCTGCTCCTTAAGCTGGTTCTCTTCTCTTTGGGAGTTCTCAGCCGCTTCAGCTATTATCCTGGAACGATCTAATTTCAACTGAGAGACTTGCGTTCTTACTTCCTCAAGTGATCCAGGGTAGCTCCCGTTCCTACCATCGTTTAAAGTATCTATCTACTGGATCCAAGCTTGAACCAAGTTATATCGAAAGGCAACCCGATCACAATCTTGGATTGAGCTTAGAACGAAATTGGCGAGGGTGCGTGCTGGTTATGACCAAACCTCTGGCAGTTCTGTGTTTTCTAGTTGTGGAGAAGAGCCAGTCTCCAATTCTGGCAATAGAGAGGGCCTGGTCAACGTCCAACGTTAAGTTGAATTTCAAGTGGAGGAATAGGGAATGTGATCGTTCTAGATCGCCCTCTAGTCCCCAGAGATCGGGTTAGAAATCTTGATCTGGCGCCTGGGTGTGAACTAATCTCATCTAGATGCGGCAGGCTCAGGCTCAAGGGAATGGTCCCCTTCTATGGGATTTATCGAAAGCTTTTGTTCAAGTCAAGCTACACTATAGGAAGTAAGTAAGCCATTCCATCCAAAGCAGTTCAGTTCCGTAAGTGCCAGAAGGTAGGATTTGTACGAAACAATAGGTGGGATTGGAATCCACACGACTGATCGGATCCATTCCAGCTTCACTTCAACCTTGACTTTAGCAAAGAACCTGGCCAGGAATTCAAAGAGAAGCGAGTCCGGAAGCAAGGTCAATCAAGTGCCGGATCAGATCAGTAGCGTGAATGGACGGGCTTTCGAAAGTGAAGTCAATTCAATGAGAATTTACGTAAAATGATCTGCGCACTCTTCCACCCAGAACGAACAATTACCAGCCCTGCTTGACTCTTGACTCCTATAGTGTCCTCCTCTCCAGAAAGGAACTAGTTTTCTATCACGACCGATTCGCAGTTGACTGGCTTTAGCTTCCACTTCACTCAATGCACGGCTTCCCTACCAACAATAGAAATAGACAGACAATAGATTGGATTTTCTATCACGCCTGATCCGCAGCAGTGTTGACTTTAGCGCCACTCGATCTCATATATAGGCTGCCAGTTGCTCATCTGATTTGACCTCGGGAGCCAGGCCAGATCTTTAGCTAGGTCAGATCCCCAACCCGGATGTCAGTATTCACTTGTTCGAAAGGTGCCATACCTACCTACCCGTTACAAACCTTGCAATCCGGGACTTGACTACCCTGCCCTTAACTGGACTTTCACACTAAGAAGAAACAAGAGCTATTCACCGATCCCAGAACGAGATAGCCAATCCTCGCTAGAGAACAGACAAGAGATTTGAACCGAGGCTGCAATCAATCAACGGCTTTCCTCCCTTCTTCGTGTAGTGTAGATTGGCAGTACGGGAGACTGTTCTTCTTTTGTTATTGGAGTCGAGGTACCCACCACCGGGAAAAGGAAATCGGCCTTCATTCGTTTTTCTTCGTCGTAGTCGTTTTCGTCCTCGGCTAAGGTATCATCAGATATAGAAGAAGCAGAGAGTGGGGTAATAGCAAAAAAGGAATATAACTCGTCCGAGGAAGTGGGCTGTGGCAAGGTCTCTTTCGTAGAGAGGGTAAGTTCTTGCACCAGCATAAGCTTTTCTTGCACCTTCTTTAGCATAGGGTTGGGTTGGAGGTGAAGTTATGGCTCAGCTTTCTTGATCTGCTTTCTTTGGAGCTGGAGTGACAGTAGTTGTTTCTTTTCGAATAGGAAGAAAGGCCGTCACTCGGATTCGGATCTGGTTTTGAACAAAGGAATCATGGAAATGTTCGGATTAGCGAACAAAGAAATACAGGAATTCGCGCTAAAGGAAAGAAAGTAATTGAGAGTTTTTGCCAAGGAAGCTAACTCACTATAGGTTAGAGTACCCTTTGCTTCCTCTTTCGAGGCCTTTGTTTCCGCGGGTTTCCATACGAAATAAGGAGTGCCGTGCTTCCTCCTACGGGTCTGCAGTCAAAAGAGTTGTTCAGTCATATGGTATGTATACATAAATCTGCTTTTCACTCTTCTGCAATGGGATTCGGACATGATCCAATCGACCTTCCTCTACTTGTTGATGGCCTGTAAAGAAGAGCCCAGCGGATGGAAGCTGTTGAGTGGAGCTTCACCTGGCTGGATAAAAGCACTCTACCTAGGCTTGTAATAACTAGTACTTTCTATAATGCTTGGTTCCAACTAATAATACATCATGGTACCTTATATTCTTTAACTACTAACGGAACTGAGATAGGCCTGCCTGGGTAAAGAATAAGAAAAAACGTTCCGGTAATAGAGATTGCCTTTAGCAGGAAGATGAGTAGATCGCTCACCTGGAACTTCTTAGCCCTCTTTCCTTTAGAAGAAAAACCTTTGTGAATGCTCGCCCTGGACCAAGGCTGGCTATAGGCGGATCGCCCAACCGATCATAATCATAGGTTCAACCACACCAGAAAAGTGTTTATACATTTGGAAGACTTACTACACTGGAACCTAGATATCAATGCAACTAGGAAGTAGAAGCAAGGGCAGAGCCGTTTGTTTACCAAACGAACTTATCGCCGTGCTCGTGGGCTATGCTTCAAGTGCGGGGAACTACCCTGTATGCGGTCCATGTACCCTCGCCTGCGGCTCCTGTGCTCATGGTCCCGTTTTTTCTCTTCGCCAAAAAGAAAGGAAGAGAAGAGGTCGGAAAGATCACACACAGTACGAAAGCAAGCATAAACCAAACGAAAACCGATGTAGCGAGAAAGAGGGCACCGTCCTTCCTTTTTGGAGCCAAGGGAGCCTTTGGCCTATCTGTCAGTATGTTGTGCATTCTCTCACTTCCAAAATAGCATATAATGGATGTCATGTACCAGCTATCTCTGAAAAGGTAGAAGGGCCCTTTAGGGACAGCAAGAGTTGCTTAGTGCTCAATAGTGCTTGCAAAGAACGTTCAAGATAGCTGACTGACTGAGCTACTTCCGTAATAGGGGTCCTTTCTTTTCAAATCCGACCCACCCCCATCGATTTCAAAATATGCATTGAGAAAGGTAAATACCCTATCCCCTGTCTGAACTCTTGGAAGAACTTAGACTTGGGCACTTGTAACATGGTTGGAGGCATAGACTTGGAGTCCAAACGCCATTCCCTAAAACCTTATGAGTAGCTTACTATCCTGCCTGGGTACTTCGCAAGTCCTGCTGCTATCCAATTAGGCTGGCTTCATTACGTAGAGCGGATCCACCCATACATAATAGGAGTACTCTTAAAGTAAGACCTTTAGAGCCTATAGTATAGCTTAGTAGCGGCGAACTTCTTTGAAATGAAAAACGATGTGCCTGCGACCTTTTGTTTCCAAGCTAGCTAAAGCCAGTTTTCGATGATCCCATTCGATTTGCTTTTTTTCATGAGTATAGTGAGGCGTTAATTCAATCTTTCCTCTTCTACTTATACTTATACTTATACTTATACTTATACTTATACTTATACTTATACTTATACTTATACTTATACTTATACTTATACTTATACTTTGACTTTGACTTTACATTAGAGACCTAATTCAAGGCGCCGCATCTCAGCCCTTCTCAATAGAATCCATGTGCCATTGCCTGAATGTCAATCAGCCCCTCCTGTCCGAAAAGAAGCATATCCGAATAAAGCAAGGTAACCCACAAAGCATTTTTAGCTATTAAGGACTGACTTCAAAAGGCTCAAAAAAACTGGAATCAGTTGGAGGAAACTAAGGGCCAGGTTCACATTATCAGTGAGCGCGGATAAGAACGTTTCCTGGAATTCCACATCCCATATTGACTCTACCATCCCGGCACGTTGGCCACTAAGTCCAATCTGACCTATCTCAAATAAGATCTTTTAGGATCAATTTTATAGGCATCCCTCGCACTTTGTTTCGCTAGCAGCAGCCCGGACTCGTATGCCAGTGCTCGCTATCCAGCCAGTCTAAAGAGTTCGCCTAGAAAGAACTTCTCACTTCCAGGCTTAGCGGCTGACCTATGAACCACTTCTACTGGTGGCTGCTACTGCTATCAATCGTATAATAGACTGACTCCTTTTTCGCAAAGCGGAAAGAAACATCCCAAGTCAACATTGCCAAAAGTGGACCACTTCTGCTTGATACTTGCTTGCCAATCCTTTACTCTTTTTGTTCCGCCCTGGCATCTTTACCCGCCTACCAGAAATGTGTATCACAAGGTATGATGGGATTAGAACAGTTCCATGTCCATGCATTAAATGCCGCTCCAATCGATGAAGGGCACAAGATCTCGTCCTTAGCTTAGTTAGGACTAGCTTTCCCCCTTTTTTCCGAGGCTGCATTGACCGGTGCTTATCTCCCAGAGAAATGATAGACAGTTGTGTTGTCTTCTGGCCTTGGTTGTGAAAGAAATTCAGTCAATGCTTCTTACTCACTCTTTCAATGCTATGTCTTTAAGAGATTGAGCTTTCCTATGTCTGAGAAGGGTGCACTTTGAGTCTCATCTCCTGGCTGGTAGTTCTTTCTACGGAAATGAGAAACATATACACTCACTGTGTTACAAGCAAGACTGACGGAACAAAAGACAACACCTCAATTGTCCATGTACACGTAGAGAAGACCAAGAGCGCACACTACAACATCTGGTTGTCTTTCTATCTAATAAGCAAGCAGGTAAAAAGACTCCTTTGGTAAGTGATCTTATAAGACAATAAAGGCTTAGGCCCGCTGCGGGCAAATAAGTCAATTTTTGTCAGGAGTAGCTGCCATTTATGAGCTATTACCACAGTGGGTGCAAGAACTGCAGCAAAGCTATGCAGATGATGACTGGATAGAGGGATTGAAGAAGCAAGCTAAAGAAGATCACTCATACAACACAAAGATCACAGTGCATCTAGGCACTGTAAGATATAAGATACCATCATAAAGTGGAAAGCTATGCTGCTGTCACTAAATGCTAATAGATTTTCTTCTAGGAATTTATTTTTTAGATAAAGAGTATTTATTAACATGCTAGGGCGGTACAGACAACTTCTTGCTTGATTGGAATAGGAGGCTTTTTACTTTATTTCCTAAATGTGTGACTGATACCAATCCCTATGTTGTACACTCTTCCACTAACTAGAGTGAACCATGCCTGAAGTAGAATGAACCAATTACAAGTGTTCATAGTGGTCTAATAATCCCTTACCGTGAAGGTTCCTAGTGTTAGTGTGCTCTGATACCAGTTGTTGGGTAATTGAAGGAAGCAAAACAATAGGAAACAACAAAACTATGAGAGGAGCAAAGCTTTGTTTCAACTACATCTCATAATCTTATACAAAACTTGTTGATACAAGCTTACATCTGGTCCTAACCATTGGACACCCAGGGGTACTGTAAGTGGAATAGGAAGATTCAACGACTAGTGGTAGAAAGCAACCATAGTACTACTAGTGGTAGAAAGCTTACTTACTACTATTTATCTTCACTTGTGTTGTTAATAAAGCATGGGCATAATATAATCTAACTATTTCTTTTTTAAGCAAGGGCCCTGTTCAACAACTAGACATAATGTAATAACCTACTCTTTCTTCAAAGAATGTAGCATACCTAAGAAATGATTTCTCTAACGTCCGTTGTGAAATAAAGAAATGCGCAGATCGCTTCTTCTACCCTTCTCTTATTCGCATTTCCTGCTTACTATTGAAATGAAAGAAAAGCTCATGGAATGCAAGGAGTGCAAATAGTGAGTTGACTGCTATAGTATTAATCTAAGGACAAGAGAGTATGGTCGAAATAGTGCTTGTTACTCACTCGCTATTTTGGTGCTGGTTTGACTAATTAGCTTTCGTAGTGCCCTCTTTTCGTAGATTGGAAGGACCCTCGCTAGATATGTTGGTGTAGGGAATTCCTGTTCTCTTTCATAGATAGGAGGGGCATGCGTGCTTACAGCCTGTTCTCACATATAGATAGTGGGACATGCGTGCTTAGAGATAGTCGAAGGTGTAATCTTTCAAAAAGTAGTAAGTAAAAGAATCGCTACTCGCTCTGGATGGATATTTAGGTACCCCCGCCCTATTCTGGATTTTTACTAGTGTATGGAAAGAGAATCGTGTGCCCCATACATAGGAAAGATAGAATCATCCTACTGCATTCCTTCTCCGGTCCTTTCATGGCCCATGCTGTTCAAAGGCTAATACAGAAATAGGATTACTTACGAGCTGGGATGGGATGTAGAGTATAGCCCAGAGTTTCTTAGTAGGAATACAACCTTAATGGAATTCGGAATGGGACTTTAGCATTTCCCTCCAGCAGCACTTTGTTTGGGGATGGTTGATTGCTTTTTGATTCTCTAAATCCAAATCCTGCCTCAATATTTCTTTATCTACCAATTAGGCCAACTTACCCTGCTTATCCGTTTTCTTGATAGGCAGGAAGTGAGCAGATTTGGTTAGTCGATCACCAATAACCCGTGTCTAGACCTCTCTTCCATTTCGGTAAGCCTTACAGAAATTCTGCTGATTCGGGTAGATAGATACTAGGTTTATAGATGACATAACTTCTTCCTTTAGGTGAGGTGGAGGCGCACCGATGACCCTCGCCGCCTGGGAACGAGAAGATCCACTTCTCTCACTGTAGTCCGAGAAACTATTTTACCCAGATCTCCTTTGAATTTGAGGTAGGTAGAGAAAGAATCGACTCATGTAGAACGAGGAGAGTTCATTCTTCGCAGGCGCACATCTCGATCAACTATGTCATTCTATAGCCTTTCATATACAAACAACAATGCAATGAGTAGTAGAAGAGCGAATCAAAGCAGCCTTGGAAAAGGTGACTCGATTTGGATCTCATATAGAATCAGTGGGAAAGAAGAATCGATTCAATCAGTCAATTCTGGTCAACACGTTATTGTCTTTCTGATAGATTCACCTTCATTGGTAATTTCACTTGCGCCAAAGTACGGAAGGTTTCTTCTTGCGTTGGTGTAGAAGTCAAGTCTCGGATTTCAAGTGAAAAGGCATCTTTTCTAAATGCGATCATCCTAATCCGGCATTCAGAAGATAGGGGAAGTGAACGAACAGAAGTGTGTGTCTGGGGTGTGGGATTGACTGTGGGCTAGGGTACTGGAAGTAGAGGAAAAGATTAGGCGAAAGAAATCGACATCCGGCTTCTTTTACTTATCTATCTGTATAAAAATACGACTCTTGACATGTTTTGGCTGGCTGCTTTTTACCCCGCTCTCCTTCTCTAAGGTGTACGTGTACGAAGCATTTATGCCCCGTCATTTTTCTTATTCATGGCGCATTCAAAACTCAACCAAACTGATTCTTGATTCAAAGCAGCTCATACCAAAGCCGAAACTCTCCGGTTTTCTTCCCTGGCACTCCGTCCATGCGTGTTCCAATGAGTTAGAAGCACTAGGGCGGCTAGCCTTGCTTCTATCCACTCGTTCGTCTAGGCTAGGTTTGACCCACGCATAAAAGAAAAGTCAACCGACGCCCACTCTATATACATCTTTTTATGACCTTGGTTCCATGGAAAACTTGGAGGGACATCTGAGTCAATTGCATGCAACATTTGCCTCCACTCACTTTCTACTTGTGGCCCTGATAAATAGAAGCCTGGCACATTCAGTCTAGTTCGACTTGCATCCCACAGCTCTTTTTCTTCTTTCTGTATTACACAAGCAATCACGAAGGCAGGCGAAGCTATGTTGAATCTCTTATCCGGGATAGAGAAGCCAGAACTAGTCCTGCTATTTGACTCGAGTACACAGACTTACTTATACCTTTTCTATGCTCTAAGAAAATCGGACTAAAGAGTTTCGCAATGAACTCTCCGTGATTTACATCAAATCTAAAAAGAGATAGACGGAGAACTATCTAATTCACTGAACCTTAGAAGTTGGAGCTTGCAGGAAGAGAGGGTCAAATGCAAGAGGAGTGGGCCCTGTGATGTTTTACTGGGAAGACAAGTCCCAATCGGAGATACAAGCTTCTCATAGAGCCAAATTGAAATGGCAAGATAGAAATCTGCCGTCGGTGGAGATGGAAAGTTTTGTATATTCGACGCTCGCTCAGAAATGAATCATACTTAATCACTTGATTGACCCACTTTGAATAATAGGGTTGCCTACTTTTATAGGGGAGACGGAACTAGTACTATTCCTTGCGGTTGACTGGTGATGACTGCCTCTCCTCTGGGTTTGATTGGAAATCCTTCTTTCTTCCGGGGGCGGAGAAGTCTGCTCTGGTGGAATCTCATCTAGATGCTCCGGCTCGGTCTTCTTTATGCATAGCCAGTTCTGGCACTTTCTAGCATTCCTTGGATCATACGTTTCTGTGGTTTTTCCTGGTATCGTACTACTTCACTCATGCTTCTGTTTCCTAAAGGAAAGCCGGAAATAACCAATATCTTGATCTTGTTCCAACAGGTAGAGGTAGTTCTTAAAATCTCTCTTTCTTGATAAGGATTGATCGAGGGAACTACGGTTTCAAAGAGAAGAGAAGACAAGAAGAGTGGTACGTTAGTGTGAGTGCATATACGATAGTCGCCATCTCAAGATCCGGCGGTTGATGTTTCCTGGCACTCTTTGGAACTGGCTCTCTATCCAACAGCCATCATCCAGACATAACGAATTGGTATATTCATACCATAACATAAGAACTTCTAGAGCTCGAATTCTTATCGATACTGGAACTCAGAGCATAGGAGGGAAAGTCGATTGCTTTTGAAAAAAAGTGTATCTCGCCTAGTGGAAAAAGTGGTACTTGATTAATCAACTCAGCTACTTCCCTTCCTGGCACAGATAGCCTTCCTTCACTTGAATGAAATGTGCACTTGACCGTGATCCCTTGCTTGGATGGACACTCTCTCTATTCTTATCTCTTGTCCGGCACCAATCCTTCTTCTTGATCCCAACCTACTAAGAGTTTTCCGATCGTCATCCAACCAGTAACATGTTCTGACCGAATCTACTGCTCTGTGAAGAGTTGGAAGTCAAGCTAGGGGATATTCTCACTCAACCTATTCTTGGGACATTGGGCAAATTGAATAAGCGAAGAAGGCAAAGATACTTGTATTCCATTGAATCTCTTCCATTTCATCCTTAACTTGATTTCCAAAGAAGAAGCAGTTACCAGATCCGGGCAGAGCAAACCAAACTAGATGAGAAGGCAGAATGTAGCTAAAACATATGGGTTTCTCTAGAGAAAAACCTGCATGTACCTATACCAAACGCTAGAATGCCGATATGGTTGAAGTAGCAAATAGCCAATGTATCAAATAGTCAATGTTGCTCCATAATAAGCCGAAATAGTCCCTGTACCTTTTACAAGGGTAACACCTGCCTTCCATCTCTTCTCTACAGGCATTCACTGAACAGAGCACTATCTGAAGGAAAAGAAGGATTCTAGTTAGCTTTTCTGGTTTCCGAATCCAACCTGTTTCGGTGGAAATCGAATTCGATGAGTTGGCTGCCAGCCATAATCTTGTTGTCTTCTTCTTTCCCTAACCTTATCTTAGCCTTAGGCGCCTCTCGGAAACTTCATAATCTGAATCACTTTCCTCTCCGGGTAGTAACCATAACTTTAACTAGGAACTCGGCATTATAGGACCGAGTCTTCTTTAGTAGCTGTCTGAGTTTTTCCGCTTTCTCCGATCTCCGCCACTTCATCCGTTGTGGCCCGTAATGTCATAGCTTTCAGGGTTGGGTTCTGATAGAACTCTATCCATAGAGACCTCCTCCCTTTGCTCGTATATAGCACTTAGAAGAGTGACTTCTCCCCGATAAGGGTTTAGAGTATAGAGAGGATGCCTTTCTATAAATAATAGTAATAGTAAAAGACATAAAGCAAAGACTAGATTAGATGTTGAGTCTTTCTTTTTTCTCGACTTTTTCGAAGATTGATTGTGACGAACTGGCGCATTTCCTTGGGGAACTTATCATAGTCTTTTTAGTTTGATTTATCGGAAAGAAGGATACTTTTATTATTACCGTAACTTTGATTTTACTTGATACAAAGTTTTGATTACGAAACTTTCCTTGTGACCGGATCTTTTTATGCTCTCTTGGAACCGACAACTTACTTCATGCTATTACTAACACTTATGACTGAGCCGCACTTGCTTTTCAAAAGAAATTTAAACTCTCATGCCTGAGACTAGCCAATAGAAGAAAGAGCCACAAGCAAGCCATAGCAGCATCCTTTTTCTTCGCTTTCTTCAACAATGCGAATCTACCTCACTCCTCATCAGAACTCAAATACAAATTTATAGTATCATCTGGTTCTATTTCCTCACTACAGCAATAAAATGTGAAACCAATATTCATCATGAAACTTCAGACACTGATGATTGTGAGGGAAGAGAGACGACGTAGGCTGATTCAAAGTGAACAGAAAACCAACAAAAGAATGGAAATTCATTCTTCTAAACAGGAGGTCTAGAGCCACCTTCCTCTAGGGGGCATCCTCACGATCCTGCTCTTTATCCTTTCTTCTTATCCTCATCTTCCGAATCGTCAAGTGAGCAAGACTACATAATAAGAGAATGCGGGAATGGATCTGAGACTGATGGCTGACCGGCCTGCACCCACCGAACCCTTAGCCCTTGCTTCAATTAGAGCAACATACGAATCTGCAGAAGCATCTAATAGCGATTCTTAGAATCAGTTCGGAATGAATGCTATACTTTTTCTTCCCCACTCATCTTATTAAGCCTTTTTCTTAGCCCGCTTAGCTTCCGTGCCCAGATAGACTTTTACTATACTATAACAGAGAGCTAGATGATCTGTTATCAAGTGAGAAGAAAGGCAGGTCCAGAATGCCGTTGATAGGCCTAAGTCCCTCACCTAGAGTCATCGTCGGAGGAAAATCGGTAACCTAACCTACAGGAGTAGAAAATGAAGTAGGTCCAGGTATGATCAAGCTCTGTCGTGAGCCGGTGCTTGAACCGTGGTTGAGGCTGCCGATGCCTCTCACCTCCCGGCCGCTAAAAATAAGGCTAGGCTTGCGAGCCCGCCTTCCCTAATGAGAAAGAAAACTAGAACTATTATAGCCTTTACTATAAGCTGGGAACTCTTTCTGACTAAAGAAAAAAAGGAAGCAAAGCTATATTTCGATCCAAGCCCTAGGTTTGGCTCACGCCCGGAAACCTATAGTACAAGGGTCGGTGGAGGGGACCCTGAGACCTATGGGATGAGAAGGAGGACTGAGAAGGCAAGACGGATATCAAAGGATTCTCTTCGGTCAGGGCTTATATAGGCTCTTCAAGACGAATGGTATCGATGCACTGCTCTCAGGCGAGATTGAACACGAAAAAGGTGCATCAAGGCGTGAATAAGGAAGAAGTCACCTTTGTCGGTTTTCAAATTGAGGACCAACTGTGCTCCGAAAGTGAGAGAAGAGATCTGACTCACCGACATCCACATCAAGAGAAACAGACGAAGCAGCTCAAGCAGAGCTAGAAACGGAAGCCGAAGCAGCATCTTCTTCCTTTTTCCATACAGAGAAAGCTTATCTTTATTTTCTTTCTTTTATTTGACCTTTCCTTAGAAGAAATTGGAAGAAAACCGTAGCGAAACGGTTGAACCTTAGCGAAGTATTTTTGGTTCATTACAACCTGATCCTATTCAGAATCGGAGAATAGGAACAATAGGAACGAAGTAGCTCGCCTAAAGAGGAACTACAATGATTCTTTACTTTACTTCGATCAAGAAAGAGCTTTCTCAATAGAGTTGCTTACTACGAAAAGAAAGATGCCCCACTAGTCTGATTAGATGAATCACTAGCCCTTACTCTCAGTCACTGATTCAAGAACGAATACCGAGACAGCCGTTCCCTTGCCGGTCTACTGCCTGATGGCTTTACATCGCTAAAGAATCTGTAATGGACAGCAAGAACTCTGAATCAAGAAAAGTACCAAATCGATTGGAAATGTACGCTCCTGTGGGAGTCGAACCCACCGCATAGGTGCCTTGTTCTACCGAGAGATGAACTAAGGAGCGGCAACCCCTACATCAGTTCTTTGTACCACCCGGAAGGGCACGAGAGAAAAAACAAAACCAATAAAAGATCAGACGAGACGGAATTGGTAACGTGAACGTCTTTTCGTCTTCTTGCCTGAGTTTCATATAAAAAAACCTGGCTTTCCAAAAAAAGAAGTACTGATTGAGACAGGCTTCCCCTTTTCTGATGGCTATCCCTAGTCTCTTACTTACAGTACAGAATTTCTTGTCTACTGGCTGGAAACTTGAAAGGCTTACCACTGGAGCACATCAAGCGGGCAGAAGAACTTTTAGGATTGGCTAGAGGGGAACTATGAACTACTCCCCCAATCCCATTGGCTGCACGGGAACCCTATGTTATTAGAAAGTCTTCATTCATTCTGAATCTTTTAGAATATCGCTTATTACGGGTATCTTTCAAATTCAATTTACTATATATGTATCTTTCCATATGAGCTATTCCCTTTGCTTTCAATCTGTCTTGTGCCACTCCAGCTTTCACTCAAGCCATTCTTTGCCTGTCGACCCTCACTCTTCCTCTTGCTTCCTTAGTCTCGAGCATAAAGAAGGCACCGAAAAACTGGTGGGAAAGGAAAGGTATACTTTTCACAGCCGACAAGCTTTCATTTAAGCCCTAAAGAACTAGCTTCCTGGCGGACTTACTCACTCGATCACCGGCTTTCAGAGGATTCCCCCACTTAAGAATAAAGGGGCATAGACTACGAAAGGGCTACGTTCACTTGATGAACGGTAAAAGGTATTCTATTACATAACGAGAGCATACGAGCGGAATACGATACTATAGAGCAGAGCTTTCCGAAAGTTTGAGCTGAAGGAGCGCCATTTACTCTATCAAGCTATTGGAATTGGCTGGAACTTTCTATACCAAAAAGGGACGGGCTAGGGGGAGGTTTGATGCAATAGAGATCTTTCATAGATGGATACCGATATGATCTTATTGATACGAGAATTCCGACTGCCTCAAAGGGCTTTGAGACTGAGACTGATGCATGCACTCTTTTCTTTATCCGTGGAATGATTACACTTGCATCAATCCGCCTTCTTTCGGCTCCTGTTTATGAAAGCTGAGGTTCCATTTGGAGAGCTATTGGATGAACGAGGAAAGAAAGAAGAGTTCTGAGATTGGATCACAGACATAGTGGGCGGTTCTATTCTAATCTAAAAGGAAACCCCATTTCATTGATATACGCACTGGTACGAGAAAGCACGAAAAGGTAATGACGAGCGTAGAAGCGAAAGAACAACCTGGTTTGAAACGGAAATCTTTTAGCAGGGGAAGGAGTTCGGCAAGACGACCAAGAATAAGAAAGGGCTTTTTCCTTTACGCGGGGGTGATTTTGAAAGACTTCTATCCTCTTTATTTCGATCACCTCTTGGGGCGCATTCCAATCTTCTTCCAGCGATAGACTGGATTTTTTCATCTTTTTCTCGTCTTGTAGTTGTAGCAGTTATAGTAAAAAAATAACAAGATTGCACAACCATCTTGTCGGCCAAGCATTGGAAATTGTTCGTTCATAAGAACAACCCTCCTCTAACGAATAAGAAAGAACCCTTTTCTATCGAGTTCACCACCTGATAACTTCAAAGTTACACTTACTTGTTCGACACTGGATTTCTATCCCGGAACATCAGCTCTCACAATCCCGTATCCGTCTAACAAAACAAAACAAAAAGTTTGAGGGTAGGCACATGCATTCCCTTCTAAATCTCTCAAGATAGGATGTCCTAACCACCCGGACAGCTATGAAATCTCCGTTGTCCATTGATCCCGCTCTGAAGAATCCTCCCTTCGCCGGATTATTAGCGATGCGAAAAAACTTGTTTCTCGGTTTAGACTAAGCTTCCGATAAGAATAGTTTTTTGATGTTGAGATATCTTCATTGGATTGGAACAGCTGTTTTGATAGGATTTGGATTTATCGTGGGTTACCGAGATCGCTTCCTGGATGGAAGTCGGGAATGAATCGGAGAGATCCGCAAACCAATGAATGGTGAAAGAGGTAGCTAGAAAAGCTAGCACAACTAGCCGATGTTCGTTTGACGGATGCCGGGCACTTGCTAACGAACGGAAACCAAACTGAACAGTGAAAGATCTTGGGGGTTTAGCCTGCGAGCGAATGGAAGAAAAATGACACGAAGATCGACATGAGCTAGACATGGATGTATCAAGCCTTTCCTTATGTTCTCTCATACAATGAACCTCGCATAGGAAGGGATTACTTAACCACGTAACTATACGCACTCGGGATAGGTGTGAACGCATTCACACAATCCGGGATGAATCAAAGGAATATCTCTAGCAAGGGAATGTGCTTTCGAACTCAATCGAATTCACAACACTAGCCTGGTGAACTAGTGTCATCATATGCATTTCCAGGATTCTGATTTGGAAGAAAAGAATAGGAACGGAACAGCGATAGCGAATCGGAATAGGGAAGGCGAAGTAGGTTTTAAAGCAAAGGGGATAAGCTGGATAAAAACCAAAAGGACAGCTGCCCCGCAGGGCAAACGAACTGGTTTAAAAACTAGGGAAAGTCCAAGTGGTATGAATCAAAGTTTGCTCTAAAGCTTAGTACCTGTCCTTTGCGGTCTAATCGGAGCTTAGGAATGAATAACTCACCCTATCCCTTCATATTGATAATCGTAAAGCGTATAGTACTCAGGCTTGAAATCGGAAGTGTTTAGCCATTCCGAGGCCCGTTTGCGATGGTCCAAAAGCCGGCCCTCAAGCCTCTCTTAGGTTCAAGTTTGAATCTATTCGCTCCGCCGTCTAGTTATCCACGAGCAAGGTCTCCCTACTTGAATGTGTGATGTCCGTAGGGTATCATCGTAGTTCAAGCATGTGGGTGCCTATGTCTCGTTGTGTTAAGTCAAACACGAGAGTATAGCCTAGATGCTAGGAAGAGGAAGACTCTCCTCCTCGAAGTAATAGTAGTATTGTATTGTCATCCGATAAAGTAATAGTTGTAGGCTTGGCAGAGAAGAAGGATCCTCTCTTCAATTCTTTCCGCCCAAACTAATCCGCACTAGCCCCAAACCCTAGCCCTGTTGTCTGGATTCCCGATCTCTCTCCTACAAGAAAAACCTATCCCACTAACGACTCTCTTTGTCTCATACCTTGCTAATACCCACATGAGAAAGGGTTTCCCCTCGCTTTCAGCCTCCCATTATAAGCTAGATGACTCTACTGTGACATGTTATGACGATCTTGAAGCCCCCAACCATAGATAGATGCTTTGATCATCCAGGTTTTGCCAATCCACGAACTGCATCGTATAATAACCGTGGATATCAGGCGTAGGTTGACCTTGAGTGGTTCACTGAAGGGTAGGGCTATCTCTTCCCTTTCCATGCCTTTGATTCATCCCGGATTGTGTTGATGTGCACATGAACAAAAGTGCACATTCCTATCCCCTTTGACGAAGCAAATAAATCAGATGACTTTTCCGAAGCAAAGAAGAAGATGACGGCTCCTACAAGGCACCAATGGAACAGCGGAACGGGTATCTTTTAGCAAAGCAAAGGGAAAGGAGGTATCATACCAAGGAAGAAAGGGTTTAACCAGCGGATTCGCATATCTTTTTCCAATGGCTTCCCGCATCCCTAGTTTTTGAACTCCTGGTTTCGGGTAACGGATATGGGTTCGGCCCCCTTCCCTTGGCGAGCATAAGAACCATTCGTATACGTTAGGAGCAGAAGTTGACGTGGGTATACTCTTCATTTCATCCTTTTCATTGAATCCCCTATCCTATTATCCAGCAACGCCCAAGCTGTCGATGATCACCTAGCGCTATCAATTAACGTAGGGAACGTACGCTACTACGAATGGTTCTACACATGCCGTAACAAAGCTAAAGGAAGCCGATCAATCGAGTTGGAACCTACACCGTGGCCGTTGAGCTCCTAGTTTGACTGTTGGTGCCAGACTAGAATGGAAGAATGCCCATAATACTGAAATGAAGAAGAATACCTCACTAATAAGAAATAGAGCAACACCCATTGTGCTTCCTTTCTTTTACTAGAGAGAGTAGTCCAAGCCTCTAAATATCTTGAGGGCTTTGTGTTGGATCTGATGGTTGAGCCTTTGTTCTTTGCGAGCCTTGCCTTTCTCTTTTTTGCTCTGCTGTGGAGTTCTTTGATGGTCTATCTCCGTTCTCTGGCGCATTCTCTTCATTTTGGTCTTGATCAGTCTCTTTTTTCCTTGTATTGAAAAGTCTTTTCATAGAATCAGGACGTTGGCCTTTGATTTCACTGTCATAGGGTCTGTATCAACAAAACAATTCTTTTTGCTCTCATCCATCCTGGTCACCCAGGTTGAGGTCTTTTTGAGGATGCTCATTTTGCGTCTTCCGGAAAATTGGACTTCATCGATCACTCTTTTTTTTTCCGGGAACAATTTCATAGATAGAGCTTCCAGATTTTGGAAAGAGGGACGGACAGCCAATAGATCATTTATTTGAATGTTCTTGGAAGCTTTGAAAAGTCACAATTCAGATGCTCCGCACCTGGCGCTTCTGGCGCTTTCTTCCTTCCACCTTCCTCTTGTACTCGACTCTTCCCCGATCACTCCCCGACAAAGGCTTGCTCGTCTTCGTCATAGTCCAAACTCTTTCTCGTGTGACTGTGGTGCTTTCTTGAGCGATGACTTGGGAGGGTTCCGGTCACCCCTACCCGGGCAGACAACCTCCCTCATTCACATCAGAAATGGCAAAGATTCCATTTTGGAAAGTAAATCGTCGTCTTTTTTCGTATATATAAAGAAAACGCAGCACTTCGATCATTGTGTCTGAATAATATAATCGTTTTTTTGTCCCTTTCGTTCAGTGGTTAGGACATCGTCTTTTCATGTCGAAGACACGGGTTCGATTCCCGTAAGGGATAGGTACTTATTCCTGCCGGTCTGATTGCTGAGTTCACGCTGTCTATCTGTCTTTGGTCCGTCAGTTTCCTCTCTCGAAGCAAGACGAGATGAGATCACCACTGATCTAAGTAATGGACTGATTCCACTCTCTTTCATATTAGTTTCGAGACTAGACTACGAAGTCCGAGAGAAGAGAAGCGAATTCTGACTCTATGCCCGCCAGGTTATATCCACATGCTTAACACAGGCAAGTAAGTAGAAAACATTTTTTCACATGACAGCCAATTTCTGTCTGAGTGCGATTCGGTGTATATCTTAAAACCCTACATGCATGACCGGGGTGCGGCTTTGTTTTTCGGTAACTGCATTAGCCTTTCTTTTTCAAAAAGGACCAGACTTGGATTCTCCGTAAGCAAAATGACTCTCTTTTAGGTAGGGGGACACTACGTCTTTCTTGCAGACCAAGGAACTTATCACCAGTGTTAGCAAAATAGGCCTTCAAGCCCGCGCCGGGAAGTGTATTACACAAACCAGTTTGAGATGTAACGCCAGTTGTCAAAAGGCTTATCTTTGCCAGTAAGGCGCTTTCTATTGTCTTTGCATCTCCTTCCTCGTCCCGGAAAAAGTCTTTCCTTGAGTCTGGATATGTAGGAGAATCCTTATAGTACTTCTAGGAAAAGGAGGAGGCTCTCCATTTCCCTAGCGAGGGTATTGGGAGAGCTAGTTCTTCAGTAAAGAGAGTTCCTTACTAATATAATAGCATCCGAGTGGAGCCCCTTTTCTTTGTCTTTTCCGAGGGTTTAATATGCTCATAAGAGGAAGAAAGCAATAGCTGCTTTTTGCCCACGAGGGCTGTGGGGTGGGTGAGGTGAGACAGAAGTAGTAAATAATACTTATTCATTGGAGGCATCGGCGGCCCTATTATTTGAATCTGCTCGGTGTTAGAGAGCTAGTAATTCTTCTTTCCCAGAGCACGTAATTGGGAATTGAAAGAGAGGTATGGGTGAATGGAGGAGTGCGTTAATGTTGCGACTGATGAGCGAGTGCACTTTAGGAAGCTGTTGAGTGCCCGGTACGATAGCCACTTCAAAGATAGAGTGTGGTCAGATATTCAGTTGTATCATATTAATGCGCCGCAGAAGAAAGCAGTGGGGATTGAATTCGCAAAGCATTTCAGATCTCACCTTGACCCGAAGCACGTCTCTATGGCTGAGATGTGGGTCCAATTTCAGAACCCCCCTCTCGAATCTCTATCTAACGAAGGTGTCTACATTGCTGCCCGGGCGGTGAGCGCAGATGGATTGCTGTACAATATCCAACGACCGCTCGGTAAAGATATATGATGTCGTCAACTATGACATGATGGTGATGATAGGCCTCTCCTTTGTCCTTCGGCCTTTTTTTTACTCTTTTCACCATTCCTTTATAGGACCTGTTACTTATGAACACCTATTGACGACTTGGTGAAGCTTTTCAGACTCTTGCTATTACTTTACATCTTATCAATTGTTTGATCATTCTTAATTTCTTCCTCCGGGCCACCCTTAATGATCTTTTCGAACGATATACTCGCAAAACAACAAATGGTATTTTCATAAGCTACGCTAATGTTCATCAAAAAGATCTCGCTACTGCTAGAAGATGTGAATTTGAGACAATTCCATTAGAGTGCTTTAGAGTGGGGTTACACATATAAAGTTTCCTTAGTGTTTCAACGCTGCCGAGAGGTTCAAGATCCATGACGCACTGGATACGCTGTTCAATTACTACTACATCTACTGTTACGCTATAGTATTTCTATGGGCTTCTTCACAACACTAACAGTCATCAGCATTCTGGTTTTTATAGCGCTTTAGATGCTTCTGCCCGTAGTTGTAGCTGTAATGCTCTAATACCTAAGTAGCAAGCCTCTTCTTATAGCTCTTATTATTTATACACCATCTATGGTTCTATGCTGCATATGCGGGTTTGCTAAAACCATTTTTTTAGCAGGAAATAGCCAAATTCCATTCTTAATACAAGGCCGCAGGTCAAGGATAAGGGAATCTGATTTATGATACATGCCTGGAGCTATTGTGATACAACCCAGATTACTTTTCTTTATTTACTGATGAGTGTTCATCAATGGAGAGAGATCCTACTCAAACCCTACTCAGTACAGGTTTAGGGATGCAAACTTTTTCACACTCAAACACAGACCACGACTTCTTGAAAATGAGCTTAGGCAACTTCTCACCTAGTTGACTAGTCACATCTTTATCCGCTGGCTTCCCTCTCTCCATTCCTCCTTCGGCTTTGAAGTAGACATTGAAAGCGTATATGATACTTTCTAACTAGAATGACTCCAGCTAATCTTCTACTAATACTAATACTAATACTAATACTAATACTAATACTAATACTAATACTAATACTAATACTAATACTAATACTAATACTCTTACTAATACTAATACTAATACTAATACTAATACTAATACTAATACTAATACTAATACTAATACTAATACTAATACTCTTACTAATACTAATACTAATACTAATACTAATACTAATACTAATACTAATACTAATACTAATACTAATACTAATACTCTTACTAATACTAAGGAATGCAGTCATTCAAAATAAGAGACCCCCCCAAGTTAGATGACCCAGGCAGTTTCTGTATTCCATGCTTGATAGGATCTAAAAGTTTCCGTGCTTTATGTGATCTTGGCTCTAGTGTGAGTGTGATTCCCCTCTCTGTCTGCGAGGCACTACCTTTGGGTGATGTACGGCCGACTACCATGACTCTCCAGCTTGCTGATCGCACTTATCGCCATCAGGCAGGCATTTTGGTTGATGTCCCTGTGATAGTTGGTAACTTCGCATTTCCAGTGGATTTTGTTGTCTTGGAGATGGAGGATAAGAGCGAGCCTATTATTTTGGGGAGACCCTTTCTAGCTACTGCAGGGGCTGTCATCGATGTGAAAGATGCTAAGCTCACGCTTCAATTTGGTGAGGAGAAAGTATCATTTGACATGAGGCATCCAACTCACCTTCCTCACTGTCCAGACCTGTGTTTCACCATTGATGTGATTGATGAGTGTGTTACTGAGACATATTTTAGTTCAGAGGATGTGTCAGCATTGGAGGATGAGAAGTCTATTCTTTATAATGAGCATACTTCTATTGATCCATCTCCTGTGGCTCTAATTGATTCTTCTCAGGAGGCTTCTCTTACTTATGATCTTATACCATCTTCAGCTCCTAAGGTAGATCTGAAACCTCTTCCTGAGCATTTGAGATATGAGTTTCTTGGATCTGATAATACATATCCTGTTATTGTGAGTTCTCGTCTGACTCCTATGGAGATTGACCGTCTTCTTGAAATTCTTCGTCGATATCGAGCTGTCATAGGATATTCTATAGATGATATGAAGGGTATCAGCCCTACAGTCTGCATGCATCGAATCTTTCTCGAGGATGATGTTAAGCCGACGCGCGAGCACCAGCGTAGGCTTAATCCTCATTTGCAAGAAGTTGTAAAGAAAGAGGTATTGAAGCTTCTTGGTGCTAACATCATTTATCCTATCTCTGACAGTCAGTGGGTCAGTCCAATTCATATTGTACCCAAGAAAGGAGGCATGACTGTTTTAGCAAATGAGAAAGGTCAAATGATTCCCACTAGGACTGTCACCGGTTGGCGCATGTGTACAGATTATCGCAAGCTTAACAAGGCCGCCCGGAAGGATCACTTTCCTTTGCCTTTTATTGATCAGATGCTTGAGAGGTTAGCATGTCATTCTTATTTCAGCTACCTCGATGGGTACTCAGGCTTCTCGCAGATTCCGATACATCCGTCGGACCAGGATAAGACAACGTTTACCTGTCCTTATGGTACATTTGCTTACCGACGGTTGCCATTTGGTCTCTGTAATGCCCCAGGGACTTTTCAGCGATGTGTCATGTCAGATTTGATTGAGAAAATCATGGAGGTCTTCATGGATGATTTCACTGTCTGTGGACGGGACGGAATTTTGATGACTGTTTGGCCAATCTTGAGATTGTTCTACAGCGTTGTCTTGAAGCTGATTTGGTACTCAATTGGGAGAAGTGTCATTTCCTGGTTCAAGAGGGTATTGTCCTCGGTCATTTGGTTTCCTCGCGAGGAATTGAGGTTGATAAAGCCAAAGTTGAGGTGATTGATCGCTTGCCTCCTCCAGTGAATGTGAAGGAAGTCCGTAGCTTCTTGGGTCATGCGGGTAATCACATGCGTGAGCGGATCGAGCTATTATATAATAAGTAACGGCTGAAAAAGCAATTCTTGGTAGATCCACTTGTTAAGGCGCGGAAAGCCGTGTTCCTTCTCAGCTCACGCTTTCCTGATTGATTTGAAAGACCCTACACACCACCGTATCCTTGGCTTTCTTCCCACTTTCAAAGAACTGGCTATCATTCTTTCTATTCTATCTCCTCGCTTGGGGTCTTATGCTTCTTCTTAAAGGGGTTACTCCGAGTCCATCAGTGTTGAAGGAATGGACAGAGACAGGCAAAGACAAAGTGCTGATTTGACTACCGATAGAGAGCAGAGCTAGAGACAAGATGCCTAGGACCTGGAGGAGATCCATAAGAACCAAGTCGTGGAGAAGATAGCGTCAAACTGGAGATAATAAACCTAACTCTCCGTGCTTTAATCGAGAATGGATACAGGGTCGTCGAGCGAAACCTTTATTAGGGGGTAGACCTACCTTGTTTTGTTGACTTATTGCTTTCCAGCAAAGCGTGCCGGCCCTATCTCTAAAGCACCAAACTTCCACATTTTAGGAGATGCCCTATCTTCCCTTAAAGAGCCAGCTTATTGAATAGAGCTGTCACTCCTTACCTTATCTAAGACCCCTTCGGGATATCTTTTGAAAACCTTTTCTCTGAAAAGAATAGATCGATCCCTTGCCCGCTCGATTAAAGAAAGTGGGATCTGGCCTTGCATTTTTGAGATAGGGCTCCCTCACGGCATTCTTGCTCTTGCATTTGAAAGTCGAATCGGGATTCCATCTATAGAAAGGTACCGAATGGAACTAGTGAATGTGTATGCCGAACGTAGGCAGGTATACCTGACCTTTGATATTAAGCTATGATCTCTCTTCTCTCTCTTGAAGTTCCCACAAAGCGACTCTGAACCTAAGACCGGGTTGTGGGATTTGATATTCTAAACAAAGAAAAACGACCATTTAGGGAAAAAAAAATATCATGAAATCCACTGGATAAGATTAGGAAAGAGTTTGTTGGAGTGAGTTATGGATACCCTTTCTTTCCGATAGGTTACTTTTTTGACAAACTTAGCTATGCCAAGCGAATATCAGATCACACCTGTGGCGGAATCCGATTTAAAAAAGAATTTGGTTATGCTCATTCCTCTCTCCTCTGTCCATGCCCGGCATTCATTCCGAAAAATTGAGATAACTACCCCTTTCATTCAGTAGTATTGGCTCACCTACTTTCTATTAGATAGTGACCCGCTAGAGTAGTTAAGTTCAAAGAATCATAGTTTTACTTTTAGTTCTACTTCGTTAGGAGAGTCCTGTTAAATAAAAGATAGTCAAGCTATCCTTCCTTTGATGTGAATTATCATAAACGGAGTAATTGGTAAGAGGAACATATCTAGTAAAAATTGCATCTGCATCATAGTACGAGTAATTTGCTCATATCTTATTTAAAAGAATTTCTGCCTTCCTATAACTTGACTCTGAAACATGATTTCAAATAATAGGCATATTGATCTTTCAATGAGGTTCGTGGTGTTCGTCTGAAAATAGACTGGTTACCAGCTCAATGCCTTCTGGGTGAATCATAGGGCGAGGAGGAGAGTCTACTAAACTAATTGGTCGATTGCTCGAGCAAGGGGATGGGCCCACCATGGTGCTTTCCTGATTTTGAAAAGGAGTAATTGGATTGAGAAGCTCAAAGAAGTCGTGCTGCGGTAAGCAGAAAGCAGAGAGCGCATTCCTTGCTGCTGACAGACTGACCTTGAGGTCGAAGAGGATGCTTGTTACTAGTCTATCTTCATCTAGTGAGGCCCATCTTTTATATCTATACCGGAAAAGCGCTTCGCTTGATAACGGCATTCATAAATGAAAGGGAACTTCTACTCAGGCAGGCCCATTGGTTTAGTCAAGCCATCCCGTTGAAAAAATCCTCTGTTTTCTATCAGAGAAGTCTAACTATTCCACTTGGCTTAAGAGAGATAGATACCGAAAAGGATACGCCCTCTTTTGCGCCAACAAGTCCCCGTGACGATAGTAGTCTTTATTCAGAAGGGCAGGGTGAGATAGGTAGCCACACCTATGTATGATCAAGCTAAAGTATACATCATGGCTGTATCTGCCAGAGCGCCCTTCTTATGCCAATTAGCAGGTTTGTTACAAATCATGGGAACAAATATCAAATACAAGACTCTGATCTACTCAAAGGTCAGATGGATTGCTTCGCGACATTGGAGGCAGAGGGGGCTCCCTTGATTGTAAACGTAAGACTACTCTAATCTTTGCTTTCTCGCACAAAGGAGAAAGCTGAATGAAGCCATGGATGCTTCCTCCTTTATTCTCCGGGGTCCGCTAGGTCCCAAATAGATTGAGATTTGTGTCCAAATCAAAACATGTGTTTAGCGCCCGGAGGGTATAGACCCGGCGTATTCATTTCCATTCCTTATTCATCGAACGCTATTCCATGTCTTTCGCTGCGGGTAGTCGGCTAGAACTTCCTTAATGGGCGGCTTAATCCACTTCTTGTATCCGAATTGGGCTTTGCACTTCTGGTTGGAAGCGGCTCGCAGACTTCACTATACTACTCTCTTTCTTCACTCTCACTTCAGGCCGACTCACATCAGTCCTCGGGCACGGTATAGTTAGCAAAAATTCATATACCAACAAAGGGCTCAGTCAGGGAGGGGCATCCTGTATTCAAGTGAAGGAATTGGTCAAGTCCACTAGCACCCTCGGTGTCATCTAATTATGCAACGAAGGTCTATTCTTTCCCTGAAAAAGCGTATACTTTTGTTCTATAAGCAAATAAAGCATACTTCTTTTGCGGATCAAGCAATCTTCTACCTTGGTGGGTAGCGGAGAATCAAATCAATATCGGAGTATTGCTCTAGCTGCTGCGGAATTAACCTGGATTCAATCGTTACTCTCTGAACTAGGCTGTACTTCGTCTTCCCCTCCTACAATCTGGTGTGATAACCTCGGCGCTACCTACTTTCTTCAGGCTTGGCGAAGGATCCCTCCCCATTCTTTCGTTTTCATAGTATAGTGTCAACGTGATCCCTCCAGTAAAGGGATATTTACCCCCGTCACAATACTCACCTTAACATAAACTACCCTTTGGACTTATTTATCTGAGATCAATTCAGATTTGATTGAAATCTATTCAAACAGCAATACCCATTCACCCAACTAAGGAAGGGAAACCTGCTGTTAATACAACTCGAACCAAGAAAAAAGGAAAGCGTCTCCCTCGTCACTAGTATCTGGATTACCCCTATTTGAAAACTACCCGTCTTCAGAAGAGAGGTGAAATATAAGTTAACCTTTACCCACCCAACCTTTTTCTCAATATGGCTTGTAGGTCGTATGATACGACTTCCCGCAATGGAAAATCAAAGCAAGGGGGTATCATCTTTGAAAAAGATAGCAGATAGGGCTTCGAATACAGGTACAGGCACGGGTCTACTAGAAAGAGGGAGGTAAGGTCAAGTACAAGTAGTAGACCGGTTGTCTTTAAGTTCAATGCGCCGGATTCTGCCAGCAATCTCTGTTTTGACGTTGTTGCCCAAGAATCCTCATTCAAGGAAATCTACTACTGGGTAGGGGTCCGCTTGACTTTCCTTATCATACTATCTATAATAGAATTGCTTCTTCTTTTTCTTGAGGCAGGTGTGGTGCTAGCTTTCTTCGAAACAGAGGATACGGATTCGATTGGAAAGGAAGGCTCCGTTATAGCATTATTCTGGAATTCGTATTGGGATTCGATTTGCTGAGGAGCAGTGCCGTTGTACGAAAGTCTATCGATTCAAGGATTGCCAAATTTCCTTAGGTTAGGTTCTTTGCCGAGGATAGCCTAGCTTTGGAAGCCCTGGTGGATAGCCTTGCTTTGAAGATGAGGATTAGGATTCGGTGGGGATAGCATCATTGGATAAAAGCGCTGGGAATCGTATTTACTACGTCGTATTGGCCTAAGCTGGTGCTGGAAAGGCTTCCCATTCCCAAGTTTACCCCGAGTAGGGAACCGTACCTGTTTTCCGACTTTCCGAAACCGAGTCAGGATGCTGCGATAGAGGATTTCATTTGATGAAAGCTATTGAATAACAAAAAGAATATTTCCATTGGTACCGTTCCCGCCATTTAGAAAGGAGGTTCCCTTGATCAAAAGTTGGAAAGTTGGTATTGTTGTTTTGGTGAGTCCACAGCCGTGCCGTAGGATAGCATTATTCTATTTCATCCTGTGGGGATGACATTTGAAAAGATACCGCTATCGCAAGTGCTACTTATCGCTCGTAGTCTTCGGCGGAAGGGGCGGCCCCACCTTCTCTTCTAATTTAAATCCGTTGTGCATCCTCCTTCTGTTTATCGCTTTGTGGGCGACCCTCGTGCTTCTTCTTCGCAAGGTAACCTTGATATAAATGCAGGACTATGTTCCACAGAAGGTGACAGGGCTGATGAATCAAAGGTTGTGCAGACCGTTTGAAGTGAAGCAATTGAAGTTGAAAAAGCCCTGTTCGCTATGAAACCTTCTAAAGCGCCGGGTGTTGATGGTTTTAACGCAGGATTCTATCAGAAGCACTGGCAGCTTATTAGAGAAGATGTGACGGAGGCAGTCCTGGGGTTTTTGAGGGGCGGCCATATATATGCCAGAGGTGATTAATAAGACGATTATTGTGCTTATACCGAAAGTGAAGAACCCCCAAGAAATATCACAGTATAGGCCGATATCTTTGTGCAATGTCATTTACAAGCTATGCTCCAAAGTCTTGGCAAATAGGCTGAGAGAAGTACTGGATGAGATCATTTGCGAGGACTTATTAAATAGGGGTGCTTTTGTGCCGGGTCACTTGATAAGCGAGGATTGCATTGGCAATCGTGGCATAAATTGTAAGTAACAAAGAAAGTCCCAAGGGGGGCTTTCGGGACCTCGAGCTGTTCAATAACGCCATGTTGGCGAAACAGGCTTGGAGATTGTTGGAAAGAATCGAAGCCGAGGACTCTACTACCCGGAACTCAATACGATTCAACCAAAGCCTTTGCTTTGCAAAAGATACCCGTTCCGCTGTTGGCAACAACTATTGAATAACAACCTTCGCTTTGCTTTCGATAGTCTCTCGGCATTAGCAAATCTAAAAATAGAGTAGATCCCGGGGCGTACCTAATGGTTTCATTGATTTGAATGGATTGATCCGTTGTACCGTTGTAGGAATCCGAATCCGATGTACGAATCCCGTGGAGGAAGTGGGGAAACAAATCCAATTATTTGAGGAGCAGTGCCGGTATTGAGGGAAAGTCTATCTATGAACGGAGGACCCCCGGAGGGCAATTCCCTTTCTACCAGCAAGCTGCCTTACAGAAAGTGTTTTTATCATATCCTTCCTGCAGACCTTATCTGTTGAGATTCGCGCAGGTTAGATAAACCATTCGGAAAGAAGTAAAGCAACACTACACTGGAATTAATATCTTTTCGTATTCGTTTTAAACTAATACTTAAAAAGAATCATGCTATATTCCCTTGTAATAGAGAAAATAAGGGCCACTTTGCCTCATTCTACAGTTAAGCTTTCACCCGGATCCGTTCTCTGGATCTACTACTTTCGTTTGTCCTTACCAGTGGATGTCTTATTTAAATATAATAAGGTCGACCTACTTATCAAAGTCAAAGCGCGCGTAAAGGTAGGTATGTTCTCCTACGTGTTGAAAGAAGTGCTTCAATCAATAGGTCCTTCCTCTCAAAACCATACGCATAAGAGTGGAAATCAATATGTTAGATCAAAGAAATATTAGTCGTCCGTAATTAGTGTTACCGTTGTAGGATTAGTAGCCTTTTTCGCGTGAGCCAATCTCGCTAGCCGCAAGAGAGAGGCCTATGTTCAAGGAATGAATCTTTTTTTGATAGGAAGGCTGGTGGCATACGAAGAGAGGGCGGCAGAACATCTGCATTCCCTTTCTTTCCCTAGCTCTGAAGTCAATTCATGCTGTAAATCAGTGTATCCGAAGCAGTTGTTGCTAGTAGTTAGTCAAGTTTCTTAGCGATCAAACGCTACGCCCTTTATCCAAGCATAGAATGCAACGCATTCGACTAGTTAACAAACAAAAGCTTTATTAGCTAGCTCCTTACTCTAAAGCATATGAGGATGAAAACTCACTAGCCAGTCAAGCATTATAATAGGTTAGAGTTTTTATTATTTACTAAATAAATAGTAAGGAGGTGTTAATCTCATTTCTTGGTAGCAGACAATAAGTCCTCACTTTTCTACTGGGCATAGTGGTATAAGCAACGGATGACTCGGTTGGGTCAAGCCGCAGGCGATCGAGCGAGCTCGTAACAAGGGCCGTTAGCTATACGCAAGATCATCTGTGAAAAAGTGCGAACGATGCGTGGGTCATAAAGCGCGAGTGTGTCGCAACTCTCGAGTCAAAGGGGAAGCACAGAAGGTTGCAATGCCCCCCATGGATTCAGATAAGGGCGGAGAGATAACGTTTGTGTTCAGTCGGGGACTGTGAAAAGCCAGCAGGTCTGGGACCGGTAATTACTGGCATGTGATCTTGGTACCACAGTTTCATGCAACTTGCCACCTGGTACAGATGATAATATGCTTGCAGAGAATTTTTGTACCATAGGGCTGCTGACACGGTAAGTCAAGTAGGCAAGGGAGATTTTGGCAGGTAAGCTTATATTAGTTCCGAGCACGAGATAGAAAGAAAAGATAGGCCGCGGGTTCGAAAGAAAAAAGTGAAAGACAAATAAAGAACATTGAATTGCTGAAGTCTCTTCCATTCCATAGATAGCCGGCCCTTCAATACTCATCACTCTTTACCTATCAATGCCTACAAAACGACTTTCTTTTGCTTGGTGTCCCAGCCACACCAGATTATTTTACTTCTCTTTAGTGCTACGCCCTCACTCAATGTGAGAATACTTGCCGAGACTAGATCCTGGCGGCGTATCAAATCAAAGACATCATCATGCCATGGGTCCTTTCTTTGCAAAACTTGCTTGAAATAAAGCATTCCATACTTATCTCTTGGTTCGCTAGTACTTTATAAAAATAAAAATAAAAATAAAAATAAAAATAAAAATAAAAATAAAAATAAAAATAAAAATAAAAATAAAAATAAAAATAAAAATAAAAATAAAAATAAAAATAAAAATAAAAATAAAAATAAAAATAAAAATAAAAATAAAAATAAAAATAAAAATAAAAATAAAAATAAAAATAAAAATAAAAATAAAAATAAAAATAAAGTGGTTTAGTTAGCATGCCGCTATTTTGCTTTTTCACTGCCGTGCCGCTACGCGCCTTCGGCCTTGCTCCATTCCTACTCCTCCCTTGCATGCATGCTTCTTGGAATCCTACTCCTGCTTTTACACTGAAAAAGAAGAAAGTTCCCGGCCGGGCTTTTGACTAGAAATAGACCTATCACACTTCGGTCCGGTACTCCTTCTACCCTTTATACCCTGACTGACCTCTTACTAGTCAAAGAAGCTTTTTCTTCTTTTTTTAGAGCTGTCTTAATTGATTCAAAAATGCCAATACAAAAACCCTATTGCTAATATATACATACTCAAAGCTGCCCAGATAGGAGAAAAAAGATGCTTCAGAAATAGGCTGAGAAAAGAGATAGGCCCGCCGCCCCATGGAATTGCTTATTCCTAACTAAGTTTTTCCTTCACAAGGTGGAAAAGAAGGAGCATGGCAGTAATTGTCAAGGCTCTTTCCTACGTGGAAGCCTACATCTTTGCTTGTAGGTCAGACCCAAGGAAGAAAAGAGCAAGAAAGTTTCGTCAACACATGGCTGGCCACTTGTCTTCTAAACCATGATAAAATTTCTTCGGTAGTCAGTTTAGTCTATTCTAGGAGATGTTCCGTACTCAGGCTAGTCAGTGCTTTTTCTTTTGACCAAATGCAATGTGATGTAAAGCACTTAAGATCTTTGTCAAGAAGGTGATGAAAGAAATGGGCAGCTTGTCCAGCCAATGGCTTACCAGCTTTCCGTCTTACCTGTCGAATGGCATGTGTCATATAGCAGATTGACCGCCACCAATATAGCAAGCTACGGGCCAGCAAGCAATCAATAGAAATATCAGTATGAAGAGGATGGAATCTCGTTTCGTTTATAGTAGGTAATATTTATGCACTTGTCAAAGTAGGGTTTTACACTACTGTATGGTGGAAGTTTACACCTTGCGGAATTGATATGCCGCCAGAAGAGCTGCTTCCTATATCGTGTGATTTCTTTTTCAATGACAAAGCTATAGTGCCTTTTTATACTAAGATAACACTACTGGAAACTCCAGATATATCTGACATAGTGATGTCAGTCCGTGATGATACGTACCTTTAAATGAGATGCCTCGTATGCAGGATCCAGCAGAGGCTAATATTGACAGAAAATGGCGAGTAGGCGTTAGTTTAGGTATCATGATAGGTTTCTGTTTTGCTATTGGTATATTGAAAGAATAACAACCATTCTACTTTAAGCCTGTAAGCTTACTTACTTTTGACTCATCAACTCCAATAAAAGCACACCACCTTCTCATGACTAGTGTCATAAGGTTATTTATGGCTGGAAACTTCTCTTCCCAATATTTCTATAGAGCGGTAGCAACTTTCGTTGCATCTCCTCTTGAAACTGATCAAGGGATTGTTAAACATCTGTAATAGAACTAAATAGCTATTAACCATAGACAATTGGCATATATAGTTCTAAATTAATTTACGAGTTAAGTTAGGAGCAACTATATCATGAAGTTCATCTCCTAACGAAGAAAGGGTTCAGCTTCATCCTGTAAATCTTGTACGATATCGCGGATACGGTCTTCACCTTCTATTTGTAATAGGTTTGTACTGTATCCCAGTGTTTTATTCAACAGAAAGTAGGACAGGTAAGCACTAGAGTAGAGGATGCATCCATAGAAAGCGGCAAGTTAGAATATTGATATTGATTTCCACACCATAAACAAAGTAACATAATGTGTGAAATAAACTTACAGGGGCGATCTTCCTATGCGATAGATTAGTTGGGCATATACGAAAATATGCAAACCAGGTTTCTTTCCTTTGTCTAGATTTTTTGTGTTCGAGCAATTTGGATTTCCAGCTGGGACTTCAACCGCAGTCTTGCCATTCTTTTTAATCACTGGTTCAATATTTAGATATCCCCGGATGTTCAACTTCAAGGCTAGGGTGGAGATGCTCCATTAGTGAAAGACCGATCTTCCCATACCAATCATCTTCCTCGCCCACTCAATGAATCCATCCTCGATTGAACTAGGGCTTCGCTTCGCTATTGCCTCTCCTGCCTTGTGTAGTGCCCTCTGGGGACTGCTCTAGTTCCCCAGATCTTAGCCAAATCAGTCAAGTTCAATGCTAAGGATTGAGGGTGACCAGTGGTCTTATGTGCATTCGGAAGAACCAACCTATACTAACATATAAGACCGAAGGGACAGACTCCTTTCCGAATGGTCTATGGGGCGGAAGCTATAATCCTCACTTTTTCCTAGCGTCTAGACACCACCTATTAGTAGTAAATAAAGAAAGCATTTAACCATCGTCTGCGTGCATCAATTATTGCTGCTTTCCGAAGATAGACTGAATGCTGAATGAAGAGAAGACTTATCTCCCGCCGTTGCTCGAGCCCGAGCTGCCGCTGTAGTGCAATGGGTCTTTCAAGGATCGAATTGGGCGTGATCTGGCCTTCATCCTCGAGGATATCCTGGACCTTCACATGAACACATTCAACGGGTCGATACCAGCTGCTTTTGGTAACCAGTCTCGGCTCTAGCACCTTGATGCAAGCCAGAATAACCTCACGGGATAAATATTCCCGGGAATAACTGCGTTGGTGAACCAGTTGACACTTGATCTCTCATCAAACAGTTTGGTGGGGCCAATACCTAGGGAGATTGGTCAACTGGAAAATAAGGAATTGCTAATTTAGAGACAGAATGGTCTTAGTGGAAGCATTCCAGAAGAGATTGGTAACCTGAAGCTGCTAAAAGTTCTTCAACTCCCCGGATGCAAGTTCACAGGCACCATCCCTTGGTCAATTGGTGGTCTCAAAAGAAGGAACTTTATATATCAGAGAACTACTTCAATGCTGAACTGCCAACATCTGTCGGTGAGCTGGGCAATCTAACTCGGCTGTTTGCAAAGGTGCTGGGCTCAGTGGGAGCATACCAAAAGAGCTTAGTAACTGCAAGAAGCTTACGCTCAAAAATCTGTCCCTTCAATGCCTTCACAGGCTCTATCCCTGAAGAACTTGCAGATTTAGAAGCTATTGCCACAATTTTCGTTGAAGGGAACAAACTTACGGGTCATATTCCAGATTGGATACGGAACAGGGCGAGTGTTCGATCCATATCTCTTGCAGAAAACATGTTCCGTGGGCCTCTGCCAGCGCTGCCATTGCAGCATCTTGTTAGTTTCTCTGCAGAAACCAACCAGCTCTCAGGTTCTATCCCAGCCGAGATATGTCAAGCCAACTCTCTGCAGTCACTCATATTGCACAATAACAATCTGACTGGGAGTATTCTAGAGACATTCATTTAAAGGATGCAAGAACCTCACAGAGCTGAACTTGCTAGGTAACCGTCTTAATGGTGAGATACCAGATTACTTGGCTGAGCTACCGCTAGTAAAACTGGAATTGTCCCAAAACAATTTCACGGGAATGCAGCCTGACAAGTTGTGGGAGTCATCAACCATTTTGGAGATCTTATTCTAACCTTGTTCTATTGCTCTTTCTCAATGGTATTTCGGAGTGCTAGACCTCATTCTCTTTGATACGCTTATTCAATTGTTTCTTACGAAACCTTACGTTACTTTAATTCGATCCACGCGTAGCGCCTTTACTTTATTCTCTTTGAGAACTTTGAAAAGCCAAAGCACCCCGCAACTTCGAATTCGAAAAGAATGCTAAAACACCTGTTCAGTAAGAACAGCTAGCTTGAACCAACCCATTCGGACTGTACCACTTTATAATCCACCACTCTACGCTGATTGACAAAAATCATCTTTTCGGGAAGCGGAGAACTCATCTCAACACAAAGTCTGGCAAAGGATAACCTCTCCTGAGTAGCTGTCAACGATCAGTGAATCAAGGCGATCCGCAGTGAGAAAGCTCACAGTAGAATGCTACTGTAGGCCGGTAATGAGCCCGGTTCGCAGAAAGTAGAAGCTGGAAATGGCTTCCCCTCACACTTTCATATAAATCTTAGCTCTAGCACAACGACCTATGAAACTACTACTTTGAGTAAAGAGCCCTTCCTAT